TAGAGGGCGCGACAAGCGCCCGTTAGGCTGCGGTAGCAGTACCAAAATTCTACGCGATTTGAAAGAATGAAAGAACAACAAGAAGCTAGTATAGAAGTTCCAGTTTAGTCGTAAATAGAAGTAGCTACAGTAGTCTAGCTCGCCATTCGCCCGAGTCTAGCTTAAATTAATAAAAAGACACTTGTTTCTGGCTACTTACTCTCTAAACGAAAGAATGCTTTCTACTAAGAGTCTAGCAACAAGAAGAAAGCGTTGCCACGGCGCCAGATCCAGATAATGGCTGCGAAGCAGTTCTGACTATACTGCTTCGTACTGTGGCTATAGTAAACCATACAATTCTTTTAGACCGGTTTAACTGCTAGCGTACTGTAGCTCCACTGGCCGTAAGTAACAGGCACCTACAGTACAAAGGCATCTACATAATAAGAAGCAAAGAAAACTAAAAGACTTCTTTTTCATTTTGAGCTTTATTTTTACTCTATCTGTTAATAAATCTCTTCTTTATTTTAGTGCATAGTCGTGTCGTTAGACATCCGATCTATTGATGTCGGATTAGCAGTATCAAATCGATTTTTATGTATTTTTGAGTCGTTAGACTGCTGTATTTTTGAGTCTAGGCCTGGCACTGGTTTGGTGGTCCCGATAGAGCTACTTACTATAGCTATAGTAATAACATAACGCACCTACAGTATGAGTCTGCCCTTCCCAACTGCTTCGCAGCCTAAAGAACTGACTTTGGAAGGAGCGCCTTTAGGAGCGTATCGTATTTCGCTACGACTTTATACACTAATCTAATATTAACTTAACACAACCAATATAAATAACCTTTCAATTTCCAACCAAATAGTATAGTATCTTTGGTTCGAATCAACTGTAGTAGTGTAGTAAACACCACCGGACACTATTTATTACGTAATTATATAAATAATTAAAGATACTAAATAATTAAAGATACTATAGGTCCCGCTTAGCCACAGTACTTCGGACTGCTCTCGCTTCGCGCGTCACCTGCTCTGTCGCCACCGCTTCTAAAGTCGCGGCCTAACGCTTCGGTCTATCTGTTAATAAGAAAATCGTCCAATTATTAAATCATTTTTTCTATAACTTCTATAGTGCTTGCTTACTATAGCTTTAGTCGCAGACTACTTCGGTCAAGTACTGTAGCTCAGTTCTGCTAACAGTAAGTAATTAGCTAATAGAATCATAATGTTCTAATCTGTTCATTCGCGTTCTTTGGAACCTTCGGTCAGGCCTGACTTTGGAAGGCCGCGTTAGCGGACCTACAGTAATGTTTTTTATCTATGCTATGTTATATAAGTAATCCCATCTAGAAGTAATCTAGAAGTAATGGCAATAGAAGTAAAGTAATTAGAAGTAATATAGAAGTAATAAGTAATCTATTATTCTATTAAGTAATCTATTCATTAAATAAGTAATGCTAATAATCTAGCTAACTACACAGTGAGCTACAGTATCTATGACACTAATGCTCTGGTTGCTCTTGGCGCCTTTGCATCGTACTTCCGCTTATCGGAACGCGGAGCATCTAGCTATTTCTAACATAAACCTTTCTAAGTACAGTAGTACTTACTCTCCAGCCTACAGTAGAATGCCACGTGACGAAGTCTCTTCACACTATATTGTTTGTTATTGTTGGAACTAATCTAATCTATTGGAACATCGATTGCTAAAGCATATCTCTAATCTAATCAATCTGTATTAACTAATCAACTATGAACTAAGCTAACAAACTATAAATACACACTATTATTACAACTATAGTATAGGTGCTATCTATAGTAAACCAATAAATAAAATCTACTTACTACTGTAGCTATACCTTCCCAAGGCGCTACTATAGGTGCGACCGAAGGGAGCACACGTACTGCTTTCTTTCTGCTTTCTTTGGTTAGCAGCCTACGCTTAACGGCACTACTTACGGTTTCGAACGCTATAGTAATATAATATTGCTAGCGCTCTAAAATGCAAACAATATTTCTTTTAGTTATATATTACTATAGCATACTCTTTATCTAACCGCTTTCACTTCTTACTGTATTACTTACGCTATAGTAAATTCTCTCCGTTCAACCAAATAACTCTTTTAACTTACTTTTTTTAGCCTCCCGCCATTGCCATTTTCTTTGGAACCATTGCCTCCCGCCATTAAGTTCAGAAAGCAAAATAACTGCTGCTAGCGGAGACTTCGTCACGTATATTGCTTATTTAGCTTGAAAGCTTCGATTCAAGAATTCAGCCCAATCATTCAAATAGCCTTATTACTGTAGGTGCCTTCGGTCAAGCGTCTATAATCGATTATAGAAGACTTTTCTCTATTTCTTCTTTACTATAGCCACAGTAGTAGTCTAGAAGACGTTTACTACCATACCCATAGTATATTTTATTTCTTATTTATGTCTTCGATACTACATCGAAATCTAAGCGCAGCCTATACTATATTAGAACCGAAGCAGAGCACATTTCAATGCTCTCTAACTTATAAAGAATGTAGAGCGAATATACAGTAGCGCCGTGGCAATGGACTACTATAAGGCACCTTATAGTACTCGACTCCGGACTGTGTAAGTGTCTGGGATGTACGTTTAGCTGTAGTTGAAGAGCTATAGAAGACCTATTTTAGTGATGTGATTAATATTAGCTAAGAAGATTTAATTCTAAATCGGATTGATTCTGAGATAAACAATGAAATCACTAAAGATAATAAGAAAGAAAAATGTCAAATATAACGCCGACTTACACAAGACGAAGTTGATACTATTAAGCAACCAACCAACCAAAGCTAGAGTACTAACGCTTCGGAATTACGGAACTACTACTGTACTTTCGCCTCCTAAAGTCGGCCCTACAGTAAGCAGACTCTATAGTAGTCTAACTACTATAGCTATAGTAGTAGCTACAGTAAGCATTTGTTTTTTTGTTAAGATAGTTCTAGACACATAGTTCTTAATACGTTTATAATCTAAATTTTGTTATGTGAGTTAGTATGCTTGATTGTTATTGAAAGAACTTTAGCTAAAGAAAAGCGAGTGTCAATTTAGGGTCCAAAGCAAATAACAAAAGAATAGTGCCAGAAAAGAAAGAAAAGGCCTTCTTTGTTTAGTTAGCTAAATTCGGTTTTAATTACCACAGACCAACAAATAAATATTTTTGTAAATTCATTCATCTAACGATGCCGCTATTGACTAAATATAGACATTAATCTGGGATTATTCAATTCATTTGAAATTTCGCTCTAATTATAGCTATAGTAGAAGCGCAGAAATAAATACATCTGTTTATACAATTCGTAAGTCTCAAAGACAATAATGTGCCATTCTAAATATAATCAAGTACTTTACTTACTATAGCTTTAGTCGCAGTTCTAAGGTCCTTCCTTCGTTTCTCTGGAACCTTACTGTAGGTGCGACCAGAGGGAGCATATAGTACAGTTCAAATCAAAGATCAGTAGCGGCTAAACTTATAAAACAATTTACTCTAAATTATTCTAGTAGTTAGATTGCCGACATAAAGAAAAGAGAATGGAGCTTTCTTAACTAAAGAACATGTTCTTACGTAATCAATACGTTCCAACTTTAGAATTAGACTATAGGCGCGAAGCGCTTGGGCTCGACCGAAGGGAGAGGGCCGACTTTAGGAGGCAAAGAGGAAGTCGCGCCGTAAGTAAAGGGCCGACTTTACAAAAGGAGGCAAAGAGGGCCGACTGGTTGGAGGCAAAGAAGAGCCCCTAGTCGGGCCTATAGTAGACCGAAGGCCTGTAAGGGCTACAGTAGCACCTACAGTCGGAGCGTCGGTTGTAATTAAGTAGTATAGCGGGTAGTAGGCTCTAAATACACTATTGGTAGGTGACGAAGTCTTTTATGCTAATAAATTAACTATTTATGAGCTAGTTTTGTTATTAACCAAGTACTATGTATTCGTACTATGCTATAGTACTATTCTAAACTATTTTAAGAAGGCGCGAAGCGCTTGGGAAGGCGCGAAGCATCTGTGGCTTAATGAAATCTGCTTCGCAGCCTATAGTAAGCTCTCATTACTATATTAGCCATTTCTTTCTGAGTCTAAAGAAGAAGAAAGCTTGGTTAGCATGCATCCAAATCACTGAGATGCTAACCACTATGCCACGGCGAGAAACTTTATCGTGATCATCCAATATCATATTATTTATATCATCAGCATCTTTATTTCTAAAGACGGATTGCTACTAAGCCAGCTTACTTTACTGCTAATCATCTTAACTCTCCCTTTTGCCACGGCACCTCCTCTTTGCCTCCTTTTGTCGGCCCTCTTTGCCTCCAACCAGTCGGCCCTATAGTAAGTGCATAGTAGTTGCTGTTTACTGTACTATAGCTACAGTAAGTACTACAGTACGTGGCAACGTAAGCTGTAAATAATAATATGCACTCACTGGTTTAGATGCCACGGGCCTACAGTACAATGGCAATGGCAATGGTTTATGGCAATGGCAATGGTTTATGGCAATGGCAATGTCTTAGTATAGCTTTAGTACTAGACTCAGCAGTTCTTTGGAACGCGAAGCGATGGTACGAAGAGAAAGTTCATTTCGAACTCTTTCGTTTTTTGGTAATCTGGCACCAATCAATCTATTACTCGTACTATAGCTATAGCAGCTATAGTACAGACTTTGAGTCGTGGGCCAGAGCTGCTACTAAACACAATTTATATTATAACATGATGCATGAAAATCTTTATTAATATCTTAGTCACTTAAGAAGAGAACAAAGACAAGCAAGCTAACGCTACGTTCGATTTCTCGTTCTGCAACAATCTACTTCTTATAACTAATTTTGTTTATAAGCGACTAGTTCAATTGAACAGCAAGAATTAGATAACACCAGTTCTACTCTATACAGCCAGAATTCTCAATCTGGTCAATATCTTACTTCATATTTAGAATATTCATCTTCATAATATAAAGATTTTAGAAATCAGAAGAAAGCATCATTGATTTGGGACCGCTGTTAAATGGTTCGGTTCGAGCGAAGCGGGCAAGGCTCTATTATATTTTACAAACTTTACCAAACTTTGTATCAAATCATATCATAATGTTTAGGCGCCTTTACAAAGAAACTGTACGTCTGCTAACGCTGCTTTAGATGCTAACGCAACCTATAGTACTTCACTAGTAGTGCTTCGGTTCTTGCTAAACTTAGTTCTTTGGAACGGGCCTTTGCTTAAGCTCTACTGTAGGTGCGTTCAACAATACAATTAATGACTTGTTGCTAATCTAATTGAGTCGCTAGACTGCTTACGCTGCTTCTAAAATTGTTACCGCTCGTTTTCTATATAAAGAAACTATAGTTCGAACTGCTTCGCAGCCAAAGAAAGCGTAGACTCACAAATAAAATAATAAAATGCTTAACCATATACAGTATTTTTTTTATAACTAGTATTGATGTTATAAAATAAAGATAACAAAAACCGGAATCTAATAACTAAAGCTATAGATCCAACCGCTCCAACCAGTCGCGGCCTACAGTATAGTAGCTGCGTATCGCTAGTCTTCGTCTACAGTTCAACAGCTAAGCTCTCTTTACTAAGTCTAGACTATCGGGTCAATTAATTAATGTAAGATTAAACCGCTTCGCTGTCTATTAATTGTATTAATAAATCTATCGATCCAACCAAATAGCAGCTGCCAGTCAAAGTCTTATAAACATGTCTATCAGCTAAATAAGATCAGTCGTTTTCTTCTTTACTGCTGACGCAGCCTTTATATTATAATGGTGCCAAAGCATTTGTCTTAGATTTTGTTTGATTGGATTTCTCTCTCTAGTTGTCAGTCCACGGACCGCTTGCTTGCTAATCTAATATCTCTAATTTCTTTTATTTAGTAAATTTTACTGTAGCTCAATTTAGAGATTAGAACACAACTGGCTCGACTGAAACGTTAGCAGTCTAGCGACTCAAACTAAAGCAACCAGTAGAAAAGAAAGGTGACGAAGTCTCTCTTATAGCTTTACTAATGACTTTTTCTTAACAAGTGATGAATAAGAAGAGAGTGTTAGAATGGGAATATTAGTGCTAGCTAAATGTATGTTCTATAGCTTGCCGTGTACCAAATACTGAATTTAGTATTATTGCCTGCCACGGAAATAAAATAACTGCTGCTAACTGCTGCTAAAGCTAAACTATAGAACTTAAGCTTTAGCGAGTACTGCTTTCTTTGGAACCGATAGAATTCGGGAATCAAAGATCAGAATTCGGGTACGAAGTATGAGCTACAGTATATAGCTTTACTATAGCTACAGTATACTACAGTAGCGCATTCCGTTAGGTTGCTCTTACGGGTCAGCAGTACTTAAGATCTAAACAAAAGAAAGAAATTCTAATAAGTAAGTCAGCTATAGTATGGTGTTTTTAGCGTTAAGTAACTCATAGAACTAACATATTATCAATTAGAACATTACTAAACGCACCTACAGTAATAAACTCTTATCAACTAAAACAGAGCAAGTGTCTGTTGTTCTTTTGTCTAAGATTATAAAGCTAAATTAAATACAATAATTATTTTAGACTAAGTTTATTAGATGCCACGCTGCGAAGCAGTTAGACTCTCTTAATCTGTAGTCTTACTTAAGTAGGCACCGTAAGTAGTGACGAAGTCTTATAAATTAAATCTTTTCTTTAGGCTGCGAAGAAGAACCAGAGCAATAGAAATAAATTAAAGATCATTATAATATAAGAAGTGCTTGCCTAATTGCTTAGATACATACTTTCTTTTGCTTGTTAAGTTAAGTCGCCGTTCTTTAGCCGCTAAATAATTGTACTATAGCTTTAGTACGTGGTGACGAAGTCTCAGCAGCAGTGCAGTAGCGTTAGTAGTCTAGCGACACCTAAATTAGAAGTGCTAAACTAGATTCTTGATGGATTTCTTGTTTTATTATTTTGTTATACTCTAAGCTCTTACTTAATAAGAACCAAATGGAGTTAAAATTTATATAATAATATCATATGATGTGCCGTTTGAGTATAGCATAGTGCTACCGCAGCTGATGTACTACTGTAGCTAAGTAAGACGCATCTTCGCGCTTAGTATAAAGAAATTGCTATGCCTTACTATAGCTTTAGTACGTGGTGACGAAGTCTCAGTGCTTCTATCAATTAAGTTGGTATAGTTACTCTATCCCGTGTTGGTTGACTAACTAAGTTTACAAGTAAACGCAATAATAAATAAACAGCTGCTTTATTATATCTCTTTTCTTTAGCGGACTCAGAGACGTTCCAAAGAATAGTACTTCTATTTCATTCAATCAAGCCTGAAGCTATAGTATATAGCTATAGTATCTCACCAATATCAGCACAACCGGTTCGAAACTAATTCAACTCTTGTGCTCTGGCACGTCCGTATATCTATTATTGGTTTATATTTCTATAAATATTTCTTTTTGTGCCGGGCCAAGCCGGCCGATATGTCTTTATATTTCTATAAAAAATCTAGCACACTATAATTATAATTATAAATATATAAATTTAAAAATAAATAAACACTCAAGATTCCTATTAACTCACTATAGTGCCGGATGTCCATTTTCTTTAATAAAAGAATCAAGCGATACTATGATTTGATAAAACAAGCTATAGTAATTTATAAGGTTCCAGAGAACAGAGAAACGATTTCATACTCTTTATAATAATAATTGCAATTATTATTATTATGCGCTGTCGCGCCTATAGTAACACGTCTATGACTGAAAAAACTAAAGAAATACGGTTACTTACGCTATAGTAATCGAAGTGAGTTGGAGAACTAAGTGAGTCGCGTAAGCACTTACGTCTGCTTCGCTGCGTTAGCAGGTGACTACTATTACTTACGGTGCCGTAAGTAGTTGGGAAGACTATAGTACCGTAAGTATGGTTCGCTTCGGTTGCTTACAAAAGTAAGTAAGGCACCGTAAGTACTTCATCTTAAGTCTACTATAGCTATCGTCTGGTAGAAAAGAAAGAAGGCGCCATAGCGTTTGTTAGTTCACTTAAGAACGGCAGCCGTGACGTGTCTATTTATAGACTAACGCGGCGCCATAGCGTTCGAACTGTACTAAAGCTATAAGCTGGCAGCAGAAAGAAAGCAGTTATACAGTAAATATATTATAATGCAGTTCAATCAGTTGCTTATCTTTATCTACTTCAATTTCTATTGAAGGCGCCGTGGCATTAACCGAACCACGGAACGGCGACTATCGGTTCGCGCGAAGCGGCAAAGAACGAACGTACTTACGGCGCTGAGTGTAGAATTAAAATAAAAGTCGTACATTGAATTGAATTGATAAGAGAAGACGCTTCGCGCCTATAGTAACTACAGTAGGCACCGTAAGTACTTAAGTACTTAACAAAGGCTTACTATGGCGTACTATGGCTATGGCTTTAGTCGCAGTGGCCGTGGTTCGAAGAAAAGAATTGAACCGGAGCGGGGCCTGTCGGTGCGTAGCACTGCACCACTGGCTTAAAGCTATAGTACCGATGTTATTTATTAACATTAAAGCGATACGTGTCGTTAGACTGCGGTACTATAGGCAGCTAAAATCACCATTAGATTAGTAAGCATTTCTTCTATTTATACACTTTTTTTTGCTATTATGTTTTCATATAAACTTGTTCTCTCTATTAACTTTCTTTCTTTCAAACTATTAAGAATGGGCCTATACTTGTAGGCTACCTAAATTAAATTACTCACTATTTAGTAAGCGCCCGTAGCTCAGTAGGATAGAGTACCAGGCTACGAACTTGATGGTCGGGAGTTCGAATCTCTCCGGGCGCGATTAATGGCTAGACCTATTTAATACAGCTACAGTATAAAATCTTTATTTTTATTACTATTAAAATTTTAAATTAAATTTGGCCTTTCAAGTCAGATCTCGATTTAAAATATTTAGATTGAGTTAGTCTTAACTTTTTTCTTACTCTATCTTCTTTAAACCAAAAAAGGCAAATTAGTTGGATACCAATCACAAAGACTTAAATAGATTAATCAATAAAAATCTAGATAGGCCGGCCACTGCTGACTACGGGCCTCTTCCCTTCGTTCGGGCCGTTGGCTACTTAAGCTACTTAATTACTATAGCTATAGCTTATATAGCTTAAATGTTAATAAGATTGCGCGGGGTAATTAAGATAGGCGTTCAGGAGCGGCGAAGAAAGCGTAACTAGGCGCGACGTTATCTCTGGAACCTAACGTCGCGCCTATAGTAGATTTAGCGCAGTTAGCAGCAGTTCGAAACTAATACAAAAACCTTATAGAGTTTGTTTAATTGACCAAACTAGCTAAAGTTCGAACGTACGAAGTACTGTAGCTATAGCTGAGCTGCTGCGACTACTACTAAAGCTGCTCCGCTCAGTCGCACCTACAGTAACGTCGCTGCTCTGCTGCACTATAGGCTTTCTTTGGTGGTTCGAAGTACTTCTTGCTTTGCTTGTAGTACCCGAATCCGATTTCGATCTTCAGCGACTGTAGTACTACTGGTACTTATCGCGACTTATCTTACTTATGACCAAACAACGACTACTTGAACGACTTATGTCTCACAATCGATTACAAAAATTACCTAACCACTTTAAGCAATTTAGCATCACAAGAGCAAGACTAAATTGATTGCTTAAAGACACGACTGGAATAGACCGTCAGCTGACGTAGCGCGAGTTCGCAGCCAAAGAAATTCGATTTGGATCATAGAATCTTAAATAAGCATCTAACGATGCCTTACGTTTCTGGCTCTGATCTACTATAGCTTCGGACGCGTTCGCGTTGCGCCGAGCATTAAAATTAAACAGAACAAGATTTCTTTGGATTCTTTGGTTCAACTGCTATTCGAAACTTACGCTTTAGCGAAGTTGCGTTAAGTTTTGTTAATAAGAGCTATTTTAGTAATTGTTAGAACAAGTCGCTGTAAAATCATCCGCTTCGCGCTACTGCTGTTCTTTGCTTGTCTTGGTTCGACTGGAACTCCGTATCAAATCAGCCGGTATTTAGGTTGCTTTATTTTTATAGAAATTATAAAATCTTTTTTCATAAATCATTCTGTTTTTATGTTCGAGTTTATAACGAATTACGTATTCGACCATTACTGTAGCTATAGTAGTTGTTGGCTTCTTTTTTTTCGATTCACTCTAAAATTAAAGCCAAAACAAATTAGTTACTTTTTATGGATCTTATCTCTTCTTTACTTTCGACTTTAGTTTCGATCTTGAAAGATATGTTATATAAGATTAATTTAGTACAAGACATTTCAAACAACAAGAACAAATGCTATAACTCAGCAGAAGCAGACAAGTACGGCAAGCTATAGTAAGCGTCCGAAAGGCTGCGTCAGCAGTAAAGAGAGACTATAGCTACAGTAGCACAATACTCTTTGAAGCAGAACTCAGACTCTTTGAAAATGAATGCCCTGTCTAGCAAATTGGTGGACTGTTTAAGTCTAGAGATTCGGTAACTTCTATAGCTACAGTAAATTCATGTAAATCATGTTTTTTCTACTCTTTTCTTTTTATATAGTTTAAATTCAACTTCGCTTCGCTTTATTTCTTACGATACAATCATGCATGAGTTCAATCATTCGCTGGCACCTAGAGAAAAGCAAACAATAAGACGTTAAACACGTATCATATTAGCAAGTAGGTGCGACTTTAGGCCTGACCGTTGGGAAGGGCCGCTAACGCGGCCTTGGGAAGGCGCCGTGGCAATAATTTATAAGCACGTACAGCGCTTTGCACGTACAGCGCTTTGCACGTACAGCATTAAGCACGTACAGGCCTGACTTTGGAAGGTGGAAGGTGGAAGGTGGAAGGTGGAAAGGTGGCTGCGAAGCAGTTGTATTAAAAAAATAGCATGCTTTGCCGCGCTAGGTTGCGCTAGCAAACTAAGCTACAGTAGCAGTAAAGACTATAGCTTTATATACTATACTCCATCAATATTATAGCTACATACTATAGACATTACTATAAACTACATAACACTGTAGTATATAAATGAAAGCGTCAAAGAAAAGCAATGCGAAGCAACAGAGAACACAACACCATAGCTGCTTGTTACTATAGAACAACTGAACAAACAAGAACACACACAGGCCTGACTTTGGAAGGTGGAGGCCGCTTGGCCTATAGAACAAAGAACACAGTACTATAAGCTACATAACACAGTGTACTAGAGTCTAACACATAGCTATCAAAAGATATTGATTCTAACCAATTAATATTTCTTTATGTTAATTAATCTTTCTTTATGAGTTAGCCAACATCGCTATCGTAAGGCTTCACCGACTCATTCAATCTATTAGATAATATGATATATTAATTTACTAAGCTTATGATGTATAATACGTATAAAAGCCACGGCGCCTCTTTTTCTTTCTTTCATCGATACCAATCAACACCAATCAATAACAACTACCAACAACCAACAGCTCCCAACAGCAACTCGCTTCGCGCTGCTTCGCAGCCATGCTATGCTATGCTATGCTATGCTATGCTATGCTATGCTACGCTATAGTAACCATCTATGCTATGCTTCGCCTTCCTTAGTGCTTCGCGCCTATGTACTGTAGGCACCGTAAGTAATTGCTACTAACTACGTACTTACGCTTACTTCAGTCTACTGTAGCTACAGTACTGTAGGGCCGACTGGTTGGAGGCGAAAGGCACCTATAGTAGATCCGTGCGTGCCACCAAAGAACTAACGCGGCCTCGTCATAATCTAAATTTCAATTTAATAGGCGCTTAACTATCAACAAATCAACTGATCATAACGCAATTTATAGATTTCTATCATTCTATTTATTATATATTATTATAATTTGATTTTGTTCGATACGATGAGCTAACGCACTGCTCTGCTGCTAACGTAACGCTTTATTAGTATTCTTGCTATAAATTAAAATTACTACAGCGTACTCTTTTGTTAGTGTAATTAAAAACTACTGCTGAAAAGAAGAACTTTGGCGGCTAACGGCACACGGTAAAGAATGTGCCGTAGCTACGCTTTTAAAGGTGGGCTAGCAGTTAGCAGTACGAGTTTACGTAAGTAGTTGGTGCCGTCTCTAGAGGAGCGAAGCCGTTAAATTTAATTGCTTTCTTTGCTGCTTCGCAGCGTCAAGTGCTTTGTTTAGTCTTTATTTTATAAGCATAGTTTTGATAATTATAGTTTAAAGTATGCTATAGGCAATCACGGCAGATCTATTACTATAGTATTCTTTAGATTACTAGAGCGAGCAAAGCTAAAGCACTATTTACTGTTCTGCTTAGGAGATGCGTGCCGTGCTTACTTTGTAATTCTATTATTTATTCTAAAAAATCTGTAATTTTGTTTAGCTATACGATTCGAACAGTATCTATAGGATGCTCCTAAAGTCGCACCTACAGTACAGTTTAATAGATAGATCAGTTCAGTAATGAATGAAGCCCGGCAAGCTATGCAGCCGTCTCGTACTGCTTACTATAGGCCGCTCTTTCGCCTCCTAAAGTCGGCCCTACAGTAGTTTTATCTGCATTTCGTAAACTCATGGCTTGGTTTTTGGAGATAGCTTTGGACCCAAGTTATATGTATATGTAGTATCTAATCGTATTAAATTCACTAGAGAATTGCTGTTGCCGTTCGAATAATATATTTGCTTTTTATAAGCGAACCATGTGTCGTACAGTAAGTAAGCTAGCTTTGATTCGCTATACGTAATCCCAATATAAAAAAATAAGCGTTATAGCGGCGATAGTACTATAGGTGCGTATGCATTCGATTATGACTCGGGCTTACTATAGCTCTCTTTTTAGTTTAATAGCTTTTTGTCTTTGAATCTTTTCAGCGACTCTCTTTGTTTCTCTCTCTTGCTAACGCAACCTTCGCCGTAAGTAATGTAAATCGTTTTTTAACAATTGGTTCTGTTAGAATTTTGCTAATACGATTAACCTAGTAAAATCATATTTCCAGTCAATAAAGAAGGGCTTAGCATATTTGTTAACGACTTCGGCTCGAATTTAATTTCTAAAGCTTCAGGACTATTTTTTTCGCCATTTGCACAGAATTTCTCGCGCCGTTAACGTAGCTACTATAGCCGTTAACGTAGCAGTCCTTCCCAAGGTCAGTCCTTCCCAAGTTCTTTAGGAACCTAAAGAACTGACTTTGGAAGGCGCCGTGGCAAGCTATAGTAACATTCTATCAGCATGGTGTTCCTTATCATTATAGAATTCTTTTGATGGATGATTTTATATTTAGCTTAAGCATAGAAGTTTACTTAACGATGTCCTATTGACTTTTTGTTTTGTTCATTAGTAAGCAAGCTGATTAATTGGTTTCGAAGATAAGTTTTAAATGTTTTATTAAATCTACTATAGGCCGCTACTGTAGGTGCGACTGAGCGGAGCATCCTATAGTAGCTTGCTCTCGCTAAGTAAGATTTTATACTTTTGAAGTTCTGCTTTTCGATTTAAAGATAGAAGGTCCGTATGAAAAATAGTGTACTCTGCTGCTTCTCTTCGGCTTATAACAGATAAAAGAATTAAGTCGATGACTTAGAGTTAAAAGGCTCTTTTTGTGCTTGGTGAGCAACGAGAATGCGTGAGCCTAAGTCCATAAAGAAGAGATATAACCGTTCGGTAGAATAGTAATATCAGCACAGTAACCAATTTTATTCTTTGCTACAAGATAATGTTGACCGAATTTTGCTTGGTTCGTATTTTAGTTTTGCCATAATATGTTTTATTCTTTTATTGTTTTAAAATATATTATATAATAATTAAACTTTTCTTTATATTATAGTACTTGCTTAAACACTATACTGTGGTAGTTAGCTAAGTAGAGCCGGCATTGGCATAGTTGGCCGTGTTAGCTAACCCGCTAGCGCATCGGAAATAACATGTTCTTTTTGTCGAATAGACGCTATAGTATTCTAGGTTCGGCCTACCGTTTAAGCTAGTCTTCCCTTCGGTCAGACCACGTGGTCTTTGGGAAGAAGAGATAAATAGCTAGTTTTTTGGCCTACTTCCCAAGGTCAGTCCTAGTGAGAAGACGCTTCGCGCCTACAGTACTTGGCTTGGGAAGCTTGAGAACTGAGCTAAGTAGTCTAAAATAGAGTCTCTGCTCCGCTAACGCGGCCTTAAAGCTGAAATAAACCGTTAAATCTAAACTACTGTCTATTTATGTATATTATAGGCGCGTTAGCGAATAGATATAAGCGTGTGCTAACGTAATTAAGTGGTGCGAACTCGATACTGGGATTTGATTTATCTATCATGAAACGTGTACTGGCTTAGTTACCAGTACAAATGTAGAGGCCGCGACTGGTTGGAGCGGAAAGCTATAGTACTGCGAAGCAGTAATTTTGGCGGACATTCTTACATGTGGCACGTCTATGCTGCGAAGCGGTTCTACTCAGCACGTGGCTCGCAGTGGTGCGAAGCTGCTATTCTGAGCTAAAACTTTAGTGCTTTGCTTTATTTTGTTAACTACTATAGGCGCGAAGCGTCTATTGTATTTTAGTCTTATTGCTAGCAAGCTGGGCGTCTATACTCTTTGTTTTATAGTATTATCATTATAAACATAAATAATAAAAGATTAAAAATAGCCGCTAACTCGCAGTACTTACTGCTAGCGCTACAGTACAGCATGGAACGTCGAAGGGCCGTGAGTGGCCTACTTTAAACTTTAAATAGGCTGCGCTAGCTAAATACTTCTGCTTCGTACTTACGGCTGCGAGATTTGTACTGCTAACGCAAGCGGCCCGTGTGTGTAGGGCCGACTTTAGGAGGCAAAGAGGCTGCGAAGCAGTAGGAGGGGAAGGGAAAGAGGCACCGTAAGTAAAGAGGAGGCATTTAATTTTCAATTTAATGGCAGACTTAATACAAATCAACTGATCATAACGCAGCCTATTTATATTATAAAAAATCTAATAACAGAGATTAAGATCAGGCGCCTATAGCAGTCAATAACATTGAATTAAAGGCCTTTAGGAAGGGCTACGATGATGAACCTAAGTCCATGAAGAATAAAATGTTATACAAACAAATAAGTACAGCACAATAAACTTTTAATATTTGTTGTTTACTTTGCTTGGGAAAAATTTGGTTGATTCATGTGTTTAATTAAATAAACTATTTATATTATTTATTGCTTCTTTATATTATTTATATTGTTATAATTTTAGATTTAGCTTCTTTGGTCTTTGGATTGGTTAGATTTAAGATTGAAAGACCGCGTCGATTACTTACAGGCAGTCTCAGCAGGCGGAAGTTGGGAAGGGCTGCTACGTGCCACGGAAAGCTATAGTAGCGCTTGGGAAGGCTCGACGTTCTTCCTAAAGTCAGACCTCTCCCGGCAGGTCGAGCCTATAGTAGCGCTTGGGAAGGACTGACCTTGGGAAGTTAGATTTAGATAATATAAGTATAAAAACTGCTAAAGCACAAAGCTTAAAGCAGACTAGATATTATGAAAAGCAAGTTCGCTAATTATAATACGTGTATACTAGCACCTATGTGTTTGTGTTTTAGTCTTATTGCTTCGATACGATTGGATTGATTCAACAACAGAACAACAGAACAACAACAGAACAACAGAACAACCAACAGCAGCAGTTCACACGAGACGTCCGCTAAGGAGTGCCTATATACTATACTATGCTTTGCTTTGCTTAGACCTATGCTTCGCTTTGCTTAGACTTATGCTTCGCTTTGCTTAGATTTATGCTTCGCTTTGCTATACCACCGCTAACTGCTAACGCAGCCTATTCTAACTAACTAACTAACTAACTATACTAACTAACTATACTAACGTAGGCTAACTTAACGTAATACTCTGCTAACGTATGCTAACGTAATGCTATGCTAACGTTTCTTTGGAACCAGCTATAGTAAAGTAAGTAATGCCTCCCCCAAAAGAAAGATGGTAAAAAGAAAGAAAAAAAAAGTATCGAACAATCAATATGTAGAATTACTCCATAATTAAAACTTCTTACGAATGGCCATACTGTAGCTTCTTTAGTTTGGTTTGGTAAAGATACATCTTTATTTTCTTTTTTTAATTTAACAAACCACTCGAAAGCCATACAAGAGGCCCAAGTGCTTTTAGTGCCAACTAGAAAGACAGCTCACTCTTCTCCCACGGGGTAAGACTGCTATACTTCGCTTTTTATTAAATTATGAATTGCTCCTACTACTGTAGCTACAGTATGAAATTGAAAATGCATAGAAAGATGGTCCAGTCAAGTGTGATAACATAAATCTTGTCTCTTTTTTATAGTATAAGCCGGTTGAGGTGCGACTTTAGGAGCAAAAAAAAAACGATTTTAGTTTTTTAACGAAGCAAAGCGCTAACGCAGCCTGACATTAAAACTCGTCCGGGTTTCGAATCTGACCTTGCTTGGGAAGGCTTTTTTCTAGTTATTTAAAAGAAAGCGTGCCCGTTACTATAAGGTGCCACAACTGCTCTGCTAACGCAGCTGCTACGGAGATGCCACGGCGTGCTAACGCACCAAACTGCTGCGCAGCCTAAAATAATCATCTATAGCTTTCTATAGGTTGGTTCCAAAGAACTATACTTCGCAAGTAGCTATATCAACCAAAAAAGGTTACGTTACCTTACTGCTACCGCAGCTGCTACCGCAGCCTTACCATACCATACCATACCATAAAAAAGCAGATGACAATAACCGTAGGGCTGCGTTAGCAGACTAAAAAGAGGCCCGACTTTAGGAGGCACCTACAGTACAAATAATCATGTCTTGAAGTTCATCATATAACACAAACGCGCCTCGGTGCGTTGCACAATGGGCGCGTTCTCGCAAAAAAGCATCGGCACTCTAAACGAGTTGCCCATTCCATTCTTAGTATTTACATTTAATTTAAGGTCTAAATGATTTTAAGGCTGTCAAAATCACCAAAAGAAAAAAACACATGACTAAACGAACCCATAAAGCATGAGCAAATCCTGGAAATTCAAAAAAATTCTTAAGAAATCGAAAAAAGGAGAAAAAGCCTCCACTCTTCGAATTATTTTTTGCAAGTAGAGTTTATTTTCATTAACAAACAAACTTATGAATAAAAGGGTAATGAGGCACCTACAGTACAAATCGAGTAGCAAATCGAACCAAATAAAGGCGCCAAAGCACTCCAGAGGTGAAGGTGCGTAGCATCTTCCAGTCGCGGTTTGTCCGGCGGAGTTGCGGTCATTGACGTTCCAAAGAAGCTGACTAAGGCATTATTACTAAGGCTCACTGCAGTTTCGCTAAAGGCGCCTTGATCTTGGTCGTGTGGTTGATTTAAAGGCGAAGGCATTCCAGAAAAGTCTTCTCTATATTCTGGTGTTGTTAGACTTAGACGCCGCGGCGAGCCAGTACCAGAACTACTACTTGCTTTGGCGCCTTCTTTAATCGCATTGCTATAGGCGCCTGGAGTTGCAGCTAAAAGAGTTAGCCCGACTGCCACGCCTGTCGCGGCCGTCCGAGCCTGGGGCGTGCCACGGCGCCTTGTTATCGACGTAGGAGCGGACTCTGCATTTTAACCAAAGAAAAAGTAGACGCTGCTGCTCCAGCAACAGTGCTATAGGCACCTGTCCAATAGTTGTTGCGGTGTCGACGACCTTGTCTACCACTACCACTACCACGTTTGCGTGGGAAGCTACAACATCTACTTGTTCGCGTAATCCATCTTCGAGAGGCGGCCACTTAAAACGGTAGATGCTTGTTTTGTTGATGCTGGGGCGATCGCTAGCGAAGATTGACTAGTCTCGCCACCAAAAGGGAAGGCCGCCGTTCTTGACCGCTCCAAAAAAGTAAGGCCTTGAATGCCATCAGCCTTTGGTGTTAGGCCGCCTGACTGGACTTCTGCTAATTCTTTGGAACGTCTATTATAGCATGATCTTGTACCACGCTGCTTCGGAACTGTCTTCTGAAGATCTTGCCTTCTTATTTGGCGTCCAGGTAAGATCCGAAGATTCCAAAGGCTGCGTCAGCAGTTCGTTCATACATTGCACTTTGTTAAGAAGCGGGGTAGAAAATAGAAGATTTAGAAAAAAATAAAGAACGTACCCATACCGAGAGTCAAAATATGTTGAGATGTAAATAGCAATAAATAAAAGTGGCCATTTAATGAATTTTAAATTTTTCATTTGGAGTTTCTTTTTTTACAAAGATCGAACTGCTGACGCAGCCTTCCTTTGTAGTAAAGGCCAATGAAATTAAGAGTATTTCACTTCTTAATTGAAATCAGCAAAAAAAGAAAAAAATTAGTACGGGTAAGCTTAACATCTCACAATACTTACACCCCCCGCCTATCAAAGTGATGGTCTTTCACCTCTAAAGAGAATCTGTCTTGAGTAGGGTTTCCCGCTTAGATGCTTTCAGCAGTTCTCCCTTACCAACTTAGCTACTCGGCGCTGCGACTGGCACCACAACCGATACACCAGAGGTTGATTCGACCCGGTCCTCTCGTACTAAGGTCTAAATCTCTCAATTCTCATAAATCTACCAACGGTAGATAGGAACCGAACTGTCTCACGACGTTCTAAACCCAACTCACGTCTTTTTGATTCTCTTATTTCTAAGAGGAAAGGACTTTATCTTTTCCCAAATTGAATCAGGTACTTCTATTCTAAATCTCCGTTGTTGATCACGAATTTGCCTAATTTTTTGCCTTCTAAACTTCGATGCTCTTCTCGTTCCATCAGACGTAAAATCTCTTGGAATAAGATAAAATCTATACATTTTCGAGATTGAAGAGTATTTTGTCTAAAGAAAGGTTCTACGTGTGATAGAAGTATTTTTAAAGAATTTATTCTTAAATGTTCAATATCTTTTGAACCCAATGAAACTCACCGTTAAAAAATTGTTGTCCAATTTGACTAAGGAGCGAAGCGTCTACATTCTTTTGGGCTAAATCAAAACAAACTCGAACTTGAAACAAATATAATCAAATTGCTTGTGAAAAGTCGTGAAATCCCGCTCCGTCGCCATCAGTAAAACCCACTAGCCACTGCGGATTAATAGGCTTTGCATAGGTCGTTCTTCGTGCGGTTCGACTTCGACACCGAAATGGTCATGCGCCTTGAAAATTGATGTTTTTTTCTTGAAATCAGTTTATTTTTAAAGGAATTATAACCTCGGCTAATTGCTCCCTATTTTGAACGGTTAAAACGGCTGTATTCCTGCTGCGCAGCCTAACTGACCCAACGGTTAAAAAAGAAGCTATCCATTAAGGTCCAGTCAGCTATATGTTGATAAATTTGAAACATTGGCTGCTCTCCCTTTTTTCCATAGAACCCGCCTTCGGCCTCTGTGAACCCTATTAACCAATCCGGAGTTATAGAATATGAACTAATGGATAATCGTTTTGAAGTTCTTCAATCATAAAGATATTTTTCTATTTTGGGAATCTAACTTAAAGTCTCTGGGGGAAAACCCTGCGGATTTACCTAGTTGGTATTCCCGCATATAGTTAAATAATAAGACTAAAATTTCTTTTAATCACGGCAATGAGTTTACCACTTTCATCGGCGAACAACCGAACCCTTGGAACCTTCTTCAGCTCCAGGATGTGATGAGTCGACATCGAGGTGCCAAACGACTCCGTCGATATGAGCTCTTGGGAGTCATCAGCCTGTTCATTTTGTTATGGCTCGCCTTAGTTTGCGCTTATGCTTCGCAGCATCGTTGCTTAAGCGTAGCCTCTCTGAATGTCACCATTCAGTTCAGACTATGTCATCTACTCTATACTATACAATATAAATAACTTTCCATTCATTTGCACTATTGTACTGTAGGCACCTACAGTAGTCTGGTGCCTTAGATCTTCTTGGCAATTTGTGAGCCATTTGGGGAATTACCCAAGGCCGCGAAGCGGGTGAAATAATAATATCAAAACTATGTCCAGAAATCACTATACAATACTTTCGCTTATTTAGCTTAGGCCAGCACTTCAAACCAAATTTCTGGGTTAACTCTTGGCATAGTATTTGGACTTCAGAAAGATCGAAGCCTTGTGTATGGAGTACTGTACCAAGTCGCTGTTTTGAAGCGATACTGCCATCGTCCATATACCAATAAGCTAAAGCACGATCTGTTAAGTGATCTTTCACAATACCCGGGCGCACGCTTTTTAAAACGGTAACCACGTTCTACGTCTAAAAATAGATTAGCGAGAGGCTGCGTCAGCAGCTTATGAGTTATTGTTTGAAATCGCCAGGTTACTATAATGTTGCCGTAAGCATTTTGTCGCTCAACTCGTTTTGGCTCTGATAAGCACCATCTTTGAAAAATATTATACACATGAAAAGCATAATCTTTGTGTTTATCTCCCCATTCAAATTTGATACGAAATTCTTCATGATTGGACACAGACTTTTGAAGACTAACATCACCTAAACAAAGGCCTATAGCTGTTTCAACGCTGCGCGCCTGATTTAAAGAAGTTAGTTGTTGTTTGTACTGCCAAATTTTCGACTAGAACCAATTTGATCTTTGCATATGCACATGTTGAATTGAATGATATTTTTTTTTGTTTAGAGTAGTCGGGCGCTAGTGGGGAACTTATCGGCAAGAGATTCCTCATTCCCTAGTCGTTGAACGTTCTTGTTTACACCAACTTTGTTAAGTCTCTCTCTCTTTTTAACAAGCTTCGCTGCAAATTGAGACCAGCCAATGCATGTACTATAGCTATAATAGCAATGGTCTTGTTTTTGCATTTCACCCGATTGTTTTATGTATGTTGATATACACGCTCTTTTTTTGTTACCAAAAAATGGGACAACAGTTTCATCCCTGGCGTACCTTTGATCCGTTGAGCGAGAGCCCTTCCGCACGGGACTCCCGGATCACTATGGCCGACTTTCGTCTCTGTTCGACTAGTGGGTCTCACAGTCAGGCAGGCTTATACCATTGCATTCGAAAGCTGGTTTTAACCCAACTTGAGCCTACCTTCGCGCGCCTCCGTTACTCTTTAGGAGGCATCCGCCCCAGATAAACTACCCGCCATGCAGTGTCCCGCCTGGGTTAGGCGGTTAGATATCCTCTGACGAAAGGGTGGTATTTCAAGGACGACAAAAGTCTCCCACCTATCCTACACATTCAATCAAGGCTATCACTGCAAAGTTATAGTAAAGGTGCACAGGGTCTTACCGTCTAGCCGCTGGTACTCCGCATCTTCACGGAGAATTCAATTTCACTGAGTCCATGTTGGAGACAGTAGGGCGATCGTTACACCATTCATGCAGGTCGCTACTTATGCGACAAGGAATTTCGCTACCTTAGAACCGTTAGAGTTACGGCTGCCGTTTACTGGGGCTTCTATTCAAAGCTGTTAAGACTTCTCCTTTTCACCTTCCAGCACCGGGCAGGTGTCAGACCCTATACATCGTGTTACCACTTAGCAGAGTCCTGTGTTTTTAGTAAACAGTCGCCACCCTCTGGTATGTGCCACTTTACTTCTCCCACGGAAAAGCAAAGCACCCCTTCTCCCGAAGTTACGGGGTCATTTTGCCGAGTTCCTTCAACATGGTTCTCTCAAGCGCCTTAGTATACTCTACTTGTTCACCTGTGTCGGTTTGGGGTACGGTCTAAAGCACGAAGTTTTTTCTTGGAGGCTGCCGCCTTGTTTAGTCATCCACTCGCCGCCTATTTGGCCGCTTTATTCGGCGATCAGCCTCGTCACTCTCGTGTACCCATCGTGATACCGCCTTTCGGAGTAAACTTAGGGACCGTTAAACTCTGCGCAGATTGACTGAACGCAGAAACCCTTGAACATTCGGCGATCATGTGTTTCACATGATTAATCGTTACTCATGTCAGCATTTTCACTTCTGATATTTCCAACTGTTGTTATCAACAGTCTTCTTCAATTTACAGAACGTTCCGCTACCGACCCTTATGGGTCTCGTCGCTTCGGTGAATCACTTGAGCCCCGATACATTTTTGGTGCAATGAAGCTAGACCAGTGAGCTATTACGCTTTCTTCAAAGGATGGCAGCTTCCACATATCATACAGTAACTTACGCTACTGATCAGACTATATCATAACTTTGGATCAAAAACACTACACTATGTATTTCTGTAAATATTCTTCTTTAGCTGCTAACGCAGCCTGCTTGATTCATCTCATAAGTGCCACGGACTTCCCAAGGTCAGTCCTAACCGATTGAGTACTTACGGACTGACCTTGGTTAAATCTACTACTTTTCTAAACTTTGCATAATGAATAGAAAAGTATATAAAGTGTATCCATGTGCCGGCGCCTATAGCATTCGCTTCGCGCCTGAACCACGATACTGTAGCTTTATCGTAATTGAAATTGATCCGTTGCTCCTTAAGCCGCAATTGACTTTTGGTTAAACGGTGATATGAAAACCAAGTAAGATTCGCTTATTTGCTAAAAACCCATCTACTATAGCACAATAAATGAGGCACCTATAGTACAGCTTTAGGAGCCGGAAGACGTGCGTTCTCTTGAAAAGAATTGTATCAGAGAGAAGAGTTTTTTTCTTCGGTTGACGGCGCCTTTAGCACTATAGCTATAGTAATCTTGAAGGAGCGAATCAAGTTGGGTTTTGAGTAGAACTATTCATGGCGAAACAGAGACTAATTGCGTTTTATCATAATGTTTCTTATTTTGGCTTGGCTGAATAAAACTCTGTTCTTTCTCCCCGTATAATATTTCAGAAAGGCTATAGCACAATTTTGTGAGTCTACTCTAAATTCTACTGAACTGTACTGTAGGTGCCTCTGTTGCTAACGCAACCGTTAGTCGGTCCTGTGTTTTATCGCTTCAAGCTTGCCGTACTACAGTAGCACGTCAGTTATAGTAAATGTCGGTTTTATCCGAGTCTCAGAACAAAAAATGAGCCGTCAGCGTAAGCTAATATAAAATGGAGCGAAGCGCGTAGTTTTTTGACCCCCGTTTTTGGCGTGTAGTCGTTGAGGCTGCGACAAACTTTAGGAAGGCGCAGCCGGCTGATTGGCCTTTAGGCGTTCTCAGCATATAGCCAAATTGTTTTATCTTAGATTCTAGATAAGAACTAAGAAAGGAGGGCCTGGTGCCACAAGCCCACCTCCTGGTTGTAATCGCTTGATCACTTCCTTTTCCACTAAGTGATTGCTTAAGGACCTTAGCGTACGATCTGGGCTGTTTCCCTCTCGACCTTGGATCTTATCACCCAAAGTCTGTCTGTATAAACTGATAATGAGACCGCATTCGGAGTTTCCTTGGAGTCGGTTAAGCTTTGGGCCACCCTAATCCATTGAGTGCTCTACCTCGGACCATTGACTTTCTTTATACGCTCTGCCTAAACAGATGTCGCGGAAAACCAGCTATTCGAACTTGATTGGCCTTTCACCCCTAGGCACAGATCGTCCCTGTATTTTGCCACATACGTGGGTTCGGTCCTCCAAGGCTCGTTAGAACTCTCTTCAACCTGTCCATGCCTAGATCGTTCGATTTCGGGTCAAATGAACACAACTATTTAATTTAAAAACAACTTCGCTACGCCTACACTTAACAGCTTAAGCTTGCTGTGCCCATTTACTCGCTGACCCATTATGCAAAAGGTACGCCGTCCGCTGCGCAGCAGGGGCGACTGATTGTTTGCATCGAATTTCAGGATTTCTTTTTCACTCCCTTTCTTAGGGTTCTTTTCACCTTTCCCTCACGGTACTTGTTCACTATCGGTCTTTAAGATATACTTAGGCTTAGAGGGCGGTCCCCCTGTTTAGTTCTAACACATTAGATGTGTTTTACTTATGCTGGCGCACGTCATCGTATTAGATCGAATACGGGGCTTTCACCTTCTTTGGCACAGTTTTCCAAACTGTTTCTAACTAATACAAAATGTCGATGTCGCTGCGCAATTAGCCAAATCCGCGTTCGCTCGCCACTACTAACGGAGTCTCGGTTGATGTCCTTTCCTAGTGCTACTGAGATGTTTCAGTTCACACCGTTTAATATAATCATTGGTTTCCCGAGGGGAGACCCACAGTTCACAGAGATTTTCTTCCTATGGTGTTTCGCCTTTGTTAGCGTCCAATTTCTTAAAGCCAAGGCATTCGTTCAATGCATTTTATTAGCACCACAAAAAACAGTCAAAAATCAAAGCAAATAATGAGTGTTTTTGGGTCTTGCTTGCAACTCCTCACCCAACTAGTACATTTCTTTCTTATGGAAACATAACGGATGCAATTAGTTACCTAATTGTTCTTTTGCATAAAGAATAGAGTGTATTCTTTTGTGCGGGGATGTAGGTTTATCCCATTAATTTCAAATCTAGCTTACTATCGCCACGGCGCCATTCTTTTCTTTTTTATTTTAAGCTATAGGTGCGACTTTAGGAGCAAGCAAGGAGCGGGAGTAGGATTCGAACCTACAATATTCAGATTATGAGCCTGACGAGTTACCAATTACTCTATCCCGCACGGAACTTCGCTGTAGTACGCTTCGTTCTGCTGAGTCTAGTTTTAGCTAAATCTGTCACTTCGTATTCGTTATTCTTCCAACTGCTTGCTAACTGCGCTAAAGTCTTATAGGCCGCGACTTTAGAAGCGGTGGCGACAGAGCGAGCAGCGTCCGAAAGAAGAAAAAAGAAATAGACATAAAGAAAAAGCGGGTCAAACAAAACAAATGCTCTGCTGCTCTGCTGCTAACTGCTACTGTAGCTTACTGTAGTTTAGGTTGCGTTAGCATCGCAGCCTAAACTTTACTATAGGCCGCTCTTTCGCCTCCTAAAGTCGGCCCTACAGTACGGCTCTCATGTAATTGAACAGACGACAGACAGTACCGGGTCCCCCATGTCTCCCAAAATTCACAAATCAGTACATATGGCGTAAAACGATTTCACTGTTCGAGGTCGAAATGGGTTCGGGTGTTATCACGTTTTACCTTTTAGCCCGGTTTTGTATTAATTTTTGACTGACTTTAGTCTTACTTAATTAGATTATCAAAAAGAATAAAGAAGAGTACTATAGCCATAAAGAAAGTATTTTTGGTACTGTAGCTTTGTTTGATGAATTCGCTTAATGAGACGTTTTAGAAGAATTGCTTTAGTTAGCTGTAAAAGAAGTTTTTTTACTAATTATTATAATTTAGCTATAGTAGGCAGAAGAGGGACTTGAACCCCCGGCACACGGAGTATGATTCCGTTGTTATAACCAACTAAACTATTCTGCCTCGGCTTTAAAGTAACAAGTAAATTCTTCTGTTGCTAACGCCTGCTTCGCAGCCTTTACTTTACTTTACTTTACTTTAGTTTAGTTTAGTTCGAACAGCACTAAAATCTATAGTAGCTACAGTCAGTTCTGTGCCATTCTTATAATTTATTTCTGATGGTACAAGAGACAGTCCAGCCGCTTCGACTTGTGACGCTTTCGCTATATATAATAATAGCTACGCGAAGCACAAATAAATATAAATGATACTAAATACAAAACTTTTCTATTTAGACTACTGTAGCTAACTTCTATTTACGACTGGCAATGCTCTGGCACATTCATTTACTTACTTTACCAGTAAACTAATTATTAATAATGTCGTCTTCTATTGCATGCACAATCTAAAAGCAAATCGAACCAATAAAACTCTGACTCTTCAATGGCAAGTAAAAAAGCTACAGTACTTCTTTGCTTCAAACTAACTTTGTACTCGTATCCGCTGAATCGAGTCTAGCTTAAAGAAGAATTCGAATTTTTATTTTAGAAAAGCGTGTTTGTTATAGTACTCGCTACCCACCGAAGCGTCTCTAGTTGTGTGTTTTGAGTTTTCTTCTTTACTGAACCACTTCATTTGACTGGTTGGTAGATAAGATAATTGCTTTAGTATCTTGGGCTGGCTGGCGGTTCACGCAACGCTTACTGTAGCTTGCCGTATAATTACTTGTAAGCGGAGTCGCCTAGTAGATGATGAACTGGACTTTACTAAAAGTAACTGGTCATCTTCGATCTACGTCTTTTGCTTCTTCTGAATCCAATCCAAAGCTTCGCTTTCTGGTGAATCTGCTGAGACTTCGTCACGTAAGTATTACTGAAACACAATTGTTTTTGTTGTGTTAAGAAGAAAAAAATTTGATTTCATAATTTTGATTTAATATAGTGGAGCCAAGTAAAAAAAAGCTAAAGAAAAATTACTCTTTATTTATTAATTTGCTTTAATGGCGAAAAGATCTGAGCGGTCCGGGTCTTGATCATTTTTCTTTCATTATCTGATCTGCTAAAAAAGAGTACAAAAAAAAGAGACAATCCAGCCGCAGGTTCCCCTACGGCTACCTTGTTACGACTTCGCCTCAGTCACGAACCCCACCGTGGTTTACGATAGATCCGCTCTAGAATTCAACCCTGTGCTTTCGCACTTTAGAGTTGAATGCATGAACGCCTATCGATGCCTTCGGGCGAAGTTCATTCCCAGGGCGTGACGGGCGGTAAGTACAAAGCCTAGGTACATATTCACCGCGGCATGCTGATCCGCGATTACTAGCGATTCCAACTTCATGTTCTCGAGTTGCAGAGAACAATCCGAACTGAGGCAATCTTTCTGGATTCGCTCCGCTTTACAGCCTTGCTTCCCATTGTAATTGCCATTGTAGCACGTGTGTAGCCCAGCCCATAAGGGCCATGCGGACTTGACGTCATCCTCACCTTCCTCCAGTATATCACTGGCAGTTTTGTGTGAGTGCAATGAAAATTCATTTAGCAACACAAAATGAGGGTTGCGCTCGTTATAGGACTTAACCCAACATCTCCATTAACCTACTATTTTACAATAATAGCCAGACTATACCTTCATCTTTGCATACATCTCGTGTAGACAAAGAGCCGACGTGTTATAGCAAAAGCTATCCAGTCAAAATATGTGCAAAAACTCAAAGATAAAAAGTCTTTACACATACAGTTGACTAAGTCGTTACGGGGTTCTACTCTAAAAAACCTACAGACTCTCTAAGACACTATAAATCATCTGTGAGCGAGCCTAGGCTGCTTGTTGCTAAAACAAGCTCAAGCTTATATAACATACAGCTACAGTAATAGCTTTCGCGATGACCAAACATTTCAACGGTATTTCGCTTAAAATAAAGTTTTTTAGCTTTCCACGACTACTATGTATTGATGTATTTATTCCATATTTGCTTAATAAACAAGATGAAACCATCTGATTTCTAAACTATAAGCAGAAACGCTACGCGCCTCGACCACCATCATCCATAAACCAAAAAGCAAGGCCTGACTTTGGAAGGTGGAAGGTGGAAGGTGGAAGGTGGAAGGTACAGTGGTGCCGTGGCAAAATTGTTTCAAAGTTAGACGCTACGCGCCTGCCATACCATCATGATAAAAAAGAGATCTTTCTTGTTTAACGGTATTAAATCGTAAAGATTTTGTCTCTTTTTTGGTTTTCGGGTGAATACGCATAATTTAGGTTCAGATGTTTCGGTTAAGAAATTTAATTCTTTTAATTTTTGCTCTGGCACCAATAAATATAGTCTGATTGCTCGATTGAATGTTCTAAAGTTAAAGTACCATATTTATTCGCTGCTAATGCAGCTCCAAGTATACAGCCAATAATAATAGAATTGTTCATTTGTATGTTAATCTTTTTGTAGCTTGTATTATAATAGAACTTCCCACGGTATTGCCACCGCTAAGTGTGTGTTAAGTTTACTTAGGGGGTTTCCACCGTTATGAGTCGGATTTTTCTTCGCTTTTTGAAGCGAAGGTCGCGAAATGAACACGACACGAGCTGACGACAGCCATGCAGCACCTGTATGAGTTTTTAGAGCCATCTCATTAAAGACAAGCTTACTCATATGTCAAGGGCTGGTAAGGTTTTGCGCGTTGTATCGAATTAAACCACATGCTCCACCGCTTGTGTAGGCCCCCGTCTATTCCTTTGAGTTTCAGTCTTGCGACCGTACTCCCCAGGCGGAGTGTTTAACGCGTTAGCTGGGCCCCCGATCAGCCTATAGGGCGAGACCAAGGACGAACACTCATCGTTTACGGCATGGACTACCAGGGTCAAAGTGAAGAAAAGCTTCACTATTGGACTATATCATTCTCTGAATCAATGTTTTGCTTTCTTTTTAGGCAGGCTATAGAGTTCTTCTATTTCATTACTAAATTGAGGCTGCGCTAGCAGAGTCTCAGAGATCCAGCGTTGTTGAAATTGGGAATCCTTGTAAATTAGTCTTGTTTTATACACCATAGAGGCTACAGGAATGTGTGGCAGTATAATACGGAGCCACTTCTTGAGCTCTTTGGTACTAAACCAAAGTCGAAAATATTCTTTCTTAGTATAATTACCATAAAAGCGGTCTCGACGAATTGCGCCTACATGCGCTTTTAGCGCCCACACTTTTTCTAAATAACGCGCAAGCATTCGAACTGATTTTTCGTCAAAACCATCTGTGCATAAAACGCCTCTGCGAGGCGTTCGCTTATGCCCTATAATTGACCCATCATCGCACCACCAGATAGCCAAAGATAGCGGAGTAAGCTTATTAAGCCAACGGCGACGAATACAAAGCCGTTTTTTTTTGTACGTAAGATTGTACATCAACGTAAGTTCGGGTAGGCTCGCGCTTTGAAATAATAATTTTGTATTTGCTCTGGCGCCACTAGCTTTAGATATTTGAACAGATTTTGGTGAAGCGATTTCTTTCAAATTGGCAACTTTCCAATCAAAATATTCTCTTTGAACTTGGCTGTGACGAATGGATAGTCTTGCTGCTTCGCAGCCTTTAGTTAGCTGTAGACACCCATCCCCCAATAGTGTTCCACAAATAATAGATTTACAATGATCCGACAAAGATATTTGGTCAAAAGCGCTTCGCGCCTGTTTTTTCATCACACCCAAAGACTTTGGCTTTCGCCCCGACTGTAGGCGCGACTTTAGGAGCGCGTAGCAGTCTAAAGACTTTAAGGGCCGTCGACGCAATAAAGCATAATGTGCCGGAGCACTTGCATTTTTTGTAGTTCGTGGTGACATATCTTCTATCTTCTTTTTTTTCATAGTCTCTACGGGGTACTCTATTATCCAATTGAGACAATAAGTACTTCCCTCGGGGTTACCTTTTGGCTTTCCCCGAAATAGCTAGATTCGCACTCACTCCTCACGGAGCAGGGGGACACCTTTGGCCATTTTTTTTTAGAGCATGGCCGGATCTATCTAATCCTGTTTGCTCCCCATGCTTTCGCACCTCAGCGTCAGTAAAGACCCAGAAAGTTGCCTTCGCTGGGTGGCCTTCCTTCGTATATCTGTGAATTTTATCTCTACACACGAAATTCCACCTTCCTCTATCTTACTCAAGTCAATTGGTGTTGAAAGTATTTCACCAGTTTAGCTGGCGGCTTTCACTTTCAGCCTGATTAACCGCCTACATGCCCTTTACGCCTAGTCATTCCGAATAACACTCGCCCCCCACGTTTTACCGCTGCTGCTGGCACGTAGTTCATGTATTTCTTTGGTTCACACCAAAGCATAGACTATACCATACTCTTGCTTGGAAGAGCCTCGGCGTGTTATAGCAAGTTTTGTTACTATCTTGTACTTTGGAATCTGCAAGCAGATCCCATTTCCTCAGTCGTTACGGGGTCTTTCCAGTTTATATAACATGGTTGGTACTTCTTTTCTTGACAATCTCATACTGCTTCGCAGCCTCTCGTAAAGACCCAAAATGTCAGGAATACATAAACTATAGTATAAGATATTAGATGATGATTTCCAACTTTCAATGCCACGGCGCGAGCCCCGGCCGTGCTTAGGCACTCTTAATCTACTATAGGCTATAGCTTGTGTTGCTATACGCGAAGCATTACAGTCTTTGCGCAATGTGCCATCATCGCAATACCAGACCGCCAAAGACAGCGGATCTGATAAATAGTCAGATAAGTTGATGTGCCAGAGCATTTGACGTAACTTATTTTGCCAGAAGAGAAGAGAAGAGAAGAGAAGAGAAGAGAAGAGAAGAGAAGAGAAGAGAAGAGAAGAGAAGAGAAGAGAAGAGAAGAGAAGAGAAGAGAAGAGAAGAGAAGAGAAGCAAGTGTCTTTGTAAAACAATGTATGGTATGGAGCAAGTTCTGTCATATATTGTGTATAAAACAAATACTGCTCATAAAACAAACATTTTGGAGTTTAGGCCGCGTTAGCGGTTTTGCTTGCTTGATTGTGTATAAACGTGTTAAACTTGTTCTTTTCCAGTCTACGTACTCTTTCTGTTTGATGGAATGACAAAAGCGCAAGTACTATAGGTGCGTAAGACTACTGCTTCTATCTGCTACGCAGCCTAAAAGACTATTATAACAGCATGTTCTCTACTTGTTAGCTGAATCATTATACTTTTTTTCTTTTTTTGTTTAGAAAGACTTCCCACGGTATTACCTTTGGCTGACTATAAGCGTAACAAATAATCCCAAAGGCTTCCACCGTTATGAGCCAAGTTATTCGAATAGCGCTTGCGCGCTATAAGGGCCAATTGTTAATTAGCCGGGGCTTCCTCTTCGAGTCTTGTCATAATCTCAAACTCGATGACAGAGTTTTACAAGCTATCTGCCCTTCTTCACTCACGCGATATTGCTGGGTCAGGCTTTCGCCCATTGCCCAAGATTCCCCACTGCTGCCTCCCGTAGGAGTCTGGGCCGTGTCTCAGTCCCAGTGTGGCTGATCATCCGAAAAGACCAGCTAAGCATCATAGGCTTGGTGGGCTCTTACCCCGCCAACTACCGTAATACTCCGCGGGCTCATCAAACAGCGCTTTCTAGCTTTCTTTATTAATTTTCTGCTTTGGCGCGGTGGCGCGAAGCAACGATATTACTAAATTATAGAGGATTTACCTCGACTGTTTGGCAGATTCCCACGTGTTGCGCACCCGTTCGCCACTTTGTTTGTGAACTTATTTGTTACAACGTTTGACTTGCATGTGTTAAGCATATCGCTAGCGTTCATTCTGAGCCAGGATCAAACTCATATTTTTGAATCAGTTCAGTGCTCCGTTTAGGTCGCACCTTTATTTATTTCTATATATATTTCTATTTTTCTAGAAATAGTGTCATTGGTTTGTTTGGGGTTGTAAATAAAGAAGTCTAGTCTAGTCTAGTCTAGTCTAGTCTAGTCTAGTCTAGTCTAGTAATGAATGAATGAATCTATGTATTTGATATAAACAAAGCTTATAGCGAAATAAGCTTAGATAGTGCCTGTTATGTTCGCTATAGAGATTTAGGTTTTATTCTCTAGTAAAATAATCCCATCACAAAGCTAAATATAAATTTCATAAACTTACTGTAGCTCAAAACCAAACGAATCGATCGAGCCGCTGTCTAAAATAGCGAAGCGTAGTGTAGCTACAGTATTTAATAAAAAAAATGTACTGTAGGCGCGACTTTAGGAGCGGCCACGGTGCCACGTACTATAAGGTGCCTACTGTAGGCGCGACTTTAGGAGCGGCCCTATAGTACGCCGTATCTTTTCTTTTAAAAGTCTAGACTTGTTCTTTGGACTGCTGCGTTAACGTTCTGCTGTTCTTTGGAACCTTCGGTCAGGCCTACAGTAGTCAGCAGTCGAATTCGAACTAGTCCAACCAGCAGATCAGCAAAGCGAATGCCGCTGTTGCCTTGTTTATTAACGTTTTACCTTTTGAACATCTATTTGTTTTCTCGTAATTACTAAAACATCACATAAAAGAAAAGACTTACTTGTGCCATTATTGCTTGCATTCTGAATGAATGCACTTGAACTACTGACCTTTGCAAAGAATACAATTAAATATACATATCATTCTGTAATTCGAACCGAACCGAAGTAAGTGGTGCCGGAGCTATAGTGTCCGAAGCCAAAGACAGTGTGCAGTAATGCATGCATTCTTAATATATTATACTTGAGAAAATAAATGTCAAGTTTTCAGACAGTTGCTTTCGTGCCACGGCACGTAGCGTTAGCAGTTAAATAAACTAAACCGCATGCAATGAGTCGTTAGTACTTCTTTTCTTCTTAGGCCTGACTTTGGAAGGTACAGTAGTGGCCACTGCTGCTAACTGCTAACGCTATAAACAGTCTTGAAGTACTATAAGCTACAGTAGCTTTAGTAGACTAACTCTCTCTAACGACAGTACTATAGCTAACTTCGACACAAGCAGTCGACTCCGGAACTTCTTTATTTAGAATTGTTCAACTAAGAAAAAGAAGAAAAAGAAGAAAGAAAAGTTAAAGTATCTTCTTTTCACTCTAGTCGACTTCGGGCTAATGCTTCGGCTTTAAGATATAAAGCAATCTGACCAAATAAGAGACATCATTTCGTAGTCTAGTCTGCTGCTACTGTAGCTTACTATAGCAAAGATACAGTCTACAAACAAACTTTCTTTGGTCTATTTTATTTAGAAGAAAGCGAAGCTGTGCTGACGCACGTCACTATCAAATCTCATCTTATAAAATTAAACTTCTAAAAGAAATGAATGTTAGCTTAAATTGAACCAAATTACTATGGCTAGAAATAGAAAATTAAAATCTATTTAGTTTGAGAACTAGATCTGATTGTTCCACTAGCTATATCTACTCTACTAATGAAGAACGTATATTTAAGAAATATTTTTCAGTAAAGATAACCAGAAGAACAATACATATAAAAATGCATGTTTTATTTTATAAGAAAGAAGTCTAAACAATCTTGCTTGCAGATAGTTTGCTAGCTACTATTGGCTGCGCTAGCAGAACCAAGCCATAGTAATGGCACGTTCACTAGTAAACTTATTATTAATAAGTAGTTTAGTTCTATAGTAAAGCGTGCCAGCAAATCGAACCAAGAATAGTCTAATTCTTCTTAATAACCATTGGTCCCGGTGATCTTGTTGCCGTGAACTTTGTCTTTTCCGCTAACGCGGGGGCGTTTTAGGCAAGCTAACGCTTTTCTTCGAACTGCTCTGCTGTGGACTAAAGCTATAGCTACAGTATTAAAACCTCTTGGGTAGGTCCAACCATAATAGTATAGTGGCGAGTATAGTAGTTTACGTTTGCTTTTGCTCTGCTTCGGTCTCCAGTCTAGCTCGCCATTCGCTGCCACTTTAGGCTATTGAGCTTAAAGCTATAGCACGATACGCTGAGCTACAGTAAATCCTTACAAAGTTGGACCGATTCAATATTTATTTCCGCTCAAGATAGCTACTATAGCTATAGTGGTTAGCCGATACGGCAAGCTATAGTCTTGATCTCTTTTTCCGTTGGGGCTGGGCCGACGTTAGGAGGCTGGCGTTTGGTCTCGGGATAAATTCTGCTAACGCAGCCATAAGAGCAGAAGTACTATAGCTTGCCGTATAGCACTAAATTAATTTAATTTAAGAGACTTAGACAATAAATACACAGTTTAATGAAGAATGGCAAGCCAAATAGCCATTGTGATAAGATGATAATAGCTTGTATAACATAGTATAACTAATTGAAAAAGATGGTAAGCATTCTATAAATTTCTTTACATTTTTTGTTTTGTTTTGACTGAAGAACGTCTCCAGGCTGCGAAGCAGTTAGTACTATAGCTTTAGTCCACTAATTAAACTATGGCAATAAAGCGAAGCGTGAAAGAATTTGTTTGACTTGCTTCTTGTCTTTCTTCTTGTCGTTAAATGTACTATAGCTATTGACTTAGAACATTTCGTAATGTAACCGAAACGATAATTGAATAAATTAAGAAAAACAAGCCTAAATAACCAATCAAAAACAATAAATGAAATTTCTCTGTTTGAATATAGGTACATAACATTATTAAAGGCAAGAGCGTAGGTAATGTTGTCAAATATTGTAAGCTATTCCAATCGCTCGACCGAAGGGAGAGGGTCAAACATGAATGAATCCCACAAATAAGCATAAATAGGAAACTGCCTAATATCAAGGTGACGAAGTCTCCTGGTGAAGGCGCGAAGCGATAAAAAAAAGCTAACAGTGGATAACAACACAAAATACCGCTTATTTTGAGTAACCAGTAACCGAGCAATTTAGATAATAAAATTGGTTGTAAGGGAAAACTACTTAGGAAATAGAATTCGAGTGTACCGTCTTGCAAATCCATTTTTAAAAATCTTTCAGGAAGAAAAGAGAACAATATACACGTCCAGATAATACCTAAATGAAATTGAAACAATAATTCTTGCCATAAACCAATAAAGAGGGGTATCGTTATAAGGTGCAAGGCAAATAAGCAAAAAGTGATTGCAATTGTAAATAAATTGAGTCTAATTTCGTAAACACACAATCTCAGAATGATCAAGTTGATTTTCATTTTGGTTTTGCTTTTTCTTTAATTATATGTTCAGTCGATTAGATGTACTGTAGTTCGAACAGTAAGCTAGACACACAGCACAGTAAATTTAGTCATAAAAAGTAGTGAAAGTGACCTTTTAGAAGGTGCGTAGCAAAGCACCCTGTCTCTTAATCTAAACTAGTGAAGATTTATAGCATCATTTAAATAAATGCAAATTAAAATAGTGAACACGTAAGCTTGTAAAATAGCTACGCCCAGTTCTAATCCAGTTAAAGCAAATACTATTAAAAAAGGCGCAATATGAGCTAAGTACATGATACCTCCCATAGACAGCATAGTCCAAGCAAATCCACTTAAAATCTTTACTAGACTATGACCAGCCATCATATTAGCAAATAAACGAATTCCTAAACTTAGTGCACGAAAACAATAAGAAATTAATTCCAGAAGTACTAAAAAGGGTGCTAAAGGTAAGGGTACTCCCTGAGGCAACAAGAAACTAAAAAAATGAAGTCCATGCGTTTGAAATCCAACTATAGTGACTCCTATAAACAATGAAAACGATAGTCCAAGTGTAATAATAAAATGACTTGTTACTGTAAAACTATATGGGATCATACCAATAAGATTACAAAAGAGTAAAAAGCTAAATGTAACGAAGATTAAAGGAAAAAAGCGTTGTTTCACTGAAGAAGGACCACTTATTTGCTCATTTACTAAGTTAAGTACAAAATCATAAAGAATTTCAACAAAAGATTGCCAAGCATTGGGTACGAGAGTGCCTCCATTTAAGGTTACAAGATAAAACAAAAGTAAGACAAAACTAATAGTTAAGAACATGAATAAAGAAGAATTTGTGAATGAAAGACTCTTCGAGCCTACATGAAAAGGAATCAATGAAATAATAGCAAATTGTTCCAATGGTGAAAATACCATACGAATTTTACTTTTTTAAACATTTTTAAGGCTATTGTAATTGTAAGAGAGCTTGCCGTTCCAAAGAATTCGAACGAGTCTAAAGGCTATTAGCTTTGTTAGTTTAGTCTAAGGCTATCTTTTTCTAATATAAAAATTGCCACGGCGCCTTTGCTCCCGCTCTGTACTATTTATATTATAACAATCTAGTCGTATCCGCCCGCTCCAACCAGTCGCGGCCTCTACTGTAGCTTGAATGCCTTTCCATTGTACTGTAGCATATTATTGTCAATAAATTTATCGGATAGTCAATAATAGAAAGAATTTAGTACTGTAGGTGCGACCGTTTGGAGCAGTCGGGCCTGTCCCTTACGGGATTTGAACCCGTGTCTGCGCCATGAAAAAGCGATGTCCTAACCCCTAGACGAAAGGGACTTCTACATTTAATAACATGGCTCATGGCTATAACATAACATGGCTATAACATAAGATGTTGCTTCACTTCTGAGCTATAGCTGGCTGCGTTAGCAGGCTAGCGCTGGCAGTTCTTTCTTTAGCATTGCCATGGTTCCAAAGAACGCTGCTAACGCAGCCATGGCGTAGAATGTCCGGAACGAAGATAGATATTTTTACTCTTCTAGACTAAACCATTGTTTAGACTATAGGTGCGACTGAGCGGAGCAATAAATATTTGGTTCCAAAGAAAGCGAATAAATCTCTTATAGTGCTACGGCAAGCTATAGTCTAAACTGCTACTGTAGCGTAAGTACTATTTCTTTTTCCGTTTTAAAAATAGTTCAGTGCACGAAACGACATCGGATCGAATCGCGACGCTCGACTGTCGCTGGTCGCTGCTATAGTAGCCCGGCCCGGTCCCGAATTCTCTTTTAATGTAAAGAAATGAATGCTCGCTATTTATTACTTAAAGACTTTTCAAGTTAGACGTGTATATAGTAGCTATAGTAGATAGTGTTTAGCTTTCTTTTAATTTAGAGTACTGTTGCTAACGCAACCTAAAGTCGGGCCTCTCCCAGGCTGCGTTAGCAGACGGTTCAAATAAATTTCTATAGCATCAAACACGCTATAAACTATTGGCCCAGCTTTGTTTAGCTTTAGACATAAATGAATTCTTTGCTTACTATAGCTAAGTTAGTATCTAATAATAAATAGAGTTCACTACTAGCTAAACTAAAGTGGTCCGGACGGAGAGGGATTCGAACCCCCGGTATCGACAATCGATACTTCAGTTTTCAAGACTGATACCTTCAACCACTCAGACATCCATCCACAGATCAATCTACACACTTAGCTAAGTGTCGTTTTAAGAAATAAAATTTCTTTATATTTAGTTTGACGAGACTTCTTTCTTGTCACTAGAGAGATAGAGTAAATAGATATAGCGTTCCGGACTATAGTACTGAAGAAGGCCAACTAAAGAAAGTCTAACGTACTGTACCACAGTGGTAATTGTATAACTGGCACTTGTTAGTTTCTGTTCGAACTCTAAATTAAGATTTTAGCTATAGTAAGAAGAACGCGGGACTACTGTAGGTCTGACCTTGGGAAGACTAAACTAAACTAAACTAAACTGCTTCACGGCCTAACTAACAATCGGGCCCCAGGGGCCCGATTCAATTAAACTGTTTCTTTGATAGCTGGAATTTCTTCAAAAGTATGAAAGGCTGGAGGGCTTTGTACCATCCACTCTAAAGTAGTAGCTTCTTCTTCTGCCGCCCAAGGGTTTGCTGCACACTTGTTATTGCTTGTCAGTGTGAAGTAGACCACAGCAAAGAAGACAAGAATGCCTACCACGGATACATAAGAACCATAACTACTTATAGCATTCCATCCAGCAAAAGCATCTGGATAGTCTGGGATACGACGAGGCATACCAGAAAGGCCTAGAAAGTGCATTGGGAAAAAAGTCAAATTCACACCAATAAAGGTTATCCAAAAATGAATTTGACCTAAAGTTTCTGGATATTGAAGTCCAGAGATCTTGCCTATCCAGTAATAAAAACCAGCAAATAGAGCAAATACTGCACCCATAGATAATACATAGTGAAAATGCTCAAAGTGGACTATATCTTTATCTAACAATCTGTTTCCCGAGCAGCCATAGAAGCCGGAAAGGATAAATATTTCACAAATGGAGTTTTAGTCCAAGAAGGATTAAGATGTTGAATAAAATTTAATACAAAGTTAGAATAAATTCCAAATTCTGCACTATCAAAAGGTGCGGAGCAAAATTGTCTAATTTCGAAAAAAGGTTTTATTTTAGAAAGCCGATAAAATTTAAAATCACTGTATAATCTATTTTTCATAAAATAATCATATACAGGTATCATACCACTTACAGATTGAAATCTAAAAGCAATAGATTTGAAAATTTTCTCTGGATTAGCTTTAGTTTGTTGATTTTTCTTTTTTAGTAATAAGACATTTGGTTTTGTATTTGGAATTACCCAATTTAAATTTAATTTAGAAGAATATTCATTATATTTTAATTCTAAATTACATTCTATTCTATTACAGCTATAATTAAATACAATAGATCCATCAGTATCGACTAACCCAGCAAAATAAGGCGCCGTGGCAAGGCGCAATAGAATAATCAGCTGGAGCGTAGCTATATTGTTAATTTCACAAACTTTTTGAAAAGATAAAACTTTTAATCTTATTTTTCCATTTATTCTATATATTATCTTGAGAAGATCTTCTCTCTTGGAAACAATATATATAGAATGTGGTTTGTTTTTTACACTTCTAATTTTTCCTATATGTAAAAAATTTTGAATTCGGGTTAAAATACGAATATCTCTATTGTGTAATTTTATTCTTAAAGATTGCTTCGCGCCTTTTTGAATATCAAAATTACCATCTCCATCAATAATCCCGGCTAACCAATTGTTAAAATAATCCTCTTCTTTGTTAGATAATTGGCGTATAGTCTCTGAAGATCTAGTAAAATTTCTTGCTGATTGTAATAAAGAAAAAGCCATTTTCAATTTATTATTATTTTCACTTAAAATTCTATATCTATATATTTGAAAGAAAAATAGACATAGTCTATAAAATAACTATTTGGTAATAGTTCACATAGGCAAATGAACAAGAAGCTAGCGCCATAATAAGAAAGACTTTATAAGTAAATAATAAATTATTCTCTTATGAGAAATTATTAGTTTCCAGCATACAGCCAATTACACACTAAAAATCACTCTTTAGTAGGCCCATTTTGAGCCACGACATAGTAAGTCATAGAACTCGTTTTACAACGAGGATCGGACTATATTTTGTTTACTGATTTCACTAAAGAAACTTTCAACTGCCACGTATAGTCTCTACGGATCCCACTAATATTACTAAAGGTCATACATAATATTAGTCTTGGTTTCCACGGTATCGTCTGCCACGCTTCGTTTTCGAACTTGACACGCGCTAGCGACAATAAGCGAGCGTTTATTCTATAGTGAGCTGTATCGCACGCAATACTGTTAGATTTTACCGTTAGCTGAATGTCTTTTTCATTCAACCGACATAAGTGTTTTTCATTACACAGGCCGCGACTGGTTGGAGCGGATAGTCATAGTGGCAAGACAACATGACACTTACCGCTGTGCTTTAATTTAAATTAAAGCGGCGTTTCTTTAAGATGAAGTAAAAATCTAAGAAATTGTACATGTTTGTAACCAAGTAAAGGCCTGACTTTAGGCTGCGTTAGCAGAGAGACTAAAAGATGTAATGTTTGTTTACGAGAAATTTGTATTTCATAAAAATCATTTTTTAAAAGACTAAAGGTGCCTTGTAAGTAGAATAAAATACTTTCTAGCAAATACAGGCACCTTTTAGTAGTACGAATACTAAAAGAATGATTTCCATTTTGTCGTACTGCTAGCGTACTTTGGGTACCTATAAAACCAGAAAGCCAAGGTGCGTAGCCCTTCGGCCAATCGATTCTTTGGTTCGAACTGCGCGCCGTTTGCCTTACGGTACCACGTTCCAAAGAAACGGGATCCGTCGGCACTAAGCAATTACTGTATTTTAAATGGCGATTTTCCAAATACCAATTTACATCATTTTTTTCTAAACAAAGCAAAGCAAAATCGATTTGACATTGTAAACGTGTAGTTAAAGGAGGCGCAAAGCGTTGAAAAAGACGCAATTTAGTTGTTACATTCTTTTTATAATTTTCTACCCAAATCACTTTATTTTTTTGAAAACTTACGCGACCTCCTATTTTTTTTTGAAGGGTTTGCAGCATATTTACATTTTCTACTTTGTTACTTAATTTCAGAACTATTCGATACTGCAAAAGGCTACGGCACCAATGATTTACTTGAATGCTACCATCTCCGTCCATTAAACCAATCCAAAATTGTACAATATAATCATCAGTTAATAACATATATATATTTACTTCTACTAACGCTATCATGTAAAGCAATGTCAAGTCCTGAGTTAGCTAACATTATCCCAGTAACGCCGCCTACAGTGAATAAGAAAATAAAGCCTACAGCAAATAACATAGGTGTTCGTAACTCAATGGAACCACCCCACATTGTAGCAATCCAACTGAAAACCTTGATTCCTGTAGGTACTCCTATAATCATGGTCGCTGCAGTAAAGTAGGCGCGTGTCAATTCAACCACTAGTCTCCTAATGGCATCGGACTTTATCTTCAACCAGCTTCGCTGCCTTTTTACTTACGTTCCAAAGAAAGCAGTTTAATAAGGCCCGTTAGGGCAGCGTTAGCAGTAAAATGCATCGCTGAACTGGTGCCGGGTATAAAGTCTCTGAGGTTCCAAAGAACGTTAGCAGTAAAAATAAGTACGCGCGAAGCGGGCTGCGTTAGTTCAGTTCTAGCTATAGCGAAACCAAAACGCCATAGTTTTGCTACTAGACTAGGTGAATTACAATGAAATCAAAATAGCTCTACAGCACTCTTTTAATTCAAAACTAGACTATAGAAGTTAGAGAAGCCATAGCAATTGATAAATAATTTTAAAACAAAACAAAATGCTCATTGATTTGATGGAAAGAAATAGGTAAAGTGTAATGGGAATACTCCAATCTTCTTCGGTATGTGGTACTGTTGACAATGCTTATATGAGCGTCTGCTAGCCAATGATTTGAAAGAGCTTTGATCGGATGGTAATTACTGTAGCTGATCATATTTATTTTCCATTGATCAATCTTGTTCTTATTTACAGGCACCTACAGTATTTTTTGCTTATAAATTAAATAATGGCAGTAACAAAATATTTTATTTATTAAAAAAAGCATTAGCTATATCATCAAGAACACTATCTCTAATCTTTAGATTTTGTTAAAGAATACTGTACTTTAGTTCTTTGGATACTATAGGTTTGACCGAAGGACTGACCTTGGGAAGTACTACAGTACGAGCAAAAAAGTACGAAGCGTACTATAGGTGCCAAGTAATAACCAAAATCTAACGTATACTTCTCTTCCCAAGGATTGACCGAAGGGAAAGCAGCACTATAGTTTAACGGTGCGGAACTTCGGACCTGCTGATTGCCCTTCCCAAGGCACCTACAGTATTTCTATGTTATTACTGTAGCTATAGTAGAAGCGCAGTAAGGCAGTACTATAGCTAGCCGTAATACTGTAGCTATAGTTATAAGGCCGAACGAAGGGGTTTCCAGCAAATAGCCCAGTGATTTGAGATAGCTTTACAACTATCCCCGACTCAAAAGAATCAACGTCTAACCCTACTGTAAACATGTGATGCGTTTTATGCTTTTAGAAGCAATAGAACGGACTATATCATTCATTGTGTGAGCTATAGTAGATTTGATCACTAAAAATGCAGAAGTTAAGTTAGTTACTATAGCATAAGTAATAGTACTAAAACTGTAGCTAAAGACCAGAGACTTTGCTTCTTTCGGTTCTATAGGTTAGACGGGAAGGCACCTACAGTAACGCGGCCTCCTTTGCTAACGCACCTACAGTCAGTATTACGGCGCCTATAATTATAGCTCTCCTTCTCTGGTCACAAATCTCTTTTTTTAGTCGATTCGTATTAGATTGTCTCGCTTATCAAGAAAGAAGAGTCTGACGTGCGCCAGCATAGGTTTACTGTAGGCCGCAAAAGCGGCTGTGCCATTGTTCTTTTAAAAGTGACAAAACAAACAAGGCGCGACTAACGGCTGCGTTAGCAGATCTAACCATTCGTTCTTCGGAACCGATTCGTACAATCTTGGGTTATTTGGTCGATAATAATGGCTATTGCCTGCGGAAACGGTCGCACCTACAGTACCAAAGAAAATGAATGTTAGACGAGCAAAGTAAAGAATTTGAAAGAAAATGTCAAAATAAACCAAAGTCTCCCATCTCAGTAAAATTCTTTGGACTAGATTTAAAAGCTAACGCAGCCTAGATTCAAGACTTCGATCTAAATACTATAGCCAGCAGCACAATGACTTCGCGTATAGTCTCTGAGGCCGCGACTGTAGGTGCCGCATTTCCGGCTGATTGGCCAATCGTTGATTCTTTTAATTTGAAATCAATACAATAAAAGGACTCAACGCTGACGATTCCAGCATATAGCGAAGTAATGAACTTTTTTGTCGCCAAAAAAGAGGCCCTCACATTCTTTCTTTGATTTTAGATTTAAGATTTAAGATTTTCAAAGAAAAGATTTGATTGAGCCCATACAATGAATCCAAGAACACCAATACTAATCATAGCGTAAACCATTCCAAGATACAAAACTCCTAAGGCCGCGTAAGAGCGAGCTCAACCCGCAATTAGTCGACCCAAAGAGTGTGGACCATCTCTTTAATAACAATTAATTAGCTGCTATAAGATTCCCAATTTTTTAAGAAAAGTTTCCACTCTTTACCTAAAATAGAATTGGGTGCAGCTAAATGAGCCTTTAAATCTTTCAATAAAAAGTATTTCGAAATTAAAAACACTCGATTCTTCTTAGCAGAACGTAGAGGCGCGTGGCGGAAGTATTCTAATAAAGCTAATATTTCCTTTTTTCTATAAACAACCCATTTAAAAGCTTCTGTTTGTTTCTGCATATAGATTGAACCTCCATAAAGCGGAACTAAGGGGTCTAATAATAGTTTATTTTTTTGTCCTATGGAAATAAAGACCTGATCTGATTGCAAATTTAAATAAATACTACCGTCAGAATCTATCATACCGGCTAACCAACCATTATTATACGTGAGAGGTTCCGCGTAAAGAAGATTCATGCCATATTTATCACAAATTTGTTTGAGTTGTATTAATCTTGTTGGATTCCTTATGAAACCATTAATCGAATTAATTAACTCCAATAAACCCTTTTTATGGTGTAATCTATACCGCAGATAATTAATATCCGATTTGATTTTTACGGAACCCCCAAATTTCTGCTTAATTTGATATAAACAATGTTTATCTCGAATATCCATTGTTATTTCTAAACAAGCATATCCTTTTTTTGATAATTGAAAACAACCATCACCATCTATAACGCCAGCTAACCATTGATTAAAAGATTGATTCATATTCTTTTTTTGTTATTAACAAACGTATGGCCTCTGAAATTCCTACTAGCATGCTTAATTTCTTCAAGCAAAAAAAGACGAAGAAATTTAGAATTCCTCTAACGAGCCTAATTCTTTAGTTCGGGGGAGCTGGCCTAAACTCTAACCGCGTGAAGGCGGCATATAGCTCGCGCTACACGGAACCCCGGCGCGTTAGCGTGCTAAGCTTCTGGCTTGTTCGGCTAAGGACAACTTTATTCCAGAAGAGAAGCAAGACATAAAAATTCTGTGCGTTGGTTATTTGCGGATTATTAATAAATACAAAAATTTTTACTAGATAATATTCTATATATTATCATATTATCTTAGTATTTTGTATATTCAGCATAAAGCCTCTTAACTTCCTGCATATAGTTTGTTTCGATTCTGATTGATATCAGAAAGGGCCATCTTGACCAAATACTGGTTTTCTCGAAAAGGTAGAAATTACATGACTAATTATTCCAAATCCAGGAAGAATTAAAATGTACCAATTTTTGTTTTGGTTAGAAAATTTAGAGAAGTAAACTGCTACTAAAGCTAACACACAACTACTCGCGTAATTGATAGGACTATACCATATCTGACTGATGCTTTGGTCTATACTCTTAAACGTCTAAAAGTAGACGTGCCATCTATAGTTCGAACCAAACCAAATGTGTTTGATCATGTGTAGCAGAATAAAAGAAATTTTGCTTAGAATTAGAAAAACTAATTACTATAGGGCCGACTTTAGGAGGCTGCCGTGGCAGTATCTGTTGTTTTGATCTGATCTATTTGGTTGGATAACTAACGCTATAGTAATAAACTTTAATGCTAACGCACCTCCTAAAGTCGGGCCTTATGGTTCAGACAAGCAAAGAACAATGCAAGATCTATAGCTGTAGCTATAGAATTTGTTTAAGGTTATATTGTTTTCTTTATTGCCATAAATTAATTTTGTCGACAAAATAAAATTACTGCTACTAAAGCCATAGTAAGCCTATGACAGAAAGATTCGAGAGAAATACAGAGTCTTTGTTCTTTACTTTTTTAACCAAAACCGATCTTTTGATAAAATAAGCTACAGTACTTATCACTAATTGCGGTATTTTAAATCTATCTAGTTAAACAAAAAGAATCCAACCAATTTGTACTATTCGGGCGGGACCTATAGTATTGACACATGGTTCGATAAGAATCGCAAGAATCAGATTTCCGCGTCCAGTCTCTGAGGCACCGTAAGTAAATTTTATGAAAACATCATATCATAAATGGAAGAGTGCATTCACTGTAGGTGCCTGCTGATTGACCTCTTTAGTATTTAGGTTTTTCCAGCAAACGGCGGAATTAGGAGGCGCACATTCACCTCCGGATGCAATCCTGAATAAAATCAGAATTGGACCATATCTTTAACTTATAAACTGGCACTGCCTTCGGGCCTAATCTATCTTTATTTGGCTATAAATAGATTATTTAATTCATAGCGCTATAGTACAAATTGATATAATCTAAGAAATTCTGCTCTGGTTCGAATTCGCTTTCTTTGAGTGCTTTACTACAGTGTTTAAGCGTGTTAAAGAAATAAAATAGAGGTTGCGTTAGCAAAGGGAAAGGGAAAGGGAAAGGTGCCGTGGCCACCGTAAGTAAAGGCACCTACAGTAAAGGCACCTACAGTAAGGGAAAGTAGGCACCTTATAGTACGTGGCACCGTGGCCGCTCCTAAAGTCGCGCCTACAGTAAGGGGAGGCACCTACAGTAGCCACCGTAAGTAAAGGCACCGTAAGTAACGCGGCCTTGGGAAGCTACAGTACTGCTTCGCAGCCTAACTTGGGAAGCTACAGTACTGCTTCGCAGCCTAACTTGGGAAGGAAGGAGGCCCGACTTTAGGAGGCCGCGTTAGCGGAAAGCTACAGTAGCCGCTTTCCACTTTGATCTGGCCATTGTTACTGCTAACTACTATAGTTAGGGCCGACTTTAGGAGGCCGCGAAGCGAGTGCTACAGTAGTGGGACGTGGCATTCTAAATATGTAATTCATTAAAATAAATAATTGTTCTTCTATTTTGCCATTAATTCTCTAGTCTGACGACAAGAAATTCGGACCGCTTTCTTAAAGAAGCAGTCTAGCTTAAAGCAAAGAAAGAAGTCTAGCTTAAAGCAAAGAAAGAAGTCTAGCGAGACCAAAGCATTTCAATTCAATGAAGATTGTGAAGCTAAGAGAAGAAAGCAAAAAGTGAAAGAACAGTAAATTAGTCTGTATCGTATTGATGCGACTAGTTAATTACTATAGCTATAGAATTCGATTTTAACTAGTGTAACCGGACGCACCTACAGTACTTCCCAAGCGCTGCGCGCCTTTGGTCAGGCCTATAGTATAGTAAAACTACGGCTCGAAACAGTTTATAAGTTAGTGGGCGTATGGCCTCTGGGGTTCCTACTAGCTTGCTGAGAGCGTTTGTTACCTGCTGATTCCCAAATATTTAATGCCACGCCGCGAAGCGGGCATTGCCATTAAATTAAATAAAAGTGGTAGTGCTTAAGCTCTTGTGCAACTACTTATACTGCCCCTAAAAGGTGCGAAGCAATAATCTTTCACTAGGTTCCAGCTTACAGCCCACTCCAAACTTTGATTTACATCAACGAAGGGCCAAACTCGACCGAAAAACCCATTTTCCCTTCTTCTTACGGTACTATAGTGCTATAGCGTTAGGCGCGAAGCACTAAAGAATGCGTGGCATATATCTATAATACTTATACATATCTTTGCTTTAGGCTGCTCCGCTAAGTCGCACCTACAGTAGTTAGCAGTGGTAGCCTTTAGAGCGTAGCAGAGCAAAGAATACTGTAGCTACTGTACAGTAAAAGCGAGTGTCGAACATAACAATAACACTCATCTATCTTATGTATCATAAATAAGTGAAGTAAGAGGGAAAACCGACTGTACATTAAGCACCATTTCAGGCACCCACAAGTGACGCAGTCTGTCGCGATGACTTAGATCACCGACGGTCTTGGTTCAGAACTCGTTGACCGTTTTCACTTGTATTGCCATGAGAGACTGGACTCTATCTTCATTCTAACCCATTTATTTTTTAATTTCTTTATTTTTTAATTTCTTTATTTAAAAGGGCTAGACGTCTTTTTTTTTACCTTCTAAGAGTTGCAAAAAAGATATTGATAATAAGGACTAGAAAAAGGCGCCTAAAGCAAGCTTAAAGAGTCTTGAACCGTTTCGCTATAAAGGCACATCTGCTCTTTAAATTCAAAAGGACCTTACGATCCAACCTTTCCCTTTTTTCCTGCTTCGCACCTCGTCTACTATTATTTACTTTACTCGCTAATACCATTAAAAGAAAAGATTCTCTTAATGTTAAATGCTTCGCGATTTGAAATTTAGTAGAAGTTCCGCTAGTCTATTTAGAAGAAAGCTTTGCAATTTTTGTTCTTCAAAGAAAGTTTGGTTCTTCCATCTCCGAACCAAGTTCTTGTCAGCCATCTAACGACACGTTCATATTTTTTTGTAAAAAAAGTAAAATCAAAATATTTGCTATCGCGACTGGAACTGACCAGCTACTATAGAAATTTAGAATATAGAGAATCGACTTTTTTTTAGGTTCGAAGCCCCAGAAAAGATGTTGATATAAAAGCGGATCTCCTCCGCCTGCAGGATCAAAGAAAGTAGTATTGAAATTTCGATCTGTTAAAAGCATAGTAATTGCACCAGCAAATACTGGCAGTGATAATAACAACAAGAATGCAGTAACTAGTACAGACCATACAAAGAGTGGTATTCTATGCATAGTCATTCCGGGACCACGCATGTTAAAAATAGTTGTGATAAAGTTAATAGAACCTAAAATTGAAGAAATTCCTGATAGATGAAGGCTAAATATAGCTAAATCTACAGCACCACCTGAATGGCTGGTTATGGCACTTAAAGGAGGATAGCAAAATGTTGAGAACATGCTTACTTAAGGTGCCTTCAGTACAGTGCTCGACTTAACTAGAACATGTTCTTCGCCACGCATCTCTGCGTGGTTCGGACTATACCATAATCTAAAATGCCACGGCACATCAGCTCGATTTTCTTTTGGCTGATGCAGTGGCTCTAATCTACTGTGGTTCCAAAGAAAGCACGTTACTGTAGGCACCGTTAGTACTTATAGTACGTGGCACGTTAGCAGTATAATTTAGCTTTTCGAAAACGAGTGTTAATACATTACATCCAAGCAAGTTTGGTAATACAGAGCTACCATAATTTTATAAAAGAGAAGCGAAATTACAAATGCTTAAGGCACGTTGCAATGCACGTACATTTTAATTTAATTTAATTTAATTTAATTTAATTTAATTTAATTTAATTAATGTAGTACTATACTGTAGCTATAGTAGTTTAGAACCGTTAGTTTCCGAAGTTACTTTAGAAAAGAAATTTTGTCAATTTTCGAACGTTTTTAATCTGTTTAAGACTCCGGACTTTCTTTGGTTCGAAGCAACTGGCTCGGTTCTGCTAGCGCAGCCAAAAGAGAAAAGAATCGTTTTCGAATTGCATCCATAATGTAATGTCTTGAGTACGCAAACAAAAAGAGCTATAGCAACAGTAATCTTTTTTTGTTATATGCCTTCCATAACATAAATAAGACTCTGTCTATATAAAATCTATTTTCCGTAAACAGTTGTAGTGAGCTACTGCTATAGGTCTGACCTTGGGAAGAGCAGCAGAGAGAGCTATAGTGGCAATAGGTTCCTAAAGAACTGACGAAGGAAGGGCATTTTAGCAAAGTCAAACAGTTCTAATTTGTTCAGTTGCTTACTCTACGTCTAACATAGCGGAATTAGTACTCTAGCTCTTTGCTCTGCTTTGCTTCGAATTTAAGCACTGCTAACCACGTCCCATACTGTAGCACTGCTAACGCAGCCGTAAGTATTTGATTTAAATGCTTAGCATTTATTTCGGACTCGCCATTTTGGAAAAATGAATGCCACGGATCGGAATAAAGTAAGAAAAGAATATTATAGACTGATTGACTGATAGAAAACACTTTTTCTTTTCATTAGATTTAACAATACTAAAAGAAAAAACCATCAGTAAAACCAATGATTGAAGTTTAGATTTCTCGCGTGTAGTCTCTGATGGCCAAAAGTCATATCTGACTATTTGACCAGGCGAATTGTCCCTTTTGAATTTGATTCAGAGAAAAGATTTATTCTTAAAAATAAGAAACAATTTTTTGTGATGTGATGGCCCATTGTTATACATAGCTGGCTGGCTGTGTTCATATACTTCATTTGCGACCCTAAACTGGCACTCTGGAACATCTCATTACCATGGTCTCATCTCATCTCATTGGAGATTTTCGCATCGAGCAAGATTTTCAAACTCATGTTACCATGAGCGGCGGCCTATTTTCTGACCGTCCATCCAGTACCAGCACCTACTTCAACTAAAGCAGAACTTAGAAGAAGTAATAATGAAGGAGGTAGTAGCCAAAAACTGATATTATTCAAACGTGGGAATGCCATCAATTCTATTACCCTGAAATCATTTAAATTTCAGTTCTTACTATCACTAGTAAGTTTAGACTATGTCTTCTGACCTATCCGATCAGTCGGGCATTCGTGGGAGACGCTTCGTACTGTAGCTCCTTCCAAAGTCAGGCCTAGTCGTTGAACGTTCTTAATCCTATAATAAAATAAGTCTTACTTCTGCTAACGCAGCCTGGAACGCTGGGGCTTATTTTTAATTATAATTAGCTACTATAGGTCTGACCTTGGGAAGACTTTAGCGCACTGAATTAAGCTTCGCTGCAAATTGTCTTATTTTCTTATATTCTCTAAATAATATATTTCCCAAAAATAAGAGTTCCTTGCAATTAACCCGATTTATCCCCCAAAGGTTATTTGGGGGCGGACTATTTTATATGACTCCAATCAAAAACAGTTCGTTTATTATTCATGTTAGATTTAATATTTAATAAAACGGATTTACCCGATTCTGTCAAATGCTTATTAGCTTTGACTAAATTAAAGGCCTTTAGCCAATCATTATAATCATTGAATTTAGCTGTTAATAATGGATATGTATCTAAATAATCTACTAATATCTGTAATTTAGTTATACTAGAAACTTCAACGATCCAAAAATCTTTATCATTATGATGTGATACTTTTAAATTCACTGATAGATAGTCAGCGATCGATTTCATTATACTAAAGGCACCTTTAGTAGGCCGCGACTTTAGGAGCGGTTGTTCTAGTACAAATCTTACTTCTATTCTTTCTTTACTTAATACTTTACCAGTATTATGCTGCGCACGTAATAGAGTATATCTTAATTTAAATCCACCTGATGCATCTATAAATCCAGCTAACCAATAATTATCAGATAAAAAAGAAAGATCAATACTCTGTGCTCTGGCACCAGCATTTAATTTATCATTTAAATACGAAATTAATTGGTTAAATTCATAGATTTTTGGTGTTCTTAAAAATCCATTCATTAATTTTACTATATTCAATATACTAAAGGTGCCTTTTGCACTTATTGTCCATACAATAGCCTTTTCTTTAGTTTTACTACTGCGCGAGACACTAACGGTGCCTCCATACTTTTCTACAAATCTTTCCACTAAAGGCTGCGAAGCAGGACAAAAAGTTATAGCTAAACAAGGCTCGACTTTAGGTCTGACCTTGGGAAGAGGTGCCTGTTCGTTATGTTTAGGTAATATTATATGTCCTGAGCCTTCCCATAATCCAGATAAATAACTTCCCATCTTTGGATTTGGTGCCAAAGCATCTAACGACACCTTACAATCTTTCTTTGAAATTTACCGCTACGCGGCCTTAAATAGTGTAAAGCGTGGGATTGTGAGTTCCTTTTTTTTGTATAATCCGGTGCACCTATTAGAATAGGCACGAACCAATTTCCGAACCCGCCGATTAAAGCAGGCATAACCATGAAAAATATCATTAAAAAGCCATGTGCTGTAATTAACACATTGTATAACTGATGATTTCCACCAAGAATTTGATTACCTGGTTGTGCTAATTCCATACGAATTAGTACTGACATACAAGTACCCATAACCCCGGCGATAGCTCCGAAAATTAAATAAAGGGTACCTATGTCTTTATGATTAGTTGAGAATAACCATCTTTGTGCAAAATTATTCATATTCCGAATAACTTCTATTTTTAGAAAAAATGCTCTGTTAAGATTTCATCGTGCATAAAAAATGATTTATTAAAGAATTCTTTGGTTTGGACAGAATTACTTGTCTGTAACAATTTATTGTTTATTACTATAGGCCCGTTTCTTTGGAACGTGGCATTATATAAAATAAAGAGAAAGAATCATAAATAAATAAAGAAGAAATTTAGCAGTCCGTTAGGCGCCAAAAACGACTAAAGCAAAGCGAATGGCGAGCTAGACTCTAAAAGCGAAGCTGAGTTAGTTTCTATAGCGCGCTATAGTGTAGTTTAATGCAAATGCCGGCCAACAATTACTGTAGGCTGCTTCGCGCCTTTAGTAGGCCGCGACTGGTTGGAGCGGGCGGATATAGTTATAGTTATAGTTATAGTTATAGTTATAGTTATAGTTATAGTTATAGTTATAGTTATAGTCCTTATCGAACTGCTACGTTAACGGAAAGGGAAGGTAGCTTGCTCCGCTCCTAAAGTCGCGTCCTATAGTAAATTCTGTACTGTGGCTATAGTACTTCTTTAAGTTTTCGCGAAGCAATATATAAAGAAGAACTATTTAAATTAAAGCAAGAAGCAAGCGAAGCGGGCTGTTATAGAAAGTGCTTGCTAATAGAATTTGAGTCGACTGCGGTAGGACCTGGCCAATTAATGGCTTCGTTCTTTGGAACCTATCAGTACGGGCTTTCAATATAATATAATATAATATAATATAATATAATATAATATAATATAATATAATATAATATAATATAATATAATATAATATTGAGATAGTTTTAAATCAAATATAGACGTTCCAAAGACTTTACTGAAGTTTTAATCTTTATTTATATCTCTTCTCAACTCAACTAAATCTCTGACTCGGGACCGACGATATCGTGTAGTACTTACGAGACTCTCGTGACCAATGATGGGATCTAAAAGATTAGATTAGAAAAGACACATATTAAGCTTGCACTTGGCTGCCGCTATTGCTCCGCTCAGTCGCACCTATAGTAAAATATAACTAACAAAGTATTATAATTTAGACTTATTTTGTTTCTTAATTAAGCTTTCTTCGCTTAACGGCACTGAGACGTTTTTAATATAGCACAGTAGAGCCGTGCTGCGCACAGTTCTAAGTACTTGACGGTGCCTATAGTGAAGAGCTTTAGTAGGCTATTTTGTTTATAGTGCTCGCGCTTCTATAGTATAGCTCAAGAAGCAGTTGGCCATCGGTCGGATTTAAGCCGTTTTAATATAATATTATGCTGTTTACATTACTCTGCTCTGTATAGGCAAAATAAAAGTAGTCTTATTATAATATAAATTAAAACAACTTGTGTCGTTAGACTGATTGACAAAAATTAAATAAATTCAACCAGTGGGCCGTACTATAGTCTTAGCAGCCGTAAGTAAGCAGATCTGTAGTACTGATCTGCTCTGCTGAGTGGCTAAAGGCGCGAAGCGCTTGGGCTCGACCGAAGGGAGAGGGCCGACAAAAGGAGGCAAAGAGGTACAGTAAAGAGGCACCTACAGTAAAGAGGAGGCACCACTTTACAGTAGGCACCTACAGTAAAGAGGCACCTACAGTAAAGTGGTGCCGTGGCACCCTGGCACCGTGGCAAAGGTTCCAAAGAAAAGCAGCTACAGTAAAGTCGCGCCTACAGTAGCCGCCGTAAGTAAAGGGCCGACTTTAGGAGGCAAAGAGGGCCGACTTTAGGAGGCAAAGAAGAGCCCCTCGTCGGGCCTATAGTAGACCGAAGAGCTACAGTCGGAGCGGAAAGTTCAGTTGCTTTAATTAAGAATCCGGATTCTTCTGCTAACGCTATAATTTCGGTGGGCACGGAACTACTGTGGTACTGTAGCTATTAATTTCTTCTTGTCCGACTAGACTACTTTATTTAGCTTTAGCTTCAAGTAAGTAGGCGCCGTGGCAAAATACTGTGTTTTAACGCTAGCCACGGCGCAAGTCGAGACCATAAATATCCAAATATAGAAATTAGCTAAAGGCGCCGTTCCGAAGTAAGTAAAGCATGCACCGTAGCGTTAGGCATTTACCCGACTTGCCGATTCGTGCCTTTGGGGCTAAAGAAAGTATTTATTCTATTATATAATGAATGAGCGACTATCGATTTGAACGAGCGACTCTACTACTTTATTGCCATTATTTCATAGAATAATCAATACAAATTATTTATTAATTTAATTACATTTTCTGCTAACGCTTGCCGTAGTTGCCGGGCCGACTTTTAACGCTTTTTCTATTACTAAAGCTTTAGTAAAAGAACGCTGCCTAAAGCCTAATAAATAAATCATAAACATATGTTCTTTGGCTCAAGTCATGCATCTAAAGCTTCACAACACAAGACAGAACAGAGCGGAACTCTTCTATTCTAGACTATTCTATGGCAATAATAGTTCCATTCTTTTTAAATGCTTCGCTTTGTCTAATTTTGTTCCGCTTAATGAATAAGAATACTGAGTGAGACTGTTACTGTGAAATTTACGACTTTGGTTTGGCTTTGGGAGCATTTATTGATCCAAATTTATTACTAATTTTTATTTTACTATAGTGTAGAGAAAAAGAAAGTAACTAAATAAAGAAAGAGTAAGCCAAATGCAACGGTGCCACTACTACTGTAGGCACCTTATAGTCTTCTGTTCCAATGAGAAGCAGACCATAACCATAGTAAAGATGCCTGTAATCAGTTGGTAGGAGTTCTAACTATTTAAAGTAAAGTAAAGCACCAAATCCGCTCCGCTCCCTCTCCCTTCGGTCGAGCCTACAGTAGCAAATACAAATGTGGCTCGATTAGACTGAAAGCTGGCCTTTCTTCTAATCTGAGACTCAGCTTTCTTCTATGAGTATTATTATAATAATCAAACAAAACAAATTAGTACCAAAGTCAGGCCTGACCGTTTTAATGGCAATTTAATATTTAATGGCAATTTAATATTAACCAAAGAATTGATTTGATTTCTTTCTGCTGAGTCTTAAGTAGGCGCATCTGTTAAGAGTTTGTTTGAGCTATCTCTAATAAATTGCCACGGCACATAGCTGCTTTTATTTAAATACTGTTCGAACAGCAGGCCCGACTTTAGGTGCCGTGGCAAAAGTTTAGCTTTAGCGCAGTTAGCAGTGGGACGTGGCAGCTAACGGTAACCGCGCCACGGCGCCTTAACGACCGCTTTTATTAACAAGACTTCGGTTCCAACAGAAACGCTACTTAATACAATTGAATTGTCTTTCTTCAGAAGCGTTACGATGCATACTGCGCTTCGGTCAAAGGTAAACTATATATACTATATAACAGTAAATCGACCGACACTCTAAAAACTTTCTATTGCACTAATATAATAGGGCCGACTGGTTGGAGGCTTGACCGAAGGGAAAGAGGCTACTATAAGCTATAGTAGAGCAGTCTAGCGACTCCGTTAGGTAGTCTTCTTAAGTCAGACGTCTGAGTACTGTAGCCACCTACGACGGAGCTCGGAATAACTGGCTACTGTTCTTTGCTATAGTTCTTTGGAACGTAAGCAGTCCGGAACTCAGCTAACAGAAAAGAAGTCGAGCATACTTAACAAGAATCTAATCAAACATTAAGTAAGAACCAATAAAGAAAAGGCCATCAAAACATTATAGTAGCCTAAAAACTGCTTTCTCTGGAACCTAAAGTCAGGCCTACTAAAGGTGCCTCCCTTTACTTACGGTGCCTCTTTACTTACGGTGCCTCTTACGGTGGCTACTGCTGCTTCGCAGCCTCTTTCCCTTCGGTACTGTAGGTGCCTCTGTAGGTGGCTACTGCTGCTTCGCAGCCTCTTTGCCTCCTAAAGTCGGCCCTCTCCCTTCGGTCGAGCCTGAACTATTTCGCTTCGCGCCAATAGACACTATCTCGCTTCGCGCCGATAGTATTTTGCTCTGTACTGTAGGCCGCGTTAGCGGCTGCGTTAGCAGAGGCACCTACAGTCTTACTATAGTAAGCAGTGCTTCGCGTTTCACTCATCTTGATTTGATATTTACTAAGACTAGCAAGAAGAAAACTTAAATAATAGATATATAGCGGTCCCAGTCTACTTCTTCTACATCTTTAGTACTAAAGAAAGCTAAATTCTCAGTACTCGCTCGATAAGTACTATAGTACAGTCTGCTTCGCAGCCTTCTTTGAACTAACGCTGTTCTCACTATCATGTTCTATTGCTATCATCATGAAGATGACATAATCTAATCATGAAGTTATCTAGTAACATAAAAACTTTCTATAGCTATAGAAAAACTAATTGTAAATAACTAATCTATCTAGTAAGATAATCTAGCTAATTAATAATCTAGCTAATTAATAATCTAGCTAATCTAACTATCTAGCATGTTCTAATCTTTGCTCTCATCAAATATACTGCTATAGGACGCGACTGAGCGGAGCGGAGTAAGCTAATAATCTAATCTAGCTAATAATCTAGCTAATAATCTAGCTAATAGATCCGTTCTCATCTATGCTATTGTGCTCTTCGTACTGTAGCTTTCCGTTGCTAACGCAACCACGTACTGTAGGCCCGAAAACTACTGTTTGACCGAAGGTGCCGTGGCACCGAACAGAGACTAACGCTACAGTTAGTTTAGTTCGAACAGTTCTCATCTAGCTTTAACTTTCTTGCTTTCTTGCTTTCTTGCTTTCTACTTAAAGTACTTTAGAACCCGTTATATTATAACAGCTATGGCTGCGAGCTATAGCGCTCCGATAGTATTACTTACTATAGAATCATCTAGGCCTTGCGCTTTGCGTCTAACTAAGAATACATAATGATCTCTTTCTCCAATCTATTATCTTAACTCTTATTGACTTACTATAGCTGAATCTAATTCTCTGCTCGGATCTACAGTTAAGGCTGCGTTAGCTACAGTACATATTATCTCTATTATTAATCAATTATAATGAATACTATTCTATTACTCTATTATTCCACTAATCAATAATCAATAACTAATCTAACTAACTAACTAATAACACTAGACACACGTTACTATACTATACTATACTATACTATACTATATTGGGGTGCATTTCTAAACTAATAAGCAACAAATACTAACATGACTGCTTACCTAAAAGCATCTAATATAACTAAATATGACACTAACTCTATTCTCTTATTGACTATTCTCTAACTAAGAGAAGAAGAAGACTAACTAACATTCATTAATCACTAACTCTATAAGTAATGCAATGCTCACCATTTTTTAGTCTATTCTATATATTTTTATTTATATAATGCATGTTCTAATCTATTCATTAAATAAGTAATGCTAATAATCTAGCTAACATAACATGTTCTAATTCTATTCTATAAGTAATCTATAATCTAATCTAGCTAATATTTATATAATCTAGCTAATCTAGCTAACATTAAGTAATCTATAATCTAGCCGCTTCGCTCGAACCACTAAGTAATCTATAATCTAGCTAATAGAACCATCACATCAAAAATGTTCTAATCTGTTCTACAGCTAATATAACTATAATACATTCTTTCTTTCTAACATAAAATGTTCTAATTCTAAATAACTATGAAATCTAGAAGTAATCTATTCTATATCTAATCTAACTAAATATCTAACTAATGCTCTATTCTCTTATTGACTACAATCTAACTAATTATCAGTCTGAATGCTGCGCACCTACGCTTTAGTACGGCAAGCTACAGTAGGCACCGTAAGTACTATTAGTTTTAGCTGGGCCATTATATATAATGCTTCGCGCCTTTACTGTAGGCTGCGATTACCAAAAAACGCGACTTAAGCTGTAGCTCACTATAGAATAGAATAGTCAATAATAGAATAGTCAATAATAGAATAGTCAATAATAGAAAAGAAAATCTTTTTAAATTAAATAATCTGTACTGTAGGGCCGACTTTAGGAGGCTGCCGGGCTGCGAGCACTTTGCTTTCTTCTCGCCGTTAGCAGCTCCGCTCCGCATTGATAACCACTTTCCCACGTGCGTTAGCACAGTACTTTCTTGCTTTCTTGCTCTGCTGAGTTCCGTGCTAACGCACCTTCCCAAGGCGCCGTGCCACGTAGCAGTACTGTCCTTCCTTCGTCAGGCCTGAGGGCCGACTGGTTGGAGGCAAAGAGGTACAGTAAAGAGGAGGACCGACAAAAGGAGGGGAAAGGCACCTACAGTAAAGGCCTGTAAGGGCTACAGTAAGGCCTGTAAGGGCTACAGTAAAGGCACCTACAGTACCGTAAGTAAAGGCACCTACAGTAACTGATCTGCTAACGCAGCTGCTTTGTAGGCTGCGAACGCTATATCAGGCCCGTTTAGTAGAAATAAATAATTCGCCATCCATTCTTTTAAAGAAAGACTTACTTGCTTAAAAGATTGTAAATAAAGAAAAGAATTACTATAGCCCCTCCCGGCAGCCTCCTAAAGTCGGCCCTACAGTACCGTTTGGATTGGAACAAAATAAAAATAATCATAGTATTTGTTTTGTATCTATCTAATTAATACAACTGGCCGCGTAGCGATAGGCCAGTTTAAGAGAACATGACACTAATAATGGTTAGGCCGTCATAAGATAAGATAAGATAAGAAAACGCTATAGAAAGCACACACATTATCTTATCACCCAAAGAAAGATTGTAAATAAATTGGAACAGTACTTTTTTAGGTTATTCCGGAGACTTCGTCACTGCTAATTTTTACAGTAACTCAAACACATCTTACGATGTGTTCTTTTTCACAAGTTCTTCATTTGATGGATGAGCACTCCATCTTTAATAAAGCAATGCTTTGTTTAACTAGTTTTGACTGATGTTTTCGTAATTTAGAAAAACGAAACTCGTCACAAACAGTTTCTCGAAAACAATTGACTATCTTATTTTGAAAATTGATACGAGAATACTCTTGAACAGCTAACAATGTTCTTAATTTTTGTTCATATTGTTGAGACAGAACAGCCTGAACTGTTTGTTTACACTTAGGCGCGTTAACGCGTGTAATCATATCATGAATACAGGACTCTCCTATCATCTGTGTACTTGAACGTAAGCTTACACTACGTAATTCATGCTGTTTCATTAACTCAGACAAAAGATCCTCCTGAGAACTCATAAATTGCTGTAAATCTGAGAGTATACCGGCCTGTCTTTCATCAAAGGTGGCTTTTACTGCATCCCCAAAAGCTCTTTGGCTAAATAACACAAAACCGACAAAACTTAGCGCTACAATAATCTCTTCGTTAAAAATGAAGATGTTTTTTGAACTAAAAACGCTCAAAACTAAGATAGCTATAATTACAAATTCACGCATCATAATTTTTTCTTTTTTTTTGTTTTAATATTGCTTAAAAGACTTCTTTGTACTCGTAAGATGTAAATTTCATTCAAGTTGTTAATGGCCAGCGGAGCCGAAATAAAAGTTATAGGCGCGCTAGCGTCCAATGCACTGTACTTGATCACTTGAGATACAGCTTCGCTGCCTAAAGAACGAAGATAAGACTTATTCATAGCAAACAATTGATTAGCATTTAAACTATGCTGCGCACCACTACACCATTTTGAAGCTCCAGATACAGACGAGTACAAATAAGAAAGACTACTCTTCAAGGCTGCTTGCACCGGAAACAAAGCACTATCTACATCTTGATTACTTAAAAATGCTTTGGCACCACTTTGTTGCGAGACTAAATGTGCTCGTAGCTTAAGAATTCTACTAATCTTAGGTAATCCATCATTATATAATAACACATAAAAAGTCATATAAAAGACACATAACCAAACAAATTGTGTAAGATAGGTAAATTGATCTAGTTGAGGCATTTGCTGTCTACTTGTTTGCTTTATTTATACTGAAGCTTCTACTAATGCTTTGGTGCCTACAGTAGAAGGAACGCGACATGACTATCTAAAGATGCGTCACGCCGACTGACTGGATGGGGGACTTTCTTTACAAAAGCAGTTTTGCACTCCCAGCAAAGAAAGTAGTTCTTTGGTTCCACGTTAGTACTTAAGCTTAAGTACTTAAGTAAGCACCGTAAGTAAGGCCGCGTGCTTCGTTAACGGCGCGGAAGGAGCTGTGTTGTGTTCAGGCTCGACCGAAGGGAGAGGGCCGACTGGTTGGAGGCAAAGAGGCTGCGAAGCAGCAGTAGCCACCTACAGTACCGAAGGGAAAGAGGCTGCGAAGCAGCAGTAGCCACCTACAGTAAAGTAAAGAGGCACCTACAGTAAAGTAAAGAGGCACCTACAGTAAAGGCCTGTAAGGGCTACAGTAAAGGACTGACCTTGGGAAGTTGCGTCAGCAATAGTAGCGCTTGGGAAGGCTGCGTTAGAGCTCGCCATGAAATGTTTCACTAAAGCTATTTATTCTTTGACTAAAAGCGCCGTGTCGACTGTTCCAATTCAAAGCGAAGCCGGTCCACTTGCTCGCTCAAAGTGCAGAGCACTAAAGAATGAGTCTAGCTTAAACCTAACGGCTACGGTGCGGAATTTCGGCTTCGCTTAAATTTCTTTAAGAAATAAGACAGCTCCGATCTCTGGGCTGCGAAGCAGCAAAGAAAATAAAATAGAAGAAATTTGATTCTTTCTACTGAAGCTTATATTATATTATAAATAGTGCTCGACTAATTTAATTGAGCAAAGAAATGTAGCTACGGTGCGTTAGCAATAGTCTTCTCTAGCTATAGTAGAGCACACAACAAAGATGGTAAACTGAGTCTATTTAGAAGCGAAGTAAGAGAAGAAAGCTCGCTATTTATTAGAGAAGTTCGCTTTGCAATTTCAGCTTCGGTTCTCTGGAACCTTTCTTTGGAACCTTCGGTCAAGCCTACAGTAACGGCACCAACTGGCATCGGGGTATCTAAAGTTCGGAACGGCTTTGCTCTGCTGAGTCTGCTTACGCTACCTTCGCGCTAAATAAATTATGGCCAACTGCTAAAGTCATTCTTTGCTTACAGTCCTTTTTTGCTTTCAGTCGAGTGCCACGTTTGCTGCCAAGACTTTAGGAGCGCCACAGTACCAGACTAAGAAGAATACTGTAGCTTTTTAATTTAATGGACGAATATGGAAAGGAGCGTAGCGCAATTTAATAGTGTCTACTGTGGCGCGAAGCGCAGTACGTGAGGTCTCTTTCACTACAATATTACCAATTTTTGGATTCATGCTGAGAATAGAAAACTTCCTCCATTGCGCTATATGCGCCTTTCTCTCTAAACGCAGACTCCTTGGAAGAAAGGCTATGTGACCGGCAATAGCTACTGCGTAACCTCCATTTACCGAATTCAGAATAAAGCCCCTAATACGATTATTCTGTGCACTACGCCAAACTTTAGTAAGCTCTGTCCAGACTAATTTACGTTTACAGATCTTTTGCAATGATTTAGGAAATACTAAATTGGGTTCCCCATTGGCGGACTCTACATCTTCAATTCCAATAACACAGCTTCTTTGGAACGTGTTGGCCTTTGTAATCTTAGACAAAGTATTTAATTCACTTTGTTTGCACACAGACGACCTGGCAAGGCCTGTCTCGACTACTACTAGATCTCCGCGTACTTGAGAGACCGAACATTGTAAAACATTTCCCTGTAATTGATTTAAGCTTGAGTTGGATTTTTGAAATAATTGTGCAAAATTCATAAGGTCATTTATTTATGATATTTATGATTCGTTTTTTATTAAAGAACTAAACTAATTCATTACATTACATTAGTTTACTGGGCCAGGGCGCGAAAGCGCACCAGAGAGTTAAACGAAGTTTAAGCGAATACTATAGTAGTTTACTTTAATTAATCTGTTTATTTATTTTCGAACCAAAGTTTTAATTTAAAGCTTAAGCGAGTACTTAAGCTATAGTATAAATTCCGTTAGAAAGAGTGCTTCGCGCCTACAGTAAGCAGTCCCGAACTCAGCAGATAGAGTCGACAACAAGCTTTGTGTGTTGTTAATTACACATATTCTTTGGAACGTAGCACTAAACTTGTTATGTTACAAAAATCCGGGAGCGACTTAGCGGAGCGGCCCGTTAGCGACTTAGCGGAGCATTTATATTTATAGCGGGTCCGCTCACTCGTACTGTAGGTGCCTCCAGTAGCAGCGGAGTGAGTGCGAGCTGGGAGCTGGAACTTTAACAAAATCGGGGTCGTCAGCGAACTTGGACTCTCAAACATTGATTGCGACCTTCGCTCTCAGTCTACTATAGCGGAACATTCATTTCATTTCATTTCATTTCATTTCATTTCATTTCATTTCATTTCATTTCATATCATATCATATCATATCATATCATATCATATCATATCATAAAGAGTACTATAGGCGCCGTGGACTTTAGTTTAGCTATAGTACAGTGCTGCTTCGCAGCCAAAAACTTTAAAACATGTCATGTATTAGCTACAGTATTGCTCTGGCACATCAATTGAAAGGTTTCACTCAAAGCGAAGTCATACTGTACGGCGCCTTCGGAACCACGTACTGTAGCTTTTGTAAGTAAAGAACGCAATAAGCCATAAGCCAGCTGCGTTCGCTAACGCGAATTTGTTACTTAGGTACTATAAGCTATAGTATTCTCTGCTTATTTAATTTATTTTATTACAGTTCTTTCTTTGATGTGAAATATAATATAAAGCAGTTTTGCACTCAACTTATATAACTGTTAATTAAGCAAGATTCAATTTGAGTCGTACTGTAGCTATAGACTCGTAAGCAGTCGACTCAATTAGTTAATGAAGAAATAAGAGGCTAAGTAACATAACGGTAATGTATTGGATTGCAAATCCTAGAATGATGGTTCAACTCCATCCTTAGCCTATCTATCTATAAAATAAGCGCCTATAGTAGTTTTAGATTTACAAAATTTTAAGTAAAATAAATAAAGAAAGATAGATGTGCCAGAGCAATTGGTGCGAAGCATTTTATTTACTTTTCGCTGCTGCGCAGCCTTCCAAACGGTCAGTTCTTTACTTACGGCTTGACCGTTTGGAAAGGCCTGACAAGGAGCGCCATTACTACAGCTATAGTTTAGCAGGCTCGACTGACCATCATAAATTAAAATTAATAGAGTATCTAAACTCAACTTGCCATTAAATTAAGCACTGAGACCGAAATAGTCCTTCGTACTTACGCTAACTTACAGTCGCTTTCTGTTGCTTTAGATAGCGGTTACTGTAGGTGCCTAACGTTTGGAAGGCTGCGCAGCAGTATAGGCGCGAAGCACTTAGGCATTCTTTCTTATCTTTAGATTTTCATAGATTACTATAGCTAAAGACGCTTTTCTACGTTAACGGCGCCTACAGTACGAATGCTACTATAGCTATAGTAATTAAGTAATTAGTACCGACCGGTCTGGTTATGTTTAGAAGTGGATTTGAACCACTGACACAAGGATTTTCAGTCCTTTGCTCTAACCAACTGAGCTATCTAAACAAAATTCAATTGAAATAAATTATGTATCTTTACAAACTATTGATTATGCAAAAATTGCTAAATGCAAAGGCACATTTGGGCTTTTGCTCCACCTATTCAGTACTTAGGGTGCCTTACATCTATGGGTTTCGAAATAAAATAGCTATTATCGATTTAGAAAAAACACTTATTTGTTTGCGAAGAGCCTGTAACGTTATTGATTTGATTATTCGATCGAAGGGTCATTTACTTTTTGTGAATACTAATCCAGAATATAATAAAATTGTTCAACAAACAGCAATGCGCGCAAATCAAAGTTTTATTAACCATAAGTGGATTGGTGGCTTTTTAACTAATTGGAATCATATGCAAAACGTACAACAACACTTTCTGCTCCTTTCAGTCATGGCATCGCGCAGCGAACGAAAACTACTACAGTCTCTACTGAAGGCGCCGTGGCACTTCCCAAATGCCACGGCACTACTGAAGGTGTCGCAAGTACTTAAGGTGCCGCAAGTACTTAAGGTGCCGCAAGTACTTAAGGTGCCGCAAGTACTTAAGGTGCCGCTAACGCAACCTGGCTGCGGAGCAGATACTTTAGCAGCACTGACGCGATTTGAAAAAGACAAGAAGCAGCCTTTTAAAAGCGACCACACTATAGTAATCCCGAAAGAAAAAGAAGGCGCGACTAACGGCTGCGTAGCAGTGGGAAGCCTTCCAAAGTCAGGCCTGACCGTTTGGAAGGTTCCTAAAGAACTGACCTTGGGCTCGACCGAAGGGAGAGGCTTGACCGAAGGCACCGTAAGTAAAGGGAAAGGTGCCGTGGCCACCGTAAGTAAAGGCACCTACAGTACCGTAAGTAATCCCGAAAGCGCTTTGCGCCTACAGTACGTTAGCAGACAGCGTGAATCAAATCAGAAGTTTTCAAAGTTTGATGGAGAGCACTTTTGTAGCGCTTCAGAGTTGCTTTCTCTGGAACCTTCTGCATCGGCGCTGCTAACGCAGCCTCGCTTTAAAAAGATGCAAAAATGTTTTGAAGGTTCCAGAGTTGCTTCGCAACCTGATTGTCTTATTATATTTAATGCAAACCAAAATTCTATAGCTATCCATGAAGCAAGTCTATTACAAATACCAATTATCTCTATAGTTGATTCTAATATTTCTAACAAATTACATAGCTTGATAACTTATCCTATTCCAGCTAATGATGATTCTGTACGCTTTATTTATATAGTCTGTAATTGTTTTTTGAAAACCATCTTGCTTGCTCTGCTCTCTCGAGACTAAAGTAAAAGCTACAGCTACTCATTCATACATAAGTAAAGTCCAGTTGGCCGTGATAGCTTACTGTAGCTAAAGCTATCGACTTTAGTCGCTATGTGTATGTAGCGAAGCTACTGTAGCACTATAGCAAGTCAAGTGGTTAAATTTGTTCACGCTATGTCTGGACAGTACAGTATTAAAGAAGATGCACAAGCAAAGCTGCTAATTAGATTAATAAAAAACAAAAAGAATTAATTTATGTATTTTGAAGTTTTACGCCCTTATTTTTTTATGTTAGGCTCTTTTCGGAGCTATCCCTTTGTCTTAGGCATAGCCTATTTTCTATTAGCCATTGCTCTTTATTTAAGTACTTGGGTGGCTCCTTCGGATTTTCAACAAGGAGAGAACTACCGAATTATTTATGTGCATGTACCCGCAGCTTGGATGAGTCTCTTTATTTATATCATTATTAGTATCACAAGTTTTCTTTTTTTAGTTACCAAACATCCCATATTGAACTTGTTTTCACAAACAGGTGCTAAAATAGGCATCTTATGGACTTTGTTAACCTTATTAACTGGAAGTTTTTGGGGAAAACCCATGTGGGGTACATTTTGGGTTTGGGATGCTCGTTTAACTTCTGTTTTAATACTACTCTTTATATATTTAGGTGCTTTACGCTTCAATGAATTCTCTGCGGAAATCGGATCTATTTTTATCTGCATAGGTTTAATCAATATACCTATTATTAAGTTTTCAGTAAATTGGTGGAATACTTTACACCAACCCTCAAGTATCAGTCAATTTGGTACATCCATCCACATATCTATGCTTCTTCCTATTTTCTTCATGTTTTTGACTTTTTTCTTACTTGCTTTAGTGCTTGTGTTAATAGAAACACGTAAATTTATTCTAACTTCTTATAGTGTATCTTTAAGACGCGATCAAAGCGAATTCTCTGGTTCCAGAGAAAAAAAAACGAAGGCTGCGTAGCTCCCGGCACCTACAGTAACGCGGAGCACTTACTATACTTACTTGTCGATTTATTCTTAAATCTAAATTGACTAATTAATAATTAGCTTTAAGCTTGAGCCGTAGACTACTTCTTTAAGCTAGACTATTCGTTACGGCTAAAGAAACTATAGTAAGAGCGAGCTAAACGTTCTAAATTTGACTCTTAAAACAAAATTAGTAGTTCTCTATACTATAGCTACTACTGTAGGTGCGACTTAGCGGAGCAGCCTACAATAAGTAGTTCTATATAACTACTTACTATAGCCGGCCTTCATAAATAAATAAATTAATAAATTAATAAATTAATAAATAAATAAGAAATTCTTTCATAAGCAGCTTATAGTATTTAAAAATATATATATATGTATACCGAATTCAGTCATTACTTATTATTGCTTGCTATTCACTATGGGATACTCTTTTTGCCAAACCGCTGCGTTCTCGCTTCGCGTCTCAAACACAAAAATATATTTTGGATGATTTCGCTTTATTATCTAATATTTACAAGTTGCATCTTCGGTACTTTAACAAGCTACGCCTGCTCTGATTTTTCCATTTATAATATTTTAACTAATTGCTCCCTTCGGTCGCCCTTATTCTATAAAATCTCAGCTACTTGGTCTAATCATGAGGGCAGTCTTTTATTATGGTGTTGGCTTTTAAGTTTTTACGGCTTTTTATTTTGTATTCTCACACGCTCTTCGTGCCGGCCTTGGATAGCTTCAACGCATTCTATAGATGCAGATCACTTTGTAACACTATAGTACTATAGCCACAGTAATTAAAATAAATAGCTTATACTGCCATTAAAGGTTATAGTGGCAGAGTCTTACTATAGCAAGCAAGCTCTCCGTATCTGTCTAGGTCATTCATTAGATCTGGCCTAAACTAAAGAGAAGAAAGCGAAGCAAAGTGTGCTTTATTTAATGTAATCTATTTTGAGTTTGAGTTTGAGTTTGAGTTTGAGTTTGAGTTGAGCATAAAAAAATGATACTTCTTCTATGCATGATTATAATTTAGCTTGGATTCTTCTATGTACAAATCGCTTCCAGCTTTTTATAGAACAACAACGACGAGTAACCACAAACGGTGCCCTTGTTTATAGTCTCATCATTCTCTTTTTTGCTACTTTTTTAGTCTACACATCTAATCCCTTTCTTAAAGTACCCTTTCCATGTCTTAATTCTCTTGCAGAACTAAATCCCGTATTGCAAGACCCGGTATTAGCAATACATCCTCCGTGTATTTACGCTGGATATGTGGCTAGTGCTATTAGTTTTAGCCTATGTTTGTCTAAAATTAATTATGATATAAAACGCTTAGACGGCCGAAGGCTGCTTTACGTTAGGCTTGACCGAAGGCTGCGTAGCAGTGGGAAGGCAGAGTATTGGCGACGTCCAGTCATTTATGAACGACTAGGCGCAACGCGTCTATATAAGCGGGACCTAAAAGCCAGCCCGGCACTAAAGGCCACGTTAGTGGTTGGTTCCAACAGAACGCGAATGCTACTGTCTTCCCAAGGTCAGACCTACAGTAAAGGCGCCTATAGAAATTCAGTCGCGCCTCCCCCGGGTACGCTGACGTGCGTAGCAAGGCGCAAAGCGCAGTACTATAGTTGCTCTGGCACCAATTTAGCGCGCTGCGCGCCGACGACGTTCCAAAGAACAAAGCCAACCAGTCGCGCCTTACAGATGTTTCCATCGGCGCTATGGAGTCTATTTAGAAGTACTAAGAGGCTTACTTACGGCTGCGTTCCTTCCCTTCGGTCAGGCCTCTTCGGAACTGCTTCGAGTGTTGCCACGGCGCCTTTCTTCGGACACGGCCGCTCCCGCTCCCGCTCCCGCTCCCGCTCCCGCTCCCGCTACTTACGGCGCGATACTATAAGGTGCCGTAAGTATAACAAAGTAAAGCAGCTGGCTGCGTTAGCAGTTCTTACTACGGTGCCTTTCAGTCGAGCAGCGCACGAAGATAAGGCAACCCAGTATGAGACATGGCCGCAGGTTCGAATTTGGATAAAAGCTTGTTGGTCTTTTTTAACTGTCGGTATTCTACTTGGAAGTTGGTGGGCCTATCATGAGCTGGGTTGGGGCGGTTGGTGGTTCTGGGATCCCGTAGAAAACGCTGCTCTGGCACCTTGGTTGTTGGCCACAGCTTGTATTCATATGGCACCGTGGTCTACAGGCGCGATAGCGGTCGCCCAAGCTATCGCTACCTTTGTGCTAAGTATTTTGGGTACTTTCTTTGTACGATCAGGATTGCTAGCTTCTGTTCATAGTTTCGCTACAGATTCGACAAGAGGTCTATATCTATTGCTTTTTTTACTGTCTATTACAGTTATATCTGTGTTTAGATTTCTTCAATTCCAAAGCAATCGAAAGCAAGTTATCTTAAAAACACAAATAGAACAAATCTTGTGTTTACAAAACTTATTTTTTTGCGTTATTTGTACCGTAGTTCTGTGTGGTACTTCAGCACCTATAGTATTTCAATGGTTTTGTAATCGAGATGTTTCTACAGGAGCACCATTCTATAATGGTACACTTATTCCACTCTTTACCAGTGTATTTTTTGTGTTGGTCTATACACATTACACTCAATTAAGATATGTGCTAACGCACCAAACAAAAAGGCTTTTTTGGTGGGCCATGGCATGCAGCACAGTGAAGTTGCTGCATGGGGACGAACAGATACTAAAGAACAAAGGCTGCTCTTTTATGACTCCAGCAGCAGTTCTTTGGTTCCAAAGAAAGCAAGGCCTGTCTGCTAACGCAGCCGTAAGTAAAGAACTGACCTTGGGAAGGAAAGCAGTAGATACGAGACAATTTTACGCCCCACTCAAAGAAAAGCAAAAATGTCTTTGGATCGTGACATGCGATGAGCTAAAAAAGACTGCATCTAAAGTAGCTATGGCCTTCTATTTAATAAAGACCAGCTGGAAGGGTGTGCTTCCGCTCCTGAAGTCGCGGCCTTCCAAGCGCTCTGCTACGCAGCCAAAGGTCGAGCCTATTCTTTATTGTATTTTGTTTTTTTTTGTTCATATTATTTGTTTAAATTTAGTAGGTTTATCTTTTTTAGAATCGACTTATGGTACGATATGTTTTCTTTTAATTTCTAGTTTTATTTTGTCCAAGAAGAATATATTCTTATTAGGCGCACCCACTGGAAAATTCCAACCAAGTCGACTAATTGGGTTGTTAACACTTGCACAAAAGAAAACTTTGTCCATGAAGATTGCTCATACCGGTATTGTGCTTTTTATTACTGGTATTCTTTTATCAAACACCTTTAAAGTTCAATTTACTCAACTAATGCATTCTGGTTCAGTGATTCGTTTAGGACCTCAAATTTGTTGTTTAAGAAGCATTGACCACGCTTACGCGCCTACATTTCATTCTATTTGCGGTAATCTTATAGTATATCAGAAGTGCCACGGCGCCTATAGTGGTCTCCAAGACTACAGCACTAAAGGACTGACCTTGGGAAGTTGTATGTTTCCAGAAAAAAGATTTTTTTTTTCAAATCAAGAGTTAACTACAACCAAGGTAGCTATACATACCAACTTGTTCACAGACTTCTATGGGTTAATTGGGACTGGGAGCCTTGAAACTGGATGGTATACTACTATAATGAAATTGCCCTTTATTTTTTGTATTTGGTTGGGCTTTTTACTTGCAACAATTGGAGGCGCGATAGCGTTAAAGAGACAGCTACAAAGGTCTAAGCTAAAATGGGTTTAAAACAAGTCAATTGTTGAGTTGAATGAGATTGGACCGCTACACTGCTTAAATAGTGAGACTTCAGTCTAACCACTAAAGTTTGGACTTTAGATACATACTTTCTTTCAATTTATGTTATGAGAGTACAAGCCACTCCGAACTTCTTGTCGTTCTTTGTTAAGAGTGCGTTAGCACTTCTTCTCTTCTGTCTGCTACTATCGATACTTCCCAAGGTCAGTCCTTCCCAAGGTCAGTTCTTTAGCTTCCAAACGGTCAGTTCTTTAGCTTCCAAACGGTCAGTTCTTTACTTACGGCTGCTTCGCGCCTACAGTGAGGCCCGTAGGGCAAATCTTGATTTGAATTGACTTGACTTTAGGCTGCCTGCGTCTTTGTAACGGTTATTTACGCTATAGTATACTGTAGCTGGAGTAAAAGGATTCGAACCTTTGAATGTCGGTACCAAAAACCGATGCCTTGCCACTTGGCTATACTCCACTCCAATTAATTTAATAAGAAGAAGTACTTATTTTCTTTCTTTAAAAGCAGATCTGGTCCCGTTCGACCTTCCCAAGGTCAGTCCTACAGTCTTTAATTTAAGTGATTTTCTTTAAGATAAAAAATAAAAAGCGGTCCCAGTCTACGAGACTTCTTCTCCGCCATTACATTACATTACATTACATTACATTACATTACATTACATTACATTACATTACATTACATTACATTACATTACATTACATTACATTACATTACATTACATTACATTAGCGGAAAGAACTTCTTGATCTTCTTGAACCCGAACTTCTTGCTTGAAGAAAGAACTTCTTACTCCCAAACAAAAATGGTCTCCCAAGTCCCCGAGTCCCGGACCGGATAGGTTATTCCGCACGCTTACTTTAAGGCGCCGTTAACGCAGCAGTTTCATCTGCTTACTGTACCTTCCCAACGGTCAGGCCTGAGCTAGGCTGCGTTAGCAGATTCTTACTGTTCAGTATTAAAGAAGTTCCGCTTCGCTTTCTTAGTCTTTAGTGACGAAGTCTATATAATAATCAACTTTATTCTTTATTCATTTTTTGTTTGTAGGTTTAGACTACTTTAATTGGTCCTTCGGTCAGTCCTACAGTACTACAGAGCTACTGTGGCTATAGCGTTCTTTGGTTCTATGGAACGAATTCTACTATAGGTCCGTACGTTTACTTAGTCTAACGACACGACTACTGCTACTAGTCTATGATCATCGAGCCGGCAAGGCCTGACCGAAGGTTCCAAAGAACTTCAGGCCTGACCGAAGGCTCGACCTTTGGGAGAGCAGAACGTTCCAGAGAAACGATAATCCGCTCAATTAATCTTTAACTGTCCCATTTTTGTTTGTTTTTCTTTGCTACTTAAGCTTAACAAGACAAGAATAAATCCAATTCAATCAATTTGTTAAAGTTGTAAAGTTGTTTGGAGCTGGCGATGGGACTCGAACCCGCAACCTGCTGATTACAAATCAGCTGCTCTGCCAATTGAGCTACGCCAGCCACTGTTGCCGGTGCCGCAGTATAAAGAAAGGTCAAATTAATTTAGCAAAAAACAAATGACTAAATAAAAAAAAGGCTGCGTTAGCAGATGGAGTCTATTTTTATTTCTTTCGCTTCTGCTAACCGCTTGAGCCGTTCGAATGCTTCGCACCAACAGAAAAATTCAGTGACGCTAATTCAGTGACGCTAATTCGCTTCGCTTTCTTTGTTGTTCAAGAAGAAAAAGAAGTGCGTGGTTCTGGCACTTAAGTGGTTTAATTTAAGTGATTACTTAAGTGGTTTAATTTAAGTGATTACTTAAGTGTACAGTAGCTATAGTACAGTGCAATGGCAGCAGTGGGCAGTGGTTGAATTACTGGACCGCTTTCTTGCACTGGCCAACTGGCGGATAGCGCGATACAGCCGGATTTTTTTAAGCGACTTTGTCGCAGTGTTCCGCCGGCTGTTTGTTAAATTTGTTTAAGTTAAAGATTATAATTTTGTATTAATTTGGTTTCTAATTTTCCGAGCACTGGTAAAATTGCAAAGTAAACGAAGAAGCCAAAGGATGCTATTTGTCCAATAGTGACATAAGGAGCTTCTACAGGTTGACATCCAATCCAACCTAAAAGCAAGCAATCTGCTACAAGTAACCAAAATAATTTTTTATGAATTGGTCGAAAACATGAACTTCGTACGTACGAGGTATTAATAAAAGGCAAAGCAAATAATGAGACAAAGACTAATCCTATAGCAGCAACACCTCCTAATTTATTAGGAATACTTCGAAGAATTGCATACACTGGTAGAAAATACCATTCTGGCACTATGTGAGCTGGAGTAGACATAGGGTTTGCTGGTATATAATTGTCAGGATGTCCTAACACATTAGGTGCAAAAAACACAAAAATAGAAAAAAATAAAGCAAAAGCTACCCAACCTACTAAGTCTTTTACGTAAAAATAAGGATAAAATGCTATTTTGTCTACAGATGAATTAATACCCAATGGGTTATTCGAACCATATTGATGTAAGGCTGCGATATGAAGAAGACTTACAGCTGCTATTAAAAATGGTAGTAAATAGTGAAGACTAAAAAATCGATTTAAAGTAGCGTTATCCACGGAAAAGCCGCCCCATAACCAGGTTACTATACTATCACCTACTACTGGTATAGCACTAGCTAAACTTGTAATAACAGTAGCCAAATTTTGTCTCCGATCCCGCTTCGCTTCGCGCTCGCTTTGACGGGCTCTAACCCAAAGCGTACTGTAGGTTGCGTAGCATCAGTGACGATAGAGTGGGATCGCGAGATAACTGTACTTTCACACCAGCAAATAGGTGGAAAGCCTTAGTTGGTAAAATTTCGACTGTACATTAAGCACCATCTCAGGCACCCACGAGCGAACCAGTCTGTAGCGATTGTACACACAATCGCCGGTCTGACGCCATGCCGCGCTTTAACCGTTTTCACTCGCATTGCAATCTGCATCTGTCAGGCCAAGCGCTTATTTCTTTGTGTAAATTGCATAAGCGCTTATGCGCTTCGCGCAATGCTTAAGGCACCACTAGGCCTTGATGACAGATTACTATAAGTTTCAAACAACATAATAACCATTTAATTTACGATGCATTGAGGCCACGTTAGTGGGCCCCTAGTCGGGCCTACAGTACTAATCAAACTAAATTTACAGTACAACTGCTTACTGTAGCTCGATTTGGTCGTGCGTATAAATTATATTTCTTGTTTAAGACATCACATAGAAATAATACATCTTCTTGTTTGAAAGAGTTTGTACCTTCCAAACTGCTAAGGCTAAAGGCGTAAGAAATTTATACAACTAAGATAATACTATAGCTACAGTATTATCCATCTGGTGCGAAGCATTCATGCATCCAGTTAAAGCAAAACTATATGTTCTAAGAAAATCTAATGCCACGGCGCCTATTCTTCGACCGGGTTAGAAATTGATGTGCCAGAGCAATAGCTAACGTTAGATTCTTCTTGTTGTAAAATGAAGCGAGTACTACCACTTCGTTTTTCTAAGAGTCTCATCCAAAGATTAAAGAACATATATCAATACTGCTGAGATACTATAGCTACAGTATAATTTGCTTCTTCTTGTCATGGTATTTTGTGTTAAAACTCATATAGGGCACTTCACCCCAGAAAGACATCTGACCCCAAGGAAGTACATAACCGATAAAAGCAGTTACGATCATTAATAACAAGATAACGACACCGAGGCACCAGACTAATTCTCTAGGGCTTGCATAACTTCCATAATATAGACCACGAAAAATATGAAGATAAACTACAATAAAAAACATAGAAGCTCCGTTAGCATGCATATAACGAAGCAACCAGCCTCCTGTAACATCTCTCATGATGTGCTCCACACTAATAAAAGCAAGATCTACGTGAGGTGTGTAATGCATCGCTAAGAACACACCTGTAATTATTTGAATAACCAAGCAAAGACCTGCAGTAGAGCCAAAGCCCCACCAATAACTTAAATTACTTGGGGTTGGATAATCAATTAAATGATCGTTTAAAGTAGATAGAAGAGGTTGCTTTAGAATCGAAAGTCGTCTTGTCATTTTAGTGTGTTGTCTTTTTTGATTGATATAAAATGATGTGTTTTAATGGTCACCAATTTATATATACATAAACATCTGCGCGAGCTATCGGATCGAAGATACAAAAAAGTCTATAGGCTCTACATTTTTACTATAGGCCTGACTTTGGAAGGTATAGTAGCATTTTATCCGAACTAAACTAAAATATGCTACAGTACAATGGCAATGGCAATTCTTTCTTGCCATTGCAATTCTTTCTTGACTACTATTGACTATTATGAGTCGGTAGCTAATCTCATACACTAAAGCACTATAGCTTGATTTATGATTAAGAAATTAATAAACACTATAGCTACAGTAAGCCATCTAAAGTAAGTACTATAGCTTTATGTTATTTAGACTACGTTACTCTTTCTGCTGCTAACGCTTGTCTATAAATTAGTATAACATAAGAACTCATTCTTCGCTCGTGTTTTGATGCTTTGCGTTCTTCTGCTGTTCTTTGGAACCTTCGGTCAGGTTGCGAAGCAACTAACGCACCTTCCCAAGGCGCCGTGCCACGTAGCAGTTCTGTCGGAACGTCTTTCTTTTTTCAAAAATGCTATTTCTTTTCGAAATTTAGAAGAAAGCGAAGCATTGAGCTTGCCGTAGTTTAGATTAGATACACTCTGTTCTAATCAAAACTAGACAGCTTTCTTCTCGCACGCAATCTCGTAGAACGAAGAAGAATCAATCACTCACTATTAACCCGGCAACCAGTCAAAAGCTACTAGGACACCAGACACAAAGACTACCCAGGCTAGTGACAAAGGTAAAAACACCTTCCAACCAAGTCTCATAAGTTGGTCATAACGATATCTTGGAAAAGCCGCTCGTACCCATATATATGTAAATAGAAAAAATAGTACTTTAGTGCTAAACCAAATTGAACCTGGTATCCAATTCAACACTGGAACATCCAAAATAGGCAACCAACCACCAAGAAATAGTAAGGTACATAAGCTACTCATTAAAATCATGTTAGCATACTCGCCCAAAAAGAAAAGCGCAAAGCCCATAGCTGAATATTCTACATTATAACCTGCAACTAGTTCAGCTTCTGCCTCCGGTAACAGTTTGTTATCAAAAAGGTTTCTTTGGAACCTAAATCAATTAATTACTTAATTGCTCAGACTATGTCATTAGAAAAGAAAGGCACCTATTCTGCTCTGCTGCTGCTGCTGTACTGTAGGTGCCTCTTCTATTCTATCGGGCGCTCGTGGATAGATTATTGTTGACGTAACTCACTATCTAGTCGTTGAACGTTTTTAATACAATAAGCTCAATATTTCTAGCTTAACGCCGTATTAAACTTCGCTTCAAATTGTCCTCACATACTTTGATCTAAATTTACTATAGTAAAAAAAATGATAGTTCTTTTACAAACAAAACTGCCATGGAGTTCCTTGAAATTCACCCGATTCGCAATTATATTTAGGTTCCGCAACTGGTCTGACCTGCATGACAAGTTCTCTGGAACAGTAGAATTGCAATATAATTGGGACTTAAAACAAACAATTGTGCACTACTTATAACACTATAGTTTCCCGAAACTATAGTAGCAGTTTTGTTCAGCATTTTTATTTCTCCATCTTTCTTTAGAATTTAAAGATCGAAGATTTTCTTTCTTTTGGAACAGTTCAAACAGTCTATTTTAAAAGTGATTTATATTAATCACTTTATTATTTCTAGTTTTAAAATAGATTTATTCTTCTTCTCTATAGATTAAAGAACCAAAGAACTACTTAAAAGAAAATAATACTTCTTTCTTGCATTTAGTTTAGTAGCCATAGTAAATTGCTCTAGAGATATTTACTTGCTTGATGTGCCGTACTTCGTTACTATAGGCACCTATAGTACGCTTCGGTACTAAAGCTTCGGTCAAGCCTTGGGAAGGAGAACGTACTGTATTACTGTAGGCCCGACTAGGGGCTAAAGTCGCGTCCTATAGTAACTCATTATATTATATAAAGACTCGATTTCATTTAAATAATAATGGTTCCGGACTGCCACTAAAGATAAGATCTTTCATTCTACTGTACCTTCCAAAGTCAGGCCTACAGTAGATTATTACGTACTTTTCCATACCATCTTTTTAAATTAAGAAGCATAGACATATTAAGCAGAGATTGCCTATAGTCTCGATTACTAGACTTATGTAGATACAAATGTTCTGTTCTTGAAAGGCGCCGAATTTGTAGAAGAACCAATGTAAATAAATCCACGCACCTACAGTAAAGAGTAACATTTTGATTTCTTTTATTTTTGTTTTAATCTAAAGAGATATGGAACTAAATATGATATGATAGGCCTCTTAGAACTTTCTTTCTGCCACAACAAAAAAGAGTTTTCAAAAATGGTTTTGTAGTGTACAATTATTCTTTAACTTTTAATCAAAAGGGGCTCGGTTGGTCTCAGCTAAGCAAGAAATAAAGAACATCAGTAATAAAGGAAACAAGGGTATGCCAAACCATATCTGCTTTTGCGCTAATACAATCTCACTAAAGTTGCAAGAACCTACACAAATTAATACAGTAATTATAATTAAACCAATAGAGACTTCATAAGAAACCATTTGGGCGGCCGATCTAAGTGCGCCTAGGAATGCATATTTCGAATTACTTGACCAACCTGCCGTTATAATACCATACACACCTAACGAGGAGATAGCAAATATATACAGTATACCTACGTTTAAATCAGAAAGAACCATCCCATAGTCAAAAGGAATCACAGCCCACGCGACTAAACTTAGCATAAAGGTTATTACAGGAGCCATTATAAATATGAACACATTCGCACTACTTGGCAGAATAGGTTCTTTAATCATTAATTTCAAACCGTCAGCTATTGGTTGTAATAATCCAAACAGACCTACTACGTTAGGGCCCTTTCTACGCTGCATCGAGGCCATTACTTTACGTTCAGCTAGTACTAAGAAAGCAACACCTAGTAAAAGAGGTATGATTATTCCCAGTATTTTGATTAGGTTTATAATAATGTATAATGTCATTTTCTGAATTCTCTTTTCTTCGAACCTACATCATCCAACTTCTTTACGCTAACGCGAACTAGCAGCACAAGAGAAATTATAAGAAAGTATACTACATGATACACTAGCTTATCTAAACCAAATGCTTCGAAAACTTTACTTTAGTAGAATGCTCTGATCTGCTACGCAGCCATAATAGAGTTTGGCTTAGCTCGCAACGCAAATACGTCACCAAATCTTCATTTATATTATAGTATATAATAGAAATAGCCACAGTATCATTGATAACAGATGCTGCCGCTAACGCGGCCACAACTAACGAACGGCCACCTTTGTAAGTGAAGCAACTGCTGTCATTTATGTATGTTATGACACGTTTCGTACTATCACTTGCCACGGCGCCTTACTCATTACACTGTGCTAAACTAAAGTAAGCAACCGAACAAGTATATATAATGCCACGGCGCCTATAGTAGCGACTGGACGTGTCGTTAGACTACACTATATATAGCTACAGTAGAAGATACTGTAGCTACAGTACACTGCTTTACTATAGCTACAGTAAGTAGTCTCTGCTTTAGTGTGTAGTCTGATTACTATAGCGTTTGACTTGCTTCTTGTCGTTCGTTAGACTCATACATACATAAGCATAAGATGATTTTAAATAAACTTTAAACATAAATAAGAGAACAGCTTAAGCAAAATCATAAATTCATTGAGAATGATGACCAACTGGCCAAAGTAAATGTTTAGATCAGTATCTATTTTTATAGATAGTTTTGAGAAGCAAAAGTAGCAATTCACGTTATCTAGATGATATGGTCAATATAATAAATGGTTTTAGCTTCGCTTAAAGAACGCTTCGCTAAAAGCCTTAAAGAAGAAAGCGTACTATAGGTTCCGTTAAGAAAGCGCATGCTAAGCATGCGCTTATAGTTTGTTCCCCTCCGGGGCATACGCGACCTTTCGTGCCGCTCATCATGGCTGCGTTAGCAGTCGACCGACATAAAGAAAAAGAAAGATGGCCAGCTTTAGACTTTTTTTATGATGTTAATTGCCACCCCACCAGTAAATAGACACGAATAAAAACAACCAAACCACATCTACAAAATGCCAATACCAAGCAGCTGCTTCAAAGCCAAAGTGATGCTTTGAGGTAAAATGACCCATATATTGGCGAATACAGCATATTATCAAGAAGACAGTAGGTTGAGTCGAACAAGGCGCCGTGGCAACTTGAACTCTGCTTCGAAACCGTGCGTGACAGCTTTCCCGTCACACGGCTACTCGGTTAATATGGAAGCGGACGGGAGTACTTACGTTCCAAAGAACTAATGCTTAGATTAAAGAAAGTCTCCCAAATCGATTGCTCGTTAAGTTTCGGAACAAACCAAACCAAACCAAACATTGGCTGGCCTTCGTACTGTAGCTCCGGCCTGCTTCGCACCGTAATTCCGCGATCCACGTCAGCATGCTCCTAAACGCTATAGGCGTTCAGAGTGTCAGTGTATTCACACTAGTCATTAGCTTCTTAGACCATCCTACCCCCTGGAGCTTACGTACTGTAGGCACCTACAGTACTCTTCGGGGGTTACCTCGTTCCGTTAGTTCATGGCGATTTCTTTAGGGTGTACCTTTCCACCGGGGTTCAATCTGACGCTATGGCTCGATATAGGATACTGCCACAGATTACCCTGCACTCTCTTTAGTGCGCCTGGAGAGTTTTCACTCACGTTTGATAGCCCAAGCGATGTGATAACGGTGGTTAATGTTCGGTACTTTGCTTTATCTACCCCACGATTTCCCTACTGTAGGACTGACCTTGGGAAGTTCGCTTATAAAAATCTTGCTCGTACTATAGGCTTGACCGAAGCTTTAGTAGGCCTATATACTTTCGTCCCAGCTTGCTACCTTGACTTCGTCAAGATGTGGGAGCACTATTCAAAACAAAAGGTGCCTTTACGTGCTTTGAGCCCAGCGTCAGGGCTACGTGCCTTGGCACGTATGAATCTAACAGTTCGGGTTCCGAAGGAAATCCCGCTCCTTCCTCATTGTACGTACAATGTTTCGGGAGAACGAATCGCACCCTATAATCACATGAAATCCATGAAAGCCTGTAGCTAAAAAAAAAGTAGATCCATAAATACCATCAGAGATTGTAAAAGGAGCTTCCACATACTCCATAGCCTGTAATCCTGTGAAGATTACTGCAAGGAAAATGGTAGCAAGTAATCCATAAATAGCTTGTTGTTTGGCTCCGGCTAATATAGCATGATGTGCCCAAGTTACTGCAGCTCCAGATGACAGCAAAATCAGAGTATTTAAAAAAGGGATCTCCCAAGGCGCGATAGCCTCAATTCCTTTTGGAGGCCAAACTGCTCCAATCTCTACTGTAGGCGCAAGAGAAGAGTGAAAAAAAGCCCAAAAGAAGGCTAGAAAAAACATCACCTCTGATACGATGAACAAAATCATACCATAGCGAAGACCTATTTGAACCATTTTTGTATGATGACCTTCGTAGGTAGCTTCTCGTACAACGTCACGCCACCAAACAAACATCGTATATAAGATCATTGTCAAGCCTAAACTCAGAAGTGTACCACCTCCCGTAAAAGAGTGCATGTACATAACACCCCCTAGGGTGCTAGCCAAAGCTCCCAATGAACCAAGACTCGGCCATGGGCTTGGATCTACTAAGTGAAAAGGATGCTTTTGAGAAATACTCATAAATGTGTGTAGAAATTTTAGTCCAATTTATTAGATACCCAAGAAACATAGTCGTCTAACGATACAGCTTCGACTACAATAGGCATAAAAGCGTGATTAGTTCCACAAATCTCGCTACACTGACCATAGTAAACTCCCTCTCGTTTTATAAAAATAGAAGTTTGGTTTAAACGACCAGGCACTGCATCACACTTCACCCCTAACGAAGGTACAGCCCAACTATGAAGTACATCAGCGGATGTTATAATGAAGCGCAGATGAGTCTTTGCCGGTACAACTACTCTATTGTCTACTTCTAATAAACGTAATTGACCTAATTCTAGATCATCTTCTGCAATCATATAACTGTCAAAGGCCAATGACTCTTCATCGGAAGTGTTATAATCTGAATAATAGAGTGAATGCTTCGCGCGTCTGTCGATTAAAAACAAGTAGTGATAAAGGCAAATCAACAAATCACTAAATGTTTGTTTTTTTATAATGACGCAAACCCTACGGGCGCAGTCCTCTCCGAACCGTGCAAGATAGTCACCTATCACACGGCTCACCAACTCGGGCTAACAGGCTTATCTTATTTAGCGAAGACGTAGAAACTTTCTTGTGCTTCTTTTCTTTTATGAATTAACTTAACTGAACAACTTTCTTAGCACTTTCTTTTCTTAGCCAAAAGAGGCTTTATCAGATTTCGACCAGCCAAAGCAAACACTTTAGCACGTGTACCTAGCTTAAACTTAGCAGCAAACATCATGGCAATTGAATGAGTTAAAATGTAAGACCATCTTGAGACACAACGACGTTTAGATTCTGCCAATTGATAATAATTAGTCAAGCCACGCAATAAAGAAGCTACACGAGCTACAGTTTTATTCTGTGAATCTTGAAAATAATGGAAATTAGGGACTGGTGTTCCTGATCGATCACAGAATCCTTTATCTGCCAACGATTCAATCACTTTCTGCATATTGACGAGCAAACGTGCCGGAGCACAACTGGTTCTTTGGTTCCAAACTGTACTGTAGGTCGCGTTAGCGGCGCCTCTACTGTAGGACCGACGAAGGAGGGCTCTCGTTCTTTGGAACCAAAGAACTGCTGCTGGAGTCATAAAAGAGCAGCCACGTGCCAGAGCACAAGCGCTTTTTTTGAAATGACGCAAAAACAAGTACCGGTATGCGCAGCATACTACTGCCTTCCCCCTCCTAAAGTCGGGCCTTCGGTCAAGCCTTGGTGTTTCAGAATTGATCAAACTACGTGCTGCTAGAAAGGCACCAAAAGAAAAGTACGCATCCATCGCACCTTTTTTACGTTCCAAAGAACTACTGAAGGTTTTTTTACGTTTCGGGATTACTATAGTACTATAGTACTGTGGTTCCGAAGAACAGAGAAATAAAACGCTTAACCTAAAGATTTTTTTCTGTTGGAACCAAACTGCTTCGCAGCCGGAGGCTGTTGGTACTATGGGCTTTGTTTTACTGTTGGTGCTACTGTAGGCCCCGAAGCGGGCCAAAGCTTTGAAGCCGCAGTAAATGGCGTTCTTTGGTGCCAGAGCAAATTTAAAAGATTCTTTGGTTCCAACAGCTGCTTCGCAGCCTATAGTAATTTTTCTCCCGATTGGTTTTACTACTGGCGTAGCCTTGATTCCCAAGTACCTTTGAGTCGTTAGACTGCTTGACTCTTTAGAGTACTCCGCCTTTTTTTTTAAAGTGCCCGAGCCCGATACTGTAGGCACCAAAGAACGGTCTAGACTAAAGTCGATCAAGTAACCTAAAAAGGGTACTTTACTAAATTTTGTGCCTGATTTCAATAAAATTGCATCTTGATTCAGCCGTAGTTTAAGTCTGATTTCAAGAAAACGTGTAACCAGTCGACTAATCTTGCAAGCCAGTCGTTTGGGGCCGCCTACTCCAATGAGAAAATAGTTAGAATAACGCACATAGTGAATGTACTGTAGTCTGCTACGCAGCCTAAAGTCGAGCCTTGGACTGTATCGCGTTCTAATGCTGCTACGCAGCCTTCCCAAGGTCAGGCCGCGAAGCCTACTGTACCCTCCTAAAGTCGGTCCTTCGGTCAAGCCACTGTTGCTAACGCAACCTACTGCTTCGCAGCCTTTACTGTAGGCGCCTTTACTGTACCCTCCTACTGCTTCGCAGCCTTTACTACTGTAGGTGCCTACTGCTTCGCAGCCTTCGGTCAAGCGCTGCGCGCCTTCGGTCGAGCCCAAGCGCTTCGCGCCTACAGTATTTTTAGTTTCGCTAACGGCTCGACCTTTTTGGGATACCACTTTTCTCTGGAACCACAGTAATCGAAGATCTGTTGGAACCAAAGAATAGGCTTGACCGAAGGCACCGTAAGTAAAGGCACCGTAAGTAGCTTTAGTATAGCACCGTAGTAAATTCTGCTGCGTTTTAGCTTCTCTGTTCTTTGGATACTGCGCTTCGCGCCTATAGTGTTTATCGAGCAAGAAGCAAGCTTCGCTTGCTGAGTCTAGTACTGAAGGTGCCAGAGAATAAAAAAGGAGCCATCGGGGTAGCCATGTTTCACTCGAGATCAAGTGGCTCGCAGAGAGAGGCCTTGTTGGCAGACTGTGACGTACTATAGGCCGCGACTTTAGAAGCGGTGGTGCGAAGCACAGACTCAGTTCCGTAAGAATTTTATTTTTATTTGTTTCAGTGGGTTTTCTGGCACTCTGCTCTCTCCCCCCACCCACTGTAGTCCCAAGGCCTGACTTTGGAAGGCGAGTACTATAGTAATGAACTTGCGCCTTAAAGAACGCGATACTGTGGGCTGTGGGTGCCAAAAGAAAACTTCTATGCTTAAGGCACGTCAGCGCCGATCGATGGCAAAGACTCGACACTGCAACTTTTATATTATTTGAGTGGCCTACTTTTTTGGAGACTCGCTTCATCGCGCAGCGACTGAGTGGCTCGTACGCTTCGCGCCTATAGTACCGAATGCTTTGGCGCCTTTGAACTATTCTACTGTTTCCCAAAGCACCCACAGTAGATTTCTTTGGTTTGCTAAAGGCGCCTATGATTCGCTTAAGACGCACAACAAAGTTGTCTAGCTCGTGGAGACTTATATTGGACATCAACTGCGCTTCGCGCCTTATAGTATCGCGCCTATAGGAGCGGGAGCGTCTTTGGAACATCGTACTGTAGGTGCCTACTGTAGGCTTGACCGAAGGGAAAGCGAAGCGAGTGGCGGCACGTACTAGATCTAGGAATGCTTCGCACCTAATAAAATGACCCATTACTTTGCTCCCGCTCCTTGCTCCTAAAGTCGCACCTACTGCTTCGCAGCCTTTACTCTTGGAAAGGTCCCCCACTAGAAACCAACTTGTTTCTTTAAAATCTCGCTGAATTTGTCTTAAACAAGTATGCTGCGACTTACCTGGTTGCTTTGGCACGTGGTTCGAAGAAAATTGTGGCGCCGTGGCGTCTAATAAAATTCGAATCACTTCTTGGACGATACAATCAAAAGAAAACTTTAGAAAATCCGGCTGTGCTAAGTTGTTTTTCTTGTTCCAAATGGAACCGAATTTAAAAGAAGAAGAAGAAGAAGAAGAAGAAGAAGAAGAAGAAGAAGAAGAAGATCTTTGTTCAATTACGTCATCTCTACATTTATCTAGTACTTTGTGGTCCAGCGGATCTGCTTTAGACGATTCATGAAGCAAAGATATCTCGCCAGTAGACTGTAGGCACCCCCAGTACTTCAACAGCGCCGCCGGATCATGGATAGGGCTCTTTAGATTAAAAAAGAGCAATTTAGCGCTTCGCGCTCTCCCAAGCGCTTCGCGCCTGTTCCAAAGAACTTTGGCAGTCCTTTCGGGACCTACGGCGCCTTTTGCTGGGTAGCTTCTCTGGAACCACTTGAGCCTTCGAAGCGAAGCCGCCATAAGCCAAAGATTGATGTCTTTCATCAATCGAAAGAGCGCTCCCGCTGGAATCAATGACCTCCGCCGGCTAAGAAGTTGTCGGTGGCAACACGCACGGTTCTTAAAATACTGTGGTTCCAGAGCCCTAAATGGGCACTTCCCGAGTATGCTGCCTCCCCTAAATGGGGAGCCATATTTAGGCTCCTTACCCTTTGCTGATGATAAAAAGCGCTTTTCCCTTACAGGATCTCTTTCGAGGAAGCAGGTAGTACGAGCCCTCTGTCCCCTCAAGCCGTTTCTAAAGGCGCCGTGCTGCGCACCTGAGCGGCCTATAGTAGCGAGCGGTTCACCGGTTCTACCTAGTGTTCCTCTCTCAGATAATATCTGAGATATAGCAATAATACAGTTAGGTTGATCTTGCTTATACATATTCATGATTTTTTTCCTACGGAACCTTGTTGTACACGATACGAATCATCGGCACCCCCAGAAAGACATATCAATTTTGTTTGGAGTTATACAATAAAACGCCTACCAATAGATTTTAAACAAAAGAGAACGGAGCGAATTCTACGACATGAGAAAATAGCGTTAGGCTCTCGTATCTTTTCTAAAGATTCTACTGTAGCTCTCAGTCGAGACTAATTGTTTGTTTCTTTGTTTCTTTGTTTGTAATTGAACGTTACATTACAGTCCCCGCAATGCAATGATGGACCGGTCCAGACCGACCACTAAGCTTACCGTTGCTACTGTAGCTTATAGTACCTAGTCTCACTCAACTCATCGGCTTTCTATCTTATCTTCCGAACTCTTTCTATCTCTGCGAGACTTTTCCTTCGCTGTTTAACTGTATTTTGCGGGTACGGGGCAGAATGAATTTGGTAATGGACATTTTTGTTTGTTTGGCACTCTAGTGTCTATTTAGATCATATAAGCAAAACCAAAGAAAAAGTGCTATAGCTAATTCTAATTAACCAGCCTTGAAGCTTAAAGATTACTAATGCTCTATTCTATAAATGAATGTTTAGATAGACCGCTTCTTCTTTTCTTATTCTTTCAGTCGGGCAATAAGCGAACTCATGCATGATTTGATTGAATTGATGGTATATTTGTTAAAAAATATAATTGCTTCGCACGTTAAGTAAGCGCGGCTGACTTAAACAAACTTAAATTTGTACTTATGGTGCAACAAAAGAAATGCTTTATTCATTCCTAACTCGACATGCTATGGTTGTTGGCTATCAACTAGTCGAATCCGTATCACTGCAGGCTTCTGCAGAGTTCAACCAAATCCGTGCGCTCTGGCGCGACACTTATTTTGTGGTTAAATTATTCACTCGGTAACTTTCGCGGTCGCCCTTCGTAAGACCAATACCATTGATGTCCAATAGCTTTAATCGTAATTGCCGGGTCTACAACCTCATCCATAGAATATAATAAAGCGAATGAAGGTATGGCAATAAACATAAGAATAATACTAGGGATAATGGATAGAGTTTTTGCTGCCTCCAAAAACTGATCATGTTCTGCTTCTTTTATTCTTTAGACGAATTCCAAAGAAGCAGTAGCGTAATGCGCGCGTCAACATGGGTTTTCGGAAACCAAGTGCTTGTTCTTTACAAACAAACTTTTATTCTTTGTTTGTAAAAGTGTACTCTCCGAACCGTATGAGCACGTCGCCGCGCTACGGCTCACTAACTCGACTTACTTCTAATTGCTAAAGAAAGACAGCTCCAGTCTACGACAAGGCCCGTATCTCTGGCACCTTCAGTACTCCAGTCCGACAAGAAGATACTATAGCCACAGTACAGCAGCTACTTGCCACGGCGTAGTTCGAACTACAGTAAGCAGTCCGGAACACAGCAGAGCAGAGCAGAGCGAAGGCGCCGTACAGTACGTGGTTGCCTTAGCAACAGTAAGCTTATAGTATCTTTATTGGCTTTATAATTTAAGCACTAGACTGATCACTTCTTCTTTCTTATTAAGCAAGGCGCGAAGCAGTAGTGCGAGTAAGGCGCCCCGAAGGGGCGATCTAGATCCCTTCCCATTGCGACCGTACTCTTACGAGGCGCCGTTAGGCTGGGCTGGTACTACGGATCCTCTGTCTCACATGCTCATAGCTGTGATCTCACCGGTATCACCTGTAGGCCCTGTCGCTTTGAGATGTCGTTTGGTTCCCTGTTCCCTGTTTGGTAATCTGCTCTTTCTTCGGAACCTGGCCTGCACACTTTGGACCATTGGCAGGCTGAGACTTTTAAATCGATATGTATTACGAAAGGAACTCCGATTTGTTGGCCTCATCTCAAAAAGCGACGGCAGGCTCGCAAGATGATCTTGGTAACGGCGCGTAGCTTAAGTAAGTTCGGAATTGGTTTTTTCTACTGCTAACGTGCCTTGAACTGCTAACGTTTTCTTTAGGCAGTTCTTATTCTTTGGTATCTAGCGACACCTTACTTAAGTTGCTTCGCAACCTTACTTACTGTACTGCACTGCTGTGCCACGTACTATGAAGAAAGTACTGTAGGTGCCTACTGCTTCGCAGCCTCTTTGCCTCCTCTTTGCCTCCCTTTCCCTTCGGTCAAGCCTCTGCTAACGTGCTCGTCGCACCTCAATCTTGCTTTTACGACATGCTGTGTTCCCTGCTTCCTGCTTACGCAGCAGTAGTATAGTACCACGTTCGAACTTACGCAGCAGTAGTAAGTAGGTGAATCGAATGCCTGGCACGCGGGAATGGACTCGCGCGGTTGGGTCAGCACCACAACATAACTACAGGTGCAGCACGGTCGCCCTCCAAATAATTTCTATAGTAGTTCCATGTACAATTCTTTCTGGAATTGGATTTCTTTTGTAATTAAAATGCCATAGAACACGAACCAGCATCCATAACACAAAAATTATAATAATAACCAAAAAGAACATTATGTCATGATGTAAATCAATAATTCCTTGCATCATTGGAGTAGCCGCATCTTGAAATCCTAATTGCCAAGGTTCCGCAGCATCACAATAAGCAATTCGATTCCATTCGTTTTTCATATTGTACTTGTGTTTTTAGAGTAAGTAAATTGAGCAGTTGAAGAATAGCTGCGCTATCCCAAACATCTCAATACTTTGTTTGTTTTACAGACAGATAACATTTTAAAGCTCGCTAATGCTCTGGCACCAAGAAAGAAAGGCAGTGCCGTGCCAACTGAACGAGACTATCGGTTCCAAGCAGACCATAGCATTTTGTTGTTCCAAACCAAAGAAGTCTCATGCATGAATGAACACATGACATGCAGCTTTTTATTAAAAAATAAACATAAAAAATAGATGTACGTAAAATTCCGTAAATAGCAAATAGAGACTTAGTTTAGAGCTGGCTTTATTATTTAATTGCCATACACGCTTGTCATGCATGTTAAGTATGCATTTAGTAAAGTTAAAAATGTTCAACTCTCTAGGTTGGACTCGAACCAACGACCCAATGGATAGAGTAAGTCCTTTATGAAATAATAATCACTCTGAGTGATCACTGATTATTTAATTTTATTTCATAAAGAAAGACTTCCCTCCGAACCGTGCTTGCAAGATTTCCAAGCACACGGCTCTTTATCAGTGATTTAAATACTGATTGTTTCCCTTCCTATTATATTACTGTACTGTGGAAACTCTGACACCATGTTAAGTTAAAAGAGACTTCGTTTTAGTCGGTGAGCCGTCGGCCCTGCTTCGCAGCCTGACTTTAGGAAGGCTTCTCTTCTCTAGTTTGCCTAATAGCATAGCAAGTAGTCTGATGGGACCGCTTAACCTATTATATAAATATAATATATTCTATCTATTTGAAAAGAAAAGATAGCATAGAAGTGTAATTCTTTTATGGAAACTTAACTTAAGGTGTTCCTGAATTGTGTAGATGATGGTGCCATAGCATTTTCTTACGTAGGATAGCATTTTATTTTAAAATATTTGTCAATCTTTTTCTTTGCATGTTGGTTTTTTCTTTAGAGAAACGTTTTTTCTCTAGTTCTATTCTAATTGATGCTTGGAACCAATATTATTTTTCTACCAAAACTTCAAAGATTGTACTATAGTCCAAGGTCAGACCTAAAACCATAAATGATCGATCATAAATCAATCTTTCAGATTCTTTGCTTCGGATTACTATAGAAGCTACTACTGAAGGTTCAGTATTCGTTCCAAAGAAATGAAGCAATCCGGCAACATGTTTAATTACTTGCATAGTCAATATAATTTTTCTGTTAACCACAAAAATTATATGCAAATTTTGTTTGATTTGACTTTATCCGGCTTATCCATATAAGTAAGACCTTACACCATGCTTTTGTCACATAAGAGGTTTACCTCTTAGGATAAGGTGTTGTCTTAGACATGAGATGACCAATGTCATAGTAGAGAACGGGCCATCATCAACGTATTCAGCGCACTTAACAGCCATTTGCTCTAACCACTGAGCTACTAGAGATTTAGTTCGCTTCGCTTGTGTCGTTAGACTTGTTAGCAACTATAGCCAAATTTCTGCTAACGTTCCGAAAGATACTTTAGCTCATCATTCTTTGGAACAAGCATTGCTTTTGGCGCCGTGGCCACGCAATGTCATCGACCCGAACAAACTTTATTTAATTAAAGATATGTATGACTGCAAGCAAGCTATGTATCTTTCTAAAAAGGCGCCGCTAGGTGCGTCATCAGCACAGAGGCGGCGCCGCTGGCCTATAGTAAACTACTGTGCGTGGTCACTGTAGCTCTAAATAAATTAAAGGCGCCAAAGCAAACGGGTCATAAATTAAATAAAGCAAAGAATGATGCCACGCTTAGCACGCTTTCTTCTATTTTTTAGAAAAGAGATGTGTTATTGACTCAGCTCCGCTTGCTTCTCTTTTTCCGCTAACGCGGCCTTTACTGTAGGTGCCTTCGGTACTTACGGTGCCTAAAGTCGGGCCTTTCCCTTCGGTCAAGCCTCTAGTAATTTCGTATCTTCTTTATAGTAGTTTGAAAATCTATAGCGTTTTTTCTTATAGGTTCCAGAGAATTAACTTGGGCTGTTTTATGCATAGTCAGTACAATAGCACCAATCATGGCTACTAGTAAAATAAGGCTAGAGACTAAAAACAATATGAAATAGGTAGTATAAAGTAAATTTCCTACACTTTCAATATTAGTCCAACTTTGAATTTTGCCAGCGTAAGCTGTATATGTTAGATAATTAGCCCCAAAGGGGGGATCGAAGAGCGGTATATAATCATTATCTACAATTAAAAATATTTCTAATAAAAAAATGAGTCCAATAATCCCTCCTACTGGTAAGTATCGTAATACATTTTCATGAATCTCTGCTATCTTTATATTTAACATCATCACCACAAATAAGAATAGGACCGCGATAGCGCCTACATAAACTACCAACAAAATCATGGCAAAAAAATCAAGACCTAGTAAAACCAGCAAACCAGAGGTGTTACAAAACACCAAAATCAAAAAGAGAACCGAATGTACTGGATTTTTGGCTCGTATAACCATAACACCAGATACTAGAGCAATACTTGAAAAAATAGAAAACAATATCATTTTGGAAGATTGTAAATTTCGCTATTCATTTAACTAACTTTACTCTGTTTATTCTGCTTCGCATCCTTTCGCTTCGAGCCAATATTAGTCTAACGACACAAAGCTATTAAAAAAAGAAGTGTTTTACCACGCACAGTAGTAGTCTACTGTACTGTATAATCAGTCTCTTCGACTAAAGAACAAAAAAGAGACACCAGCGCCAGCGGAGCGCTGATGGTTAGTGCTAACGCAATGCTGGTTCCAAGTCATTTATGCAAATAAATTAAAGAGAATGAATACAAAAAACATAAACTTCTTTGGTTGGCTTTTATTTTACTCGACTTTACTGCTGCTGGAGTCATAAAAAGCCTAAAGTCTACTATAGCTATAGTCTTACTCTGGACCATTGAATGGGGTTAAATGTAAAAGCCATACTGTAGCATTAGCTACACTCTATAAATAGTCTAAACGACTCAAATTCAAAAGCGGAAAAAGGGAGTTGAACCCTCAACCCTAGCCTTGGCAAGGCTATACTCTACCATTAAGCTACTTCCGCATAACACTAAAATTAACAACTTCTGTTCGGACAGAACTGCCAGCTGGCCGCTTAGCGTGTAATCAATAAAGAAGAAGAGCGGTTCTAATTTTGCTAAAGCAATTAGCTTTCTTGAAAGTAAAATGAATGTATCCATGCAGATGAAGCTTGCCGTACTAACGACATACTAAAGCTTAAATACTGTAAGACTACTATAGCTACTATAGTACTGCGCTTCGCGCTGCTTCGCAGCCAGTAGCGTTAGCAGAGATCTGCTATGCTTTTGTTTATAAATACTGTAGCTTTATGGTAGCTAATTCATTATCATAGAATTGCCATTCTATAGAATGTACTATAGACTATAATAGAACGCTTGTGATGTGGTTTACTATAGGCGCGACTTTAGGCACCGTAAGTACGCTAAGGCTGCGAAGCAGTTAAATTAACTAAAAATTAACTAAAAATCTACTATAGAGAATTAGACTGCTTCGCGAACAAAACTATAGCTATAGTAATAGTGCTATAGAATGAATGCCCTTAAAAAAGTTGACTCAGAGACTTCGGTTCGAATTACTATAAGCTCTATTCTTTCTATAGCTTTAGTACAGTGTTCGAACGTCAAAGAAAAGAAAAGCAGCTAACGGCACTAAAAGATAGACTCGCTCCGGACTCTCGACCAAGTAGGCCAATGCAAAGTTAAAGCTACAGTACGCAACCACGTACTGTAGCTACATAACATACAGTAGCCTTATTAAAATGGCAATGGCTATTAAAATATTAAAATGGCAATGGGTATTTTAATATTAAAATGGCAATTTAAATAGTGCTTCTGCAGAGCAGAAAAGGTGCCGTGGCCACTATAGCGTTAGCAGAATAAATTGGTGAGTTGGTTCTTTTTTTAATTACCACCACCGATAGTGTGCAAATCCACGATTAGACTCAGCTAATTTATGAAGATCATCTCTTCTTTTCCGAACAGTCCCTATTTTTTGAAAGGCGTCAATTAATTCAGCAAGTAAACATTGATCTAAACTCATACTTTTTTTTGTATTACGGCGTTTAATAGCCGCTTCCACAATCCATCGAATGGCTAAGGTCTCTTGGCGATTTCTGGAGATAATAGAAGGTACCAATTGAGTACTTCCAGACGCGCTGCGCCTTCGGACCTCTATTATTGGTTTAACGTTATCTATAGCTTTCATTATAAAAGTAAGCACATCACCATAGCCCGCTAATCGGCACAAAGTGTTTGATATTATCTTCTGAGATTTGTTTTTTTTACCATCAATCATACACAAATTAATGAATTTCTGTAAGCAATGTTTTTGTGCTGCATTCAAATCACGGATATAGCTAAATGGCTTCGCCATGTTTTCCGCTAGGCGCGAAGCACTCCGTTCTGCACTCGCCGCGTAGCCGCGAAGCGGTTTACTCTTTGATTCTTGAAAAGAAGAGTACATAAAATTAAGATGTACATCTGGCGCTGCTGACGCAGCCTTCCAAACGGTCAGGCCTTTAACTTTGGAAAAAATTAACATACTTTGAATTGAAAGTTTTAAGGTTTTTTAGTACCATATTTAGATCTAGCTCGACGACGGCCGGGTATCCCTTGTAAATCTTTAACTCCTCGAATACAATGATATTTTACACCTGGCAAATCTTTTACTCTACCTCCTCTTATCATCACCACAGAATGTTCTTGTAAATTATGACCTTCTCCTGGAATATAAGCTATAACTTCATTTCTGTTGGTTAAGCGCACTTTTGCTATTTTACGGAGAGCAGAATTAGGCTTTTTCGGTGTTCTGGTTCCAACACGAAGACAAACTCCTTGCTTTTGAGGACACTCATTTAAAGCTCGAGTTCGTTGTGTGCGCTGCTTTGATTTTCTACCACTTCGAATTAATTGATTTATAGTAGGCATGCTTGAATTAATTTCTTTTTTGCGCTCCCTCTCCCTTCGGTCGAGCCTTAGCTTAGTGAAAGCAGCTAGGTCGACTAAAATACTCCCCCATTTAATTTAATTTAATTTAATTTAATTTAATTTAATTTAATTTAATTTAATTTAATTTAATTTAATTTAATTTAATTTAATTTAATTTAATTTAATGTACCGAATCGAAAAATGCTCCTTAAGTCGCACCTACAGTAACCAAAGAAAGCTAAAGACAGACCAACTAAATCTAAATTTAACATTATTTGGAGGAGCGGCGCGACTGAAAGAAGCGCAAACCGCTCTAACGCGACCAGCTACTAATGGTGCCTATAATATAAAGAAGTCGAGTTCTTTTTCTAAGCTACAGTAACTCTACAGTAAAGGCGCCGTTAGTCTAGTACTATATTGCGACGAAGCAACTTGTTTTAACAAGTGTTGGTGACGAATACTAGAGAAAAATCTAAAAAATGGCAATGGCAATTCTTATCTTAAAAAATGGCAATGGTTCCAAAATGGTTAGGGCTTATAAACACAAACTTAGTGCCATTTGATGAGTTACTAAAAACAAAGGCGATGGGTATAGGAAAAAGAAAGTGATACCGAACACTGACGTGCCAAGCAGTATTGACTTTTCACGATCCATTGGCTTATATAGTATCCATGTTTTAGGAGTATCAAAATACATGATTTTGACAAAACGTATATAATAAAAGCAACTAATAACACTAGTTATTATTCCAATCAACGCTAACAGATAAGCCCCACAACCCAAGGCTGCAAAAAATAAGTAAAATTTACTACAAAAGCCGGCTAAAGGTGGAATCCCTGCATATGAAAACATTGTAATAGATATGGTTATAGCTAAAATAGGATTTGTTTTTGCCAAAGCTCCCAAATCAGATATATATTTAAAACGATTTTGGCGTAAAGCTAAAACTATAGCAAATATGTTAATAGTCATTAAAACATAAATAAAGAGACCTATTAACAGAGACTGAATACCTTCGATGGTTCCACAAGAAAATCCGATTAATAGATAACCTACATGACCGATAGAACTATAAGCCAATAGTCGTTTTACTTTGTTTTGTGACAGAGCAGCAAAGGCGCCTAAGACCATCGAAGCAATACTGCAAAACACAAATAATTGTTGCCATGTTGGATCATAAAAGCTATAAATAAACACACGCAGCGAAGCTGCAAGAATAGCTATCTTAGGCGCAATTGAGAAAAAGGCTGTAACGTATGTAGGAGAGCCTTCATATACATCGGGCGCCCACATATGAAAGGGTACTGCGGTTATCTTAAATAAAAAGCCTACTGCTATAAAAAGAATTCCCATAAAGACACCACTCCAACTGGCGTCAGCGCCGTTTAGCACCATACTAATACTGCGCTTCGCGCCTTTAGTAATTGCCCGCTTCGCGTCGTGCCACGGCGCGGAAGGTGCCGTGGCACTGGAACCATCTATTGCTTCGCAACCAGCAGTGCAAGCACTGCTTTCAAATGAAGGCGCCGTGGCAATCTTAGCAAGTTCTTCTAAATTGGTAACTCCCGTAAAACCATAGATCATAGAACAACCAAAGAGCAAGATTCCCGACGAAAAAGCTCCTAGAATAAAATATTTCAATCCGGCTTCTGTAGAAAACTCAGAATTTCGTTTAGACGCCGCTATTACATAAAAGCATAGACTTTGTAATTCAATAGCCAAATACATAGCAATCAGATCATAGGCTGATATCATAAAAAGCATACTGCATGTAGACATTAAAATTAACACAATGGACTCAAAGGTAGCGTTAGCTTCTTGTTGAAAATACTGCAGACACATTAAAATAGTACATGCTGTGCTTATTAATAAGCCAACTTTAAAGAAATAAGTAAAATTATCTATAATTAAATTATTATAACACAAATTGGCTGTTGTTAGGGGGCCGCCCCTTAGCAAAATGAGCGTAATAATAATACTGGCAAAACCAAGCCAAGCTACATTACGCACTAGAGGCTCGAATACTTTATGGACGGTGCTATACACAACTCCATAGATTAACAATAGAATCGTGGCGTTAATTAAAAACATCTCTGGCAAAAGCGCTAGAAAATCATTGTCAAACATAGTCATTTTCTTGTTTCTATGAACGTCAAATAACCCAAATTCTAACCCGGATCGGATCTAGCTCAACATTTCTTTATTTGAAAGAAAGATTTAGCTAGCATCTCAGTCGAGTGCCGGGTCCGGGGCGTTCCAGTCTAGCGACGCAGCAAAGACTGCTTCTTTCACTCGACTAAGATCGAATGCTTAAGCTAAAATCTATTTTATTAATTGAGTTGAGCTATAGTAGTGAACGACTGCTACTAAAGCCCAAGGTCAGTCCGTAAGTACCACAACTATTGGCTGCGTTAGCAGTACTGCAAAGCAAAGACTAAATCTAAAACGCCTATTAATATTTAATAAATCACTGATGGGCCACGGCGCAGTACTGTTGGTCCGAAGGTGTCGCTAGACTACGAAGATAGTACTATAGGGCCGACTTTAGGAGGCAAAGAGGCACCGTAAGTACCGAAGGGAAAGAGGCACCGTAAGTACCGAAGGGAAAGAGGCTGCGAAGCAGCAGTAGCCACCGTTTTAAAGGGAGAGGGCCGACTTTAGGAGGCAAAGAGGCACCGTAAGTAAAGAGGCACCGTAAGTAAAGAGGCTGCGTTAAACATAGACTACTATAGTACTATAAGCTACAGTAGCGCCTTATTTATAGTATAATAGACAGAGCAGATTCGAACGTTTAGGCGCCGTGGCGTACTAAGCTACATTTGATTTGTCTAAAGCGATTTCGAACAGTATCCAACTGCTGCGCAGCCACAGTACTATAGTATAATGCTTCGGACTGCTTACTGCAGATACATTAAACCAAAGAGTATATTGGCTGCGTTAGCAGTTCTTCCCTTCCCAAACTTTGTTTAGTCAAATTTGCCATGCTGAATTAAGTTACTTACGGAAGTATGCATAGATTCTAAGAACACTTCTGGATAAATACCCATCCAGATAACTCCAAGTATGAAAGGTACGAAAATGAACACCTCTCTTCTATTTAAGTCGGAAAACTTGTGAAGAAAGTTAGGCCCGACTTTAGGAGGGAGAAGGCCAAACACAACACGATTATAGAGCCATAAAGAGTAAGCTGCACCTAAGATCATGCCGAGAGCTGCTAATGTTGCTATCAAACTATTTCTTTGAAAAGCTCCTACCAGAATTAGAAATTCTCCTATAAAACTACTTGTTCCGGGTAAACTCATATTTGCTAAAGTAAAAAATAAAAAGATAACTGAAAATATAGGAGCGCTAGCGGCCATACCTCCATAATATCTTACAAGTCGAGTCTTATGTCGATCATAGAGAGCACCTACACATAAGAAAAGAGCAGACGAGACTAGACCATGACTTAGCATCAGTAAAATACTACCTTCGATTCCTTGCATATTCAGACTAAACATGCCAATTGTAACAAAGTTCATATGCGCTACAGAAGAGTAAGCTATAATTTTTTTCAGATCAATTTGTCTGATTGTAGTTAAGGATGTATATAAAATTGCAATTACACTCAGAGTATATATGAAAGGAGTAAAATAAAGAGTTGCTTCAGGAAACATAGGTATAGAAAATCTTAAAAAACCATAAGTACCTAATTTCAATAATATTCCAGCTAAAATAACCGAACCTGCTGTAGGGGCCTCTACATGCGCCTCCACATTAGTACTGTAGGTGCCTACCCTAATTTCTTTGTATAACTTATATAAACACTATTAAATAGAATAGTCAATAATAGTCAATAATAGTCAATAATAGTCAATAATAGTCAATAATAGAAAGAAAGCTGTTATATAAATTACTATCGGTTCCAAAGACATTCAATATCATATTTATATCTTAAACTATTAAGATAATAACTTATCTTATCTTACTTGTGGTTCCAAGTCTCTAAATGGTTCTTTGCTGCTAACGTTCAAAGAAAAATAGAAATTAAATGTACTTTTAACCAATCCAATGAGCAGAGAATCATATAAAATATCAATAGCAGAGTAGATTCTTAGTCTTTGATTTAAAATACCATAAATTATAAAGATTATTTAAACAATCTTTTTAATTGTCTAGTGAGTACTAATTAAAACTACTACTATAGCTATTTCTATTTTAGCACTATCAAGTCATGAGCATAGAAATTGTAATTAAATACAAATAATAAATAAGATAATTGATTTATTGAAAGTAAAAATCTAAAATTACTAAAGATATAGTATAGGGCGCGAAGCGCAGTAGACAAGAACCAATAATAATTTCATACATAATTGGATTTAATTCATAAGTTAATAAATTATGATTAGACCATTTAATGTAATGCTATTAAATGTATTTTGATTATAATGACTATATACAATCTTTTCTTTCTTTAAGATTATTATTGCTACAGAAGAACCAGAGAATATAGAATTGCCATATATATTTTTTAATTAACATAGATTGGTGGCACCAACTTTTATTAGTTTGTTTTCTTTAATTAATTTCTTAATTGATTGGACTATATCTTCATTTCCTATAAGGGAAGTGTCTCGCGTGTAGTCTCTGAGGCTGCGTTAGCAGGCTGCTGATTGTCCATTGCTTCATTCCCATTTTGTAAGGATTTTCCAGCATATAGCGAGATTGTTTTAGTTGACTCAAAAGATTGTCACAAGGTTACCCAAGGCACTGTAGTAGGTAACCAAATATGAACAGGCACCATAGGAACCTTGACAGCAAAAGAAGCAAAGAATGCAAGCCATAATAAGATTTGGCGACGTTCGCTAAACTCGGTAGTTAATAAGATTTGTAAATCTGTGGTTCCAGTTTGAAAGAATATCAATAAAATAGCTAAAAGCATGAAGAGCGAGCCAAGTAAGGTATATAGGAAAAACTGATATGCTGCTTGTATTTTTCTTTGTCTTGACCCCCAAACACCTATAATAATAAACATGGGGATTAACACACTTTCAAAGAAGACATAGAACAATAGAAGATCAAGCATGCAGAATACGGCTATCATAAAAGATTCTAAGACTAAAAAGGCTATAATGTACTCTTTTTTGTAATTTTTAATATTAGACCAACCTACTAAAATACAGATAGGTACCAGAAATGTGGTTAAAATCACAAAAAATAGAGAAATACCGTCTAATCCTAGAACAAAATTAATGTTTGAATAAGGAAGCCATTGAATTGTTTCTACAAATTGAAATAAAGGCGTAGAATTGTCAAATTGTAGCCAAAAAAAAAGCGAGTATATGAAAGTAATCAAAGAAGTACAAAGCCCTACACTTCGTATGGTTCGTATTTTTGAATCAGGCTGCGTTAGCAGAAGCAAGCTACCTATTATAGGCCACAGAATCAAAGCACTTAGACTTAGACTCGAATAGAATGGATTTAAATTTTGTAACATAGATACATACTGTTCTTTAAAAATCACTCTGCTACGCAGCCAGAGACTCTGATTAGTTCGGAACGGAAGCACACTATAACTATAGTAGTACTTCGGTTCTTTTGCTTACTAGAAATTTTTTAAAATTGTTCAATAAGATACATACATTCATGCATGCATTAAAACATTTGAGCAGAAAGAAAGGCCGCGTTAGCGGACATGAACACACATTCTTTCTTTTGAGCAGAAAGAAAGTAAAGTAAAAAAATGAAGAAGGCGTGTGCTTACTGTAATGGGCCTATAGTACTACTCTATAGGTGCCTATAGATAGCTATAGAGCTGATATGTTAAGCGAACAAAGGCAAGCTCGACTAAAGTGCCACGGCACCTTCGGTCAGGCCCGACTAGGCCGCGTTAGCGGCGACTGCTCCAAACGGTCGCACCTACAGTACGTGGCCCTTTAGGCCGCGTTAGCGGCTTCCAAACGGTCAGTTCTTTAGGAACCTTCCCAACGGTCCTGACGAAGGAAGGACCGTAAGTAGCTGTACTGTAGCTCCTAAAGTCGCACCTGCTGCTTTTCTTTGGAACCTTGGGAAGGAGCAGTTAGGCCGAAAAGGGTTATACGAGTTAGGCGCGAAGCGCTTGGGAAGTTAAAAACTATTACTATAGGTGCCTCAACACCACCCCATTTAAAAGGGGTGGCTCTTCTGTGCTCTTAACCAAGCGCTTCGCGCCTGATCCAATTTAGTGGAGCAGCGCCAAACGGTTCAACTACTCATAAGCAGCTGCGTTAGCAGAGCAACTTTTTAAAAAGAAAAAATTCTTTGCTTTAATTTATTTGAGCTAAAGCTACAGTAATAGGCCCGTAGGGCAGAGAACCCTCGTACGCAAAGACTTTAATTTAAAGCTATAGCTTTGCCAAATTTCTGTCTCGACTCAGAAATAGAACACTTACCAATAATATGAAATAAAGCCGATTATCCACCCAAAATGAAATCAAATCCCAAAGCCCAAAAATTGTCATAAATACTGTCAACCCAATAAGCATTACAAAAGCATAGTGCGCTATAAATCCAGTTTGAATCTTACTGATTTCAGCTGCCAGTTCACGTAGTGTGTAGGAAATACCGCTTGGTCCTAAAATTTCAAATACTCCTTTATCAAGCGTTTTAAATGATACTTCATAACCAAACCATAAACATGGTTGAACCAGAAAATCGTTAAATACTTTATCAAATAACCAACGCTTATTTAGTATGCAATAAATTAATTGACCATAGCGACTAGTTTTCACTGTAAAGAACAAGCGAGTTGACAGAAAATGCACATGATACGCGATAAAAGCACCGCAAGAGCTAAAAATTAAGGGTATCAATTTTATGATAGTTGGAGTCCCAAATTCTGATTCACATAGAAGTTCGTTTTTAGGTAGTATAAAAATAGAGTTTGCCCAAAAATGGGATCCGTTACCTATCATCATATCTTTAGCTAAATAACCGACAAAGATACTTCCGATTGCTAAAAGAATTAAAGGTACCATAAGTAGAACAGGGGCGTCGTGACACTGCGCTATATCCCGCTTAAAGGCATTAACTGGTGCTAAAAAGGTTAAAAAAAGCAAACGAAACGAATAATAAGAGGTAAAAAATACGGATATACTTCCTAACCAAAAGGCAAAGTTGCTACTAATAGTGTATTTAGCGTAAGCTAGCTCTAAAATAACATCTTTTGAATAAAAGCCCGTTAAGAAAGGAAACCCAACTAAAGACAAACTTCCTATAAGCATCATAGCATAAGTAAAGGGTAATAAAGAAGCAAGGCCCCCCATTTTGCGCATATCTTGCTCATCTGACATGGCGTGAATAACAGAGCCAGCACTTAAGAAGAGTAATGCTTTAAAGAAAGCGTGATTCATTAAATGAAAAACGCTAACAGAATAGTTAGAAATTCCACATGCAAAAATCATATATCCTAACTGGCTACAGGTTGAATAAGCAATAACTCTTTTTAGGTCGTTTTGCATAATACCCGTAGTTGCCGCAAAAAAAGAAGTCATTGCCCCGACAAAGGTAATTACAATTAGAGCATTAGGTGAATACTCAAATAAGGGTGAACACCTTGCTATCATGAAAACGCCTGCTGTTACCATAGTAGCAGCGTGAATTAAAGCTGACACTGGTGTAGGCTACTGTCCTCAACTGAATTACAAATAAACTGCTTCATGCATGACGAATGCGAGTGCTTAGACATCAAGCTACAGTATCTTTCTTTCTTCTCTCTCTGGCAAGTCTAAATTTGTCTAAACGCTCTATTTTAATTAATTTAATGACTATCTAATCTAATTAAATTAAATGGAGCTTTAGTCTGCTACTGTGGCTTACTGGCCGTTCTTAATAATAATATAATTACAACACTTTTTTTACATATTGAATGTTTTCTTTTGTAAGTTTTAACGAGTTTTTTATAAATCAATTGAGCCTGTTGTTGGTTGGACCAGTTCCGTAAGTACTTACGGTGCCGTGGCCTCAACTCAAGCATAGTTTAAGTGTATTAGTACGGACTGTATCTTCCTTCGATTCGAATGAATGCCCGAAAATAAAAAAATGGCTAGCTTATTGTTTTGTGTCGTTAGAGCGAAGCAATTGCTAACTAAAATGACCACCGGCTTGCTATAGACTAATGCTTTGGTGCCTATAGTACAATACAAAAGATAGTAGTCGACTTTTTGCGACTGACTTTAGTATCTAAGCCCACTCATTCCAAATCAATAGCAGAGTCAGGGCCGACAAAAGGAGGCAAAGAGGGCCGACAAAAGGAGGCAAAGAAGAGGGCCGACAAAAGGAGGCAAAGAAGAGGCACCTACAGTAAAGAGGCTGCGAAGCAGCAGTAGGCCGCTTTAGCTTAGTAGCTAAAGAGAGCTGCGGCTAGCACTTTAGCTAGTGGTTAGCTATTAGTGTAGTGTTGGAACAAAACAAATTCTTTTAAAGCGTTAGCAGACGGCACCTTCACAGTAAATGCTCTTAACCAATCATCTTACTATAGAGTTATAGTTCTTTGGTACAGTATTTGATTTGCTCTTTTAATTATTTAAATTTCAATTTAATTAAAGAATCGCTAGCATGTGGCTGCGAAGCAGCTACAGTATTATTTTGTTTGAAAATCGAGAAGTCTTACGTACAGTCTCTGAGGTTCCAATTGCCATTCTTTGGTGGGGAACCTGCTGATTCGTCGCAGTTGGATTGGACTGTCCCAGCATATAGTAAGGTTATCTGTCTCATGAGGGCCCTAGACGTACCCTCCATAGCACAAGGCAACCAAGTGTGCAATCCGATCTGTGCTGATTTGCCGATTGCCCCTATAAATAAAAGAATACAAATCACTGTAATAGCGTGCACCTTTGTATTACAAAATAGAAAGAAGCTCGACGGATCTGCGTAAGCACTAGCACAAGCAAAAATAAGATCAAAATCTACTGTTTGAAAGATGGAAAAACAACCCATAATACCAAGTGCTAAACCAAAGTCACCTACTCGATTGACAAGCATTGCTTTTATTGCAGCTTTATTAGCTTGAAGTCGTGTAAACCAAAAATTAATTAAAAGGTATGAGGCTAGTCCAACTCCTTCCCATCCTAAAAAAAGTTGGATCAAATTATCTCCTGTAACTAACATTAACATAAAAAAGGTAAAAATTGAAAGATAACACATAAATCGAGGCGCGCTAGCGTCGTGAGACATGTATGAAATTGAATACAGATGAACTAAGCTACTAACAAAGGTCACTACAACTAACATAACAACGGTCAAACTATCAAAGAGAAGCCCCCAAGAAGCGTCAAACATATAGAGTCAAACTTACTTAGAGTGCTCTCCGAACCGTACAAGACAGTCACCCATCATACGGCTCTCCAACAAAACAAATGCCACGCTTCGGGACTGCTACTGTGCTACATTAGTTTAGTTCGGAGGCAGTCTCTAGTAGTTTTTCAGTACTACAGCTTCATCACTGATATAAGCGGAGCGTACATACAACACAAAACATATTGCATGCATGCCGCGGCCTAAAGCATTAGATTAGAAAAAAATCTTTAATTCTTAGCCAAGAACATTGCTATGCTTACTGGTGGTGCTTTACTTACGGTTCTCTGGAACCTACAGTAGGCGCCGTGGCAAGCTAAGCTAATTTCTTCTAATAAATAAGTCACTATAGCGTAAGTAGTGGTTAGCAGTGGTGCTTTGCTTGTGGCGCGAAGCGAAAAAGCTAGGCGGCGACTTAGCGGAGCCGTACGTGGCTTCTCTTCGCTCTTTGCCTCCTAAAGTCGGCCCTATAGTAGCTGCTTCGCAGCCTACAGTAGCTACTGTAGCTACAGTAGCAGCGGAAGCTAAATGCTCTGGCACGTTGTACTTATGGCTGCGCAGCAGTCGTTTTTGTTTAGATCTCTTCCCGACTGCTCTGATTGAGCGCTATCCTCTTGCGAGGCGCCGTTAGGCTGGGCAGGTACTATAGATCTTCTGACCTCACTTGCTTCACTCGACCCGGGACCGGAGTCTACTTTAACTGAATCGGTCTATAAAAGGTCCGGAGTGCCTACAGTCAGTTCACCGGTATTGCCTATCTGCTGAGCCTAATAATTTAATTGTTCTTGAGACGTCGTTTCGTACCATGTCCCCGCCTTGGGTAATCAACTCTCGTCTATTATAAACCGGCCACTCTGAAACTATGGCAGGCTGAGAGTTTACTTGCAGCACTAATAACTAATTCAAAGTTTGGACGCTATACTGCTGCGCAGCCTAAAGTCGGGCCTATAGTAGCTATTCTTTGGTTAAGAGCATTTGGACGCATTATTTTTATAAATAAAGCAATTTAGCTCGAATTCGAATAGAAAGGCAAGCCCATATTAGATAGATAAGAACTAAATTGATTCGATAAGAACATAAACATATTTTTAAGAAATGGTCTTTGTTTGAGCTAAGCAATAGGCTATTTTAATAGTGAAAGGTACTTCGATTCGACACAAAGAATTTATTCTTTCTTTGATGTTTCGTCTCAATAGCACAGGCAGGCTTGACCGAAGGGAAAGGCTTGATTCATGGTCATGCATGACTTCAATTCAAAGAAGACAGAAAACAAGACTGTCGGTCTTTCTTTTTAAAGAGAAAAATCTATAGTACTATAGCGTTTCTAAGTAGAAAAAGCGTGAGTCTAGTGCCACTACTTATGGCGCGACTTAGCGGAGCGCGCAGCCTACACTATAAAGAACGTTAGCCACCTAAAAATAGTTACTGTAGCAAAAGTATAGTGTCCGTTAGGGCCGACTTTAGGAGGCGAAAGACAGTAATAGTCTTATTTAACTGCTCACCATACTTAAAATACAGTAGCAGTCATAATTGATTGATTCGGTAACACATGCAGCGGCGATAGGCGCCGTGGCAATCGCATGTTTTTGTCTGTGTACTTCTTCTTCTGGAGTGCTTAACTTAAGTTGATTCGAAGAAGAAGCCTTAGAATTGAATTCCAATAAGCTGTAATTAGGCGCCGTGGCGCAGTACAGTACATTATTTTGTCACCATTCGTCCGGAAAATAATCGACATGCTATGGTCTCCCTCTACTTGCGTAGACTGGGATAGGTCGAAAGCCTGACACGCTTGACTTCAATGGCTTGTCATGCGTGTTAAGATAGGCGCGTTAGCGGTCGCCCTTCAGAAAAAATCCAAGGTGCAATCTTTATATAACAAGACGCACCTACAGTGGCAACTTCGTAAAAAGCAATACAGCTCAATAGAGAAGACAGTATAACACATGTAGTAGTTACTACTGCAGCTCCTCGTGAGCCAAGAAAACGCCCGAACAAGCCCGACACAGCACTACCTAATAAAGGTAAGGTTACTATAAGTAAATACATACTCAAATTTGGTTTTTAGTTCGCCGTAAAAACACTCATTTTTGTTTTTGTTCCAATAGAAAAGAGAGCAGACGCGGCAAGAAGAAAGCGGACCAAAAAGAAAAGAAAATTGCGAAGCAGCGTAGCTATGGGACTGTGGCTTAAGTAGCGTAAGTAGTGCTTACGTGCCACGGCGCCAGCGTAAGTAGCACGTAGCAGAGTTCATCAGCCGTGAACGTGGGACGAAGCAGCAGTACAGAGCAGTGCAGAAGTGCAGAAGAAGTGCAGAAGTGCAGAAGAAGTGTTTTTTTGTCTAGCCCATCAGCAATTAGTTATTTGACCGCGCACTTGGCGAAATTGGTATACGCTTGTGACTTAAAATCACATCCTTACTTAGGTTATCGGTTCGAGTCCGATAGTGCGTATTTATTCACATATTTGTTTGGTTTGAAAACTGTAAATTAAATAAGCCAAACAAAACAAAGAAGTGAGAGTTTATTTAAGCGGTCCCAACTAATGATTCTACTAATGCTTATATTGTTATTGTCTAAAATACTAAACGTGCCAATTTAGACTCAGCGAAGCGTGTGCTGCGACAGAAGACTAAAGTAAATGCTAAAGTAAAGTAAAATCTAGCTATCGTAAAGTAAAGTAAAGTAAAATCTAGCTATTAAATACGTTTAGACTACTACTACTACTACTCTAATTACGGCAAGCTATAGTGCTTCTTTTCTATTGGTTCGAAGCAAGAGTGCTTTCTATTCTATAGCAAAGAATAAAGTTCTAATAAATTAAATAAAAGCGTTAGCAGCTCAGTTAGAGCAGTTAGATCGTTCAAAATTAACAAATTTTGTCCACTCAATTCTTTTCTTTTCAATTCTTTTCTTTTCAATTCTTTTCTTTTCAAAAAGTTGTCGTAGTTGTACTGTAGGAGCGACTTAGCGGAGCGGGAAGTGACCAACACGCTACACTAAGTCTTTCTATAGCTATAGAAGCATCTAACGACACGTTTAGTTCGGAACGGCGAGCAACCAAGATCAGATAGGTTGCGATGCTAACGCAACCTAAACGCCTACAGTAGCAGCCTACTAAACTAACTAAGCCAAACACAAAATTAGAAAGCATAAAATACTCGTTATCGGACTCGAACCGATAACCTAATTTAGGAACAGATTTTGAGTCTGTCGTGTCTACCTATTCCACCAAACGAGTGCGTTAAATTCTTACGCTTAAGGTTGCGTTAGCATCGCAGCAAAACTAAAGCTACAGTACTTGACCGAAGCGAACGCAGCTTGACCGAAGCGAACGCAGCTACTGTAGCTATAGCCTATAAAAGCAGTACAGAGCAGTTGTTGCTAATGATGGTGACATGCGATTAAATTCGTTTTATGTAATTTACTGTTCGTTCCAAAGAACAGCCTAGTAAGCTAAAGCTTCTTCGCTATTTCGGAATTCAAACAGCCTACTACTTACTTATGGCTGCGTTAGCAGTCTTCGGACACGGCCGGTGCGGAACAAGAAAGCTCTGCTTCGGTTCGAATTTTTTAGTTTTAATTAAACTCATTCTGTTCGAATTCTTTGAGTCGATCAAATTTTCATAGTGTTATTTAAGTTCCGACACGTCTATAAACCATAGAAGAGAAGTCGGAACGATTCTGATATGGACTTCGCATCGCGACTTCTTTATAGCTGCTAATTAAAGTAAATGTCCAAGTATCTATTTATTTCAGTCATAAATGAAATACCACACATTAGTTAACTTACATTGTTTGTGGGCGGATATAACTCAGTCGGTTAGAGTGTCAGATTGTGATTCTGGAAGTACGGGTTCAAGTCCCGTTATTCGCCCAACAGTTCATAAAAGAACTATGAAAGTGCCGTCTTATTCTGTAAAATAAAACTGCACTCGTGCTCCGCTCAGTCGCACCTATAGTAAAATTTCATAAGCTATTATAAATATAAATGACAAGAAATGATGCTTTTCTTTGCTTCGTAATCGTTTCCGCTAACGCGTCCTTCTTGTTGCTAGACTCCATACTCTAAATCCATCAGACAGCTTTTAGTCTTACTGTAGACTAGTTTCTTTAATTGCTTTAAAAGAAAAGAAAAGAAGCTCTAACCAACAGAACTTTACTTTAATACAATAAATAATGTTGACAGTAAAAAAGTCGACTCGCATAATAATCGTTTAACAAAGCAAATTTTGTTTTGGTTCAAGTTATGGTTGTGTTGGCTGCCTTCGCTAACTAAAGTATCTATCTAAATCTAAACTAAATTAGTCATAAATACGGCAAGCTACAGTAAACTTCTATCTATCTAAATAGATGTTTTATTTATGATTATGACCTGGAACTTCTATAGAGCTGGGTAGTTCTATATTGTATTGATTTGCTTGCTTAAGCTTGTTCTTCATCGCTCCCCCGTGTCGATGACCGAGCACTTCAAGGCAGCGTACTTGCGCTATAATATTTTGATGTAAGCAAAAGTCTAAGGTTTGGACTGGATATTGCGTAGACCATAAAAATTGCTGATAAACTGATCGAGTAAAGAGATTCAAAGCTTGTTTTATATCGATGTGATTTACTATTGTAGATTTAATCTGTGCATAAAGTAAGACTAAATGCTGCGCACCTAAAGAATCTATTTTCTTAACTACCTCTGACCAAGAAGCAGTACTTTGATGTGCCGTGGCAACTTCGTCACCAACACATGATCTTAAATAAAAGATGCAAAAGGGACCTGATAAAGAAGCAAGTTTCGAATTCAATTGGTCCATCGCCGAGCGAACGCTGCGCGCCTTCCTAAAGTCAGGCCTCTCCCAAAGGTCGAGCCTAACGTCTCGTGCAGAATAACTTAACGTGGTGCGAAGTTCTTTGGAACCAATAGAAAAAGCGCTCGCCACGGCGCCTTGGGAAGGCACCTTATAGTACGTGGTGCCAGAGCACAGACTACTTACGGCTGCGGCCACGGCACCTTCGTCAGGCCTTTTGTCGCCGTGCTGCGCACCGTGGTCCCGTTCTCCCGTTGGTCGAACCTTAGTGTGAAAAAAAGTCTTACCGTGAGTTTTATATAATAAATCTTTCAATTGGCGCCATTGAGCGCCTGACGGCCCACTGCAATGATATATAAAAACATATTGATATTGTTTTTCAATTTGTTGTAATTTTGCTTTCAAAATGAGTTTACGGATTTTCATAAGATAATTTTTTTTTCTATTCCGCTAACGGCCTTCCCTTTTGCCCTACGGGCCTCCACCTTCCAAAGTCAGGCCTATAGTACATAACATTAGATTAGTTGGCCCAATTCAATTTCAATCAAATTGGACAGTAATTGCCATTGCCATAAACCATTGCCATTGCCATTGCCATAAACCATAGTCTTTACTTACGGACTGACCTTGGGAAAAGAAGGTCTAACTAACACTAAATAACACTAACCTGTTCTAACTATCATGTTCTAATCTATCATGTTCTAATCTATTCTAACTATAATCTATTATAACTATAATCTAACATTTAAACTAAGACTACTCATTCTAACTAAAATCTAATCTAACTAATACTATGGTAATCTATTATAACAATGAACTAACATCTATTCTAATTAATACTAATCTATTAATCTATTATGAATTGTGTCTTGCTTGAAACTAATCTATTCATTAACTAAGGCAATTAATCTATTATATTATAGGCTGCGGAGTACTGTTCTTTGCTATAAGCAGTTACACTTGTTTAGTTCTGCTTTCTTGTTACTTTCTCACTAAAAGAGTAGTTACGCTTCTTTAGTTGTAGTTACTTGAAAATTGACCTGTAGTAAAAGCTACACTTAAACTAACGGCTCGGTATTAATCGCTTAACGTCTGCGTTCTGCTATTCTGCTGCTGGAGAAACTTAACGGCACTACTGTAGTACTGTAGCTTTAGTACGTGGCAACAGTAATTGAGCCTATAGAATCGTTACCAAGCAAGACCGCTAGCGCAACTCAAATTTCTTGACTTATCCCGCTTTCTATAAATGAATAAAATAATAAATATCAAAAAGCTAAACAATCTTTTAGCATGAAGCTAGGCACCATAGTAAAATTATAGAATGCTTTGCACTAAAATGGCATCTTATAGCCTTCCCGCTACGGCAAGCTTTCCGTTAACGTTAGCAGTGTCATGTCAGCAAACTAAACTCTATATTATATATAGCAAGCAATGTTTGGTTCGCTTTGTTCGGGAGCGGCAAGAAGCAAGCGCAGCTAAAGAGCTGGCGCGAAGCAGAAATTTGAGTTAGATTATGCTAGCTAAAGCTTGGTTCCAAAAGCAGTTTAAATTGCCATAAAATAAAATAAACCATAAAATAAACCATAAAATAAACCATAAAATAAACCATAAAATAAAATAAACCATAAAATAAAATAAAGACTCATTAAATATAGTCCACAACTTCTAAACTTCTCGTTAGCTCTCGCTTGCTCTATCTGTACTTATGGCTCGACCGAAGGTGCCGTGGCACTTACGCTACAGTGTTAATTCAGGCTATCTAAACTTGCCGATGCCTATTTTTTTTGTAAGTCTAAAGCTAACGCTACTATAGCTTCATAGCCAGCCACCAATTAAATTTAAATAAAAGCCAACCAATTAGACAATTAATTATAGTGGCCTGCCTAATCATTCTTTCTTTGCTCGACTCGTCTTAGTACTATAGTCTTCGGCTGCGAAGCAGGTTAACTGGTATGAACCAACAGAATTAGAATAGAAGTTCAGCTTTAAGAAATTAAGTAGACTGGACTGACTTTGGAAGGACCGATATTTATGTTAGTGAGAGTGCGAGCTAAAGCATTACAGTTGGCTGTAAGTCGAGTCCAGTTGGCCATGGGCCAGTGGGCCTGGTCGCCGTTAGGCGACGTTCGAACTACAGTATGTCGGGAGAAAGCAAAAGATAAAGCTACAGTAAAGCTTTAGCGCAGTACTGCGTTAGCAGTTCGCGCGAAGCGCAGTACGAGCCGTTAAGCAACTCTGCAAGACATTAACTCTGAACTTGAAAGAACCAACCAAACTAAAGAGCTTCGCTTCGCCATCACTTACCAGCTCGAATAGGTTTTACTGTAGAGTATAAAAACTGTAAGGACTGGTTGGAGCGAAGAAAGCAGCAGCACTGCAGCACTGGCACTTGCCAGATCTGGCACTGGCACTGGCACTGCAGCACTGGCACTGGCACTTATTTTATTTTAAAAATATGTATATGTATATGTATATGTATATAAAGTTTACAAATAAATATCTACCAGAGAGAGTTTGAACAGTGAACTAAAAATAGAATCCGATCCGCTAACGCGGCCTCCGACTATAATCAAGAAAGTATTATAGTTAATATACTTGCACACTATAGAACCGCTCGCACTCTTTATATTTATATTTAAATTTGTGTGCTTTAGCTTTGGAACGTATTATACTTGCAAATTTCAAATAAATTAAAAGATTCAATAATTATTTCTAAATAAATAGATTAAATAAAAGATTTCAATATTAATAAGACTTAACAATTTTTTGGACTATTTTTTTTCTATAGTAGATCCAGAGACTTTTACTGCGCTGTTGGTGAGTGGTACTATTGCTTATAGAATAGAAAGCGGATGCTCCGCTCAGTCGCGCCTACAGTAAAGACTATAGTACCTAAAACCATAGTAAAATATAAGAAACAAATCAAATAGTATTATTTATCAATCCAATCAAAAAGGTATCGACAGATATGGAAACGACATTATTTTTTAAGTCCTTGTTAGCTACGTGCGACCCGTTGACCTATAAGTTAGTACTAATTAAAACTACTGTAGCGTCTGACGAGCGACTTTAGGCTACCACTACAGTAGTAGTCTGTACGGCAAGCTATAGTAAGCAACTCAGACTGGATGCTGGTGCAATTCCTGCCAGTGGTAACGTCCCACAGACTCTTAGATCTTTAGAAGGAGGTGGCCACTCTGGAAATTAGCGCAATGATCTAAGGAAGAAGACTCGGTAAGAACCGTATTGAATGAGTGTAAGCGTCGCCGCTCCGGCAATCTTTAGATCAAAGGAACGAAGGGGAGGTCCGTAGGAAGGCTGTAGCTCCTTCTACTGGCGTTCTAGCAAAAGGCACGAACAAGGACTGAGCGGCGGGAGAACGGCGACCCGTAGACTCTTTTTTCTAGACTAAAAAGCTAGACTGATTACTATAGGTGCCTGACTTTGGAAGGTACAGTAGCACTTTTACTGCTAACGCAGCCGCAGTCCAAACCAAAGAATCGTTTCAGGTAAAGAACTGTACAGTAAGAAGGTGTCGCTAGACTTAACGTTCGTGCAAGGCGCCTCCCGGCGTAAAGCTCGCTTACCCAATCTTCGCAATAATCCAGTCTGGGAACGGGGTAACTGCCTACGGACTCCATGACTGGAAGGCTAGCCAGGCTAATGTCCGTAGTATTCGGCTTAGCTTACTTAGCGAATACGAGGGCAGCAGGATTCTTCAAAAAGCGAACGCCCGTCTGTAATGGACGCCGTCCCGGACTTTTTTAATTTAATTATTAAAATGGTGGATATGCCCACTTGGAGACTTAAGATACCGGAATCTACATATGAGATGAGTAGTTTCAATTTAATTTGATACAGAACCGTACTAGGCGCGAAGCGCTTGGGCTCGACCGAAGATGCTCCTAAAGTCGCACCTACAGTAGTAAAGGCACCGTAAGTAAGGTTCCAGAGAACCGCTAAGTCGCACCTACAGTAGGCACCTACAGTAGTAAAGTCGCGCCTACAGTAAAGTGCCACGGCACAAACGGTCCGCTCCCGGCAGCCTCCTCTTTCGCCTCCTTTTGTCGGCCCTACAGTACGCTCCCGGCAGCCTCCTCTTTCGCCTCCTACTGCTTCGCAGCCTCATACGCAGCAGCAGCTGCTAACGCTATAGTAAAGTAGCAGTTCGGCCAACTGGTTCAACTGTATATATATTATATCTTTAACATGTTTTTTTCTATTTGCTTGGCTATCTATGATGCTGTTTGGGGTCAATCAAAGACATGCCTAAAGAAAGTAGAGCTGCGGTAGTGCTATAGTACACAAGTTCGAACCTAAAGCCTTTCTTTGGTTTGGACGAAGACATGTCTATGTTTTCAAACAAAATAGTTGTTCTTCATTGTTTCAGTACCCCCCAAACTAAAACTTTACAAAACTTTACAAAACTTTACAAAACTTTACAAAACAAATGAGTCTTAAATAAAACTCATCTTTAGATACTTAAACTGTACTGTAGCCCTTACAGGCCTTCGCTTTGCTTTAAAAAGCAGGTTGCGAAGCAACTCAGTTCGAACGTCCACTCTTTTCTTTAACACATTGCAATGAAGCCGAGCATTGCAGTGCCAGTGAGAGACAAAACGAGTCGGACTATCAAATAGTCTCATAAGACGCAATCTAAAGTACTATAGCTCCCACGCAATGCTGACTGGTTACTATAGCCAAAGCAGCGTTAGCAGTTTGGAACCACGTCCGCCACTGCTTAACACTGCGTTCTGCGTTTTCTTGTACTTTAGGACCTTAACGACACAAAACAATAAGCTAGCCATTCGGCCACGCTCCGTTTTCTAGAATACAGTATTGTAAAAAAAGTAGATTATCTATAAAGAATGTAAGCAGTCTACTCTTCTATTTCTTCAGAGCTACAGTAAGTCCAAAATCAATTTGTGAGACTCGCTTACTTAAAATTAAAAATTCTAGATTTAAGCTTTAAAACTTAAAATTAAAAATTCTAGATTTAAGCTTTAAAAAAGACACTCGCTTCGGAACCAAAACTTTACTTTACAAAACGCTAGATTTTACAAAACTTTACTTTAAAAAGTTTCGGTACTGAATGAAAGAAATGACTGAAGCGGTCCAACTAGACTGTACTGTAAATCACGGGGAACCACGATCCAGAGATTGTCTCTGCTACTGCAGTTTGCCGTTCTTCCCAAGCATTACTCTCTTAGACTCGCAAGCTAATAGCCGTCTTATGCTTAAGGTTGCGTTAGCATCTTGCTTCTTACGAAGCAACGGCACCGGTTCATGTTCAAGTACTATAAGGTGCCTATAGTAAGATTTGAAAAGATTTGAAAAGATTTGAAAAGATTTGAAAAGATATTACTATAGCTTAGTTCATTAGATTAGTGACTCGCAATTCAATCAATTAAAAAGAACTCACTCCGATTTCGTTTTGCTATAACGCTTTCTTTGGAACAGTATTGAATACGTTATATCATCTCATGGCCCACTGGCCGATCTTCTCTTCTATTATATTAGAAGCATTGGCTTGTTCGCACATGAAATCTTAAGAAGAGCCGTATGATGGGAAACTATCACGTACGGTTCGGAAGCCGAGTCATCGCCAGCAATGCGTGTCTTAGGTTAACTTTACCCAAATGGATACACAACTTTCAATTTTCAAAAAGAGAGGCTACGCTAGTAGTTCATGCAGAATATGTATTTCCATTATTATGCTTTTTAAAAAATCATAGTAATGCACGTTTTCGAGTATTAATTGATGTTTGTGGAGTAGATTATCCTTCTCGAAAACAAAGATTTGAAGTAGTTTATAAGTGCGACTCGTTCTCCGGAAACACGGAACCATCAGTGGGGAAGGAGCGGGGCCGACGCCCCGAACTGTTAAGTTCATACGTGCCAAGGCACGTAGCCCTGACGCTGGGCTCAAAGCGCGTAAAAGGCCTTCTGAAAGGACCCCCACATTCTTGGACTCGTAGCACACCCAAGAATGAAGCTGGGACGAATGCATACAGGTCTGACCTTGGGGAAGACTATGTTAGCAAGATTCTGATAAGCGATCCGGACTGAAGTTCGAACGAATATAGGGTAGATGAAGCAAAGTGCCGAATGTCAACCATCGCTACTACTTGGCTTGGGCTATTCTTTTTTTCCGGTGCCAGAGCACTGAACTGAACTGAATGCTACGGCGACCGTTTGAGGGTAATCTGTGGCAGTCTTTATAATCGAGCCATAGCGTCAGATAGACCCCCGGTGGAAAGGCACACCCTAAAGGAATCAACATGAACTAACGGAACGAAGTAACCTCCGAAAAGCTCCAGGTCTACCTGGTAGGCGCTACACCATATGCTTTAGGGGGAGGGATGGTCTAAAAAGCTAACGACCAGTGTACACTGACAAAGACTAGAGCTACAGTAAGCACGGTATACGCTGACGTGGATCGCGGAATTCTAGAAAAAATAGTGATAGCTATGAATATACTTAAGTCAAATACAAACACAGAGATACATCTCAAGCTGCTTGCTATAGCTTACTAAAGCTTATACTGTTCTTTGGGAGAAGTGTCGAAGCTTAAGCAGTGGCAAATCGCTATTTACAAAGCATCACAACAAGGTAACATCAAGTCTAATTTCAAGACTGCTACGGCAAGCTATAGTATTTCTTTACTTACGGCGCGACTAACGGCTGCGTTAGCAGACACGCTTCTGCCGTTTGCCAGAGCGTTAGCAGAAAACGGCTACTGTAGGTGCCTCTTTCCCTTCGGTTGCCACGGCACCTAAAGTCGGCCCTACAGTATAGCTATCCGTACGATGCAATAGCCGCACTAAACTGCTGTTCTTTGGAACAGTAATATCGAAATGTTTCGATAGTTCGAACCAGAGCAGTTCAAACGTAGGCTCGACTTTAGGCCTGACGAAGGCTGCGTTAGCAGTTGGCTGCGCAGCAGTTTTTGACAGTACTATTTTTAGTTTAGTTTAGCTTCTGTTGGCGAACGGTCGAAGCTACAGTGAACGCAGTGCTTCGGGCCTATAGTAATCAGTACGTGGATTAGGTTTTAGGCAATTAAAACATGGACCGTACTATAGTACTGTAGCTACAGTAAGTAAAGTAAGTACCGTGCCGAGGCCGTTTAGCTACAGTAATCTCGGAATGGGAACGCTTAGCCCAAGCAAGACCAGACTAAGGCCACGGCACCTTTTTAGTTCCGTAGGCGCCGTGCTGCGCACAGTACAGATTAAGCAAAGCAATTAGGAGTTTAGGTTCCAGAGAACTCAAGTCTTACAGTACAGAGCACAGTTCGAATGCTTCGCACCAAAACAAAAGCTTAAGCAATGTAGACCAAAACTACATAGAATAATTGAGATCGCGCCTAATCACCAAATACTATTGGTAGAACGCGATACATGGGAACGATGCACGGACCACTGAACAGTAAGAGCAACTCACAGACAACAACTGGTATTCCGAAGCGTTAGGTTCGCATTAGTTGGATTGGAGAGACTACCTAAATTTGTACTGTTCTTTGGTTCCAAAGAATACAGATCAGTAGCTTATGCTGCGTTAGCAGTTAGTGTACTGGCGCCGTGGCGACTGTTCAAATAAAAGAGACTTCGTCACCTGCTAAACGACTAAAGCTTTAGTACGGCATACGCTGCTAAAGCTTAAGTACAAAGGCCGTTTAGGAGCAAACTAGTTCGCCCGTACTACAGTAGTGCCGTTAAGCGTTAGCAGCAGAGCAGAAGTAAGTAGGCTCGACTGGCTGCGTTTGGGAGATTTCGATCGGAGTTTTAATATAGTAGTTATTTTAAACATCAGCTATAGTAAGCTACAGTAACTGTGATGAACGGCGATCGAGTAAAAAAGATGGAACCTGAGAGTGAACTTCGTAGGAAGCGGAACGACCCGAGTAGCCGTGTGATGGGAAACTATCACGCACGGTTCCGAAGCAGAGTTCGGGGGAGGATAGAAACGACCCCGTTCGACTCAACCTCTATTAAGTCTTCAGTATAACTCACGTATTCGAGTACAAACCAGTGTAGATGAAATAACTCCGATGAATTCTGTGGTAAGCATTTTTCCTTCTGCGGGATGGTGGGAACGAGAAGTTTGGGATATGTTTGGTGTTTATTTTACCAATCACCCGGATTTACGCCGTATTTTAACAGATTATGGTTTTGAGGGACATCCTTTACGAAAAGATTTTCCTTTAAGTGGGTATTTAGAAGTTCGTTATGATGATTCAGAGAAACGTGTAGTATCGGAACCGATTGAGATGGCTCAAGAATTTCGATATTTTGACTTTACTAGCCCCTGGATCCATCCATTGAATACTTAAGCTACTATAGCGAGTCTACGGCAAGCTATAGTAAGTCTCTAAAATAGTCTAACGACTACTTATGGTTTACTGTAGCTACAGTATCGCAGCCGTAAGTACATAGAAAGCAAGATCTTGCCACGCCTACGGGCCTCCACCTTCCAAAGTCAGGCCTGTAGCACTGCTAACGCAGCCATAAGTAATAGTCGTTCGAACTTTATAGTGTAGGCCTGACGAAGGTTCCAAAGAACAGCAATAAGTGAATCACTTCTTCTAAATTCTTACTATAGCTTGCCGTACCGACTGCTTTAGACTCGGAACCAGATAAAATTCTAATTATATTGACCGGCCGCTTTCTTTACAAAACTGTGGAACGTTCTTGCCCTACGGGCCTCCACCTTCCAAAGTCAGGCCTACAGTACAGCAGCAGAAAACAGAACGCAGTAGCGTTAGCAGAACAAAGAAAAGCAGAGCATAATACTCTTTTTTTGTTACTAACTTTTACTGGGCACGGCGCTCCACGTGGGTCATTAATTATGCTCGACATGTCATACATATTATTAATGAATGAATCAGTTGGCGTAAGAATCAACTAAGCTTTTGGCTCTGGCTCGTTCGTACTGTTACTATAGCCCTTACAGGCCTTACTTACGGTGGCCACTACTGTAGGTGCCTTGCCCTACGGGCCTCCAACCAGTCGGCCCTTTACTTACGGCGTTTGCTCCGCTAAGTCGCACCTATAGTAGCACGCAGTGATTAAACACATGTGTTTTATGAAGGCTAGCTATTCTTCATTCTGTCTGAAAAAAAGAATCTTGTTATGAACAAATTTGCCGGAGCAGAACTTTCGTATTTATTAGAACAAAGAATTACAAACTATTATACCAAGTTACAAGTAGACGAGATCGGTCGAGTGGTTTCAGTAGGAGACGGAATTGCACGTGTTTATGGGTTAAATAAGATTCAAGCTGGAGAGATGGTAGAATTTGCAAACGGTGTCAAAGGTATGGCATTGAACTTAGAGAATGAAAATGTAGGGATTGTGGTATTTGGTAGTGACACTGCCATTAAAGAAGGAGATATTGTCAAGCGCACCGGTTCTATAGTGGATGTTCCAGTAGGCCGCCAGATGTTAGGTCGTGTGGTTGATGCCTTAGGAGTACCTATAGATGGAAAGGTCCAAGAGTCAGCGACGTTAGCGCGAAGACGTGTAGAAGTGAAAGCTCCTGGTATTATCTCTCGTAAATCTGTGCATGAACCAATGCAGACTGGATTAAAGGCAGTAGATAGCTTGGTCCCCATCGGTCGTGGTCAACGTGAACTTATTATAGGAGACAGACAAACAGGAAAAACTGCCATAGCTATTGATACTATCTTGAATCAGAAACAAATCAATGCAGCTTCTCGTTCCGATAGTGAGAAATTGTATTGCGTTTATGTAGCAATTGGTCAGAAACGTTCTACGGTGGCACAATTAGTGAAAATTTTGTCTGAAGCTGGTGCTTTGGAATATTCAATTATTGTAGCGGCTACCGCATCAGATCCAGCTCCTTTACAATTTCTGGCGCCTTATTCAGGGTGTGCTATGGGAGAATATTTTCGAGACAATGGAATGCATGCACTTATCATCTATGATGACCTAAGTAAACAATCCGTAGCTTATCGTCAAATGTCATTACTTTTACGCCGCCCTCCTGGTCGTGAAGCTTTTCCTGGAGATGTCTTTTATTTACATTCTCGTTTATTGGAAAGAGCGGCTAAAATGTCAGATGACACAGGTGCAGGTAGTTTAACAGCATTGCCTGTTATTGAAACACAAGCAGGAGATGTGTCTGCCTATATTCCAACTAACGTTATTTCTATTACAGACGGACAGATATTTTTAGAAACCGAATTATTTTATCGTGGAATTCGACCTGCTATTAACGTTGGATTATCTGTAAGTCGTGTCGGTTCTGCAGCACAATTGAAAGCTATGAAGCAAGTTTGTGGTAGCTTGAAGCTAGAATTGGCGCAGTATCGTGAAGTTGCAGCTTTTGCTCAATTTGGTTCAGATTTGGATGCAGCTACTCAATATTTGTTAAACCGTGGTGCTAGACTAACTGAAGTGTTAAAACAACCACAATATAGTCCAATTCCTATTGAGAAACAAATTGTGGTGATTTACGCAGCTGTCAAAGGTTATTTAGACCAAATCCCTATCTCAAGCATTAGTCAATACGAGCAAGAATTATTAAAATCTATCGATCCAAGCATACTTTCGACTATTGAAAGAGAGAAAATTTTAAGTGAACAAATTAATAGTCACCTCGCTGAATTCTGTCAAAAATTTACGCAGACTTTCTTATCAACCCATTTAGTTTAATTAATCAGGCCTAAAGGCGAAAGAACGTGCTTTGGCACGTTCTTTTCTTCATTTGGTGGAGAGATATACTGAAATGAAAAGAGAGTCTTATCTTACTCAGGAGAAAAGGGATTCGAACCCTTAACCTTTGGTTTTGGAGACCATTGTTCTACCGTTGGAACTATTCTCCTCTCCATAACTGTAGCTAAGAAAGTAATACATATTTGTTTGTCTTTTGCCACGGCGCGTCAGTCTGGCAGCTTAGTCTAAAGCTACAGAGCTATAGTAAGACTCACTAGACTCAGTTTAGCAGAGTCAGACTAAAAGCTTAAAGATAATGTTCTAAAAACACTTTACGATAGCTAGTACTGTACTATAGCTTTAGCAGCGAACTGCTCAAACTGCTAACGTCCCACTTATAGTATTCGCTATATATGACATAAATAATAAATTCGAAGCTTTGCTTTGCTTTGCTTTGCTTTGCTTTGCTTTGCTTTGCTTTGCTTTGCTTTGCTTTGCTTTGCTTTGCTTTGCTTTGCTTTGCTTTGCTTTGCTTTGCTTTGCTTTGTAAGTGGACCCGGCAGCCACGGCGCCTTACAAAAGTATAGTAGCGCAACGCGTAAACAGTAAAAGCAGAGCTTTAGTAGCGCGTAGCGTCTCTCAGATTTAGTCGCAGTCTACAGTAAGCTACAGTATTGCCATTTTTCATTTTCGACATGAATGCCACGCATGGCACGTTCTTTGGTACTTACGGACTGACGGAAGTTGGTACTGTAGCATAAACCATAAAATAATGCTGCGCAGCAGGCTGCGCAGCAGGAGAAAAAAAGTAATTAAAGTATGGAATTCGCACCCATTTCTGTATATTTAGTAATCAGTTTATTACTTTCTTTAATCTTAGTTGGCGTGTCTTTTTTATTTGCTTCATCTTCCAATCTAGCTTATCCAGAAAAATTATCTGCTTACGAATGTGGGTTTGACCCCTTTGATGATGCTAGAAGTCGATTTGACATACGATTTTATCTTGTGTCGATTTTATTTATTATATTCGGGGCGACCGTAAGTTTCCAAGTGAGACGAAGCTAGATCATAACTAGTGTAGCTAATTACACTAGCAAAGTAGTGATTTAGATAGATGATCTGACGACCCAAATTATTCAACATAACATAAAGCAAAGCTTGTCGTTGATTCGTTGTAGTATCGAGGCAGTTGAACAGGTTATTTGTGAATGCGAGGTGAGTGGTGGCGGATCAATAAACCGAACGCTAATATCTGTAGCTGTGTTTTTATGACGTTAAAGCTGTCATTATTTAATTTAAGATTTAATACTGGAGTACAATTTAATAAAATTTAAAGTACTCTGGCTCGGGCTGAAATTGCAAAGCGAATGGCGAGCTAGACTCAGCTCCGCTTTTAGTGCTTCGCAGTTCTTCTTTATTATTTACGGGCTATTAGGTAATGCGTTTCAAAAGATAGCTGCTTTAATCGAATAAAAGCAGCGAATAGGCTGCGTAAGCAGTTTGACCACACTTCGATATGAGGTTCGATGAACACTCGAAGCACAACTGCACATGCATATCTGTTTTTTTGACTAAAACTAGATATTCCACACTTGGTAGAACCGGTGAACCTAACGCTGAGGCTACTGCTACAGAGCAGAGCACAGGCTGCGTTAGCAGCAGAGGGCTCGTAATACCAGCCTACTCAAAAGAAGCCTTGCAATGGGAAAGCGCTGAAATCAGCAGACGGAAAGGAGCCTAGATCGATGTTTGTCGCCATCGCTCCGATGATCCGTAGATAAGAAAGCTAGCGGCCAAGTGAATGGCACCATCGTAAATTCAAGTAGGCCCGAGAGGGCTTGTTAGTGACCATTGCCACGCCGCGAAGCGGACTATAGTATTTTGAAAGACTCAATTTCTTTTCTGCTTTAGCTACGCTACTGTGCTTGCTCCTAAAGTCCTTTACTACTGTAGGTGGCCACGGCACCTCCTCTTTCCCTTCGGTCAAGCCTCTCCCTTAAAACGGTCGAGCCCAGTCGTCAGTCTACCGAGTCAATAAAGTCGAGTCTAAAAACGCTTCGAGTCTACGGCAAGCTATACTCTAATCTTTTAGTTGATTCTTTGCTCTTAGCTGAGTGGAAAAGATAGAATAGAAGTTCGACTGTTGGACAGTGTCTATAGCTTGCCGTATTTTGAGTGCTTGCTTGCACTGCTTGAAAATCATCATACGTTAAGATCTTTTCTTTAATTTAAGTTAAGATCTGGCACTGGCACTGGCACTGCAGAGTGCATAACACCAAATTAAATTTGATCTTTACCGGTCCGGTTACAGTCTAAGTTGGTCGAGACGTTCCGAATTACGTTCCAAAAATTCCGTATTATATTATTTATTATTAGCATTATTTCGCGGCCTAGCTAAATCGAACTGGAGCCACAGTATGCTTAAGCTACTTGCCACGGCGCCTGCTAACGCTATAGTGCTTCGCTACTGTAGCTAGCCACAGTAGTGTTCTTTATATTTTTTTTTCTTTGGAACCATTTAATATAATAGACTTTTTTATAATTAATTTCTTTTCTTTATAACTATGGCATGGCGGTTTTAGTACCAATGTCGTATATTTTCATTATGATTGACGCCTTGCTTCGCAATGCTTATTTCTTTAATCATAATGATATTTATAAGCTTTATTTAGTTTATATGAACCGGTTTAAAATAATAATAATAGTAGTGTTTCTGGTCACACAGATAACTTGAGTTGGAGAGCCGTGTGATGGGCGACTATCTAGCACGGTTCGGAGAGGACTTCAGTACAAGAAGTCGAGACCAGCTACAGTAGCATTAGATCAATCAAAGAATCAATTGATCGCGTTAGTGATGCGCTAGCGGATTAGATGATACCGAGAATTTATTCTGGTCCATTCAAGTACAGTTTTTACTCTATATTTAGAAGTTACCTTTCTTTTTCCTTGGGCAGTTTCTTTAAATAAAATTGGACTTTTTGGTTTTTGGTCTATGATGGTTTTTTTATTAATATTAACCATCGGATTTATATATGAATGGAAAAAAGGAGCTTTAGACTGGGAATAAGAGAACTTGTATTAAATTAATTGTATTGTTAGGCCGAAGCTATAGTAGTTAAATAATCGGTTCGAAAAAGAAATAGTACTATAGGTGCGTAAGCACTCAAGCGGTTTCGGTTCTTTAATAAAAGTTGCATTTCATCGCTCAACTATGATCAGAGCAACCAAAGAACAATGGAGCGGTTAGGTAGCCGTCCGAATCGTATTTTACGTGCTTTAAGCTTTGTTTAGACTCTTAGCACAAGAAGTTAAGGTCCCGTGTCATGGTCTTTGTTTATAATATGCTTGCTATACTCGATTCTTTCGCTCCTGCTTCGCAGCCTTCGGTCAAGCCTTCGGTCGAGCCGCTAACGCGGCCTATAGTCTCGGAGCGCTATAGGCTTAGCGCAGCTGCGTTAGCAGTTCTGATTCTTTGTCTTTGGACTGCTACTGTGGCTAGCGAAGCTAAATAGCGCAGCCATAAGAATACTGTAGGTGCCTTAGTAGTAGTTGTTTTGGTGGAAGTAGGCCCGTAGGGCCTACGTTGCTTTGTGCCGTCGTCTCCGCTCTCTCTCTACTGCTTCGGATAGATTGCTTTAGTCGCCCACTGAACACAGTAAGACTACTGTAGCCAAAGTACAGTATTCCGCTCCGCTTCTCTGGAACCTATAGTGCTTCGCTCTGAGTCTAGTTTTAGCTATAGTAAGACTTACTGTACTGCTAACGCAGCCATAAGTAGAAAGAAAGCAGTTCAGAGCTTTGGGTAATTAGCTCAGCGGTAGAGTACCTCGTTTACACCGAGAGAGTCAGCGGTTCGAATCCGTTATTACCCAGTCCCGGCAGTATAAGCTGTTTAGGTTTAGGCACTATAAAGAAAGGCGCAAGTTTACTCATATTATGTTATAGCCATGTTATGTTATAGCCATGTTATGTTATAGCCATGTTCTAGCTTATAGCCATGTTCTAGCCATGTTATGCTATTTTTTTCGCTTCTAATTCGCTACTTAACTTACAAACAAAAATATGTTATATTAAAACAAAATTTGTCTAGGCTAGACGCTATCTTATATTTATATAATTATTTTAAAGTTCGCTTAGTTAAGTCTCGAGTGACGACTGAAAGCTATAGCACAGAAAGATATTCTTGGATGGTGGGTGACAGTTTTAGAGTAGATAAACCCAAACAAATCTACTAAGCTTGAGCTCCGCTTGCTTTGCTACGCTTTAATCTTTGCTACAGAACAGTCTAGAAGCGCTTAAGAATTTGAGACAAGAAGCGAATTCTCTAGTATCTCTGTAAATAAAAATAGCTATAGTCTAAAATCCAACAGAATGCTTTCTATTCTTTCCCAACTTAACTAATACCAGTAAAGAAAAGATTTTGAAGAAGATTTGATTTTGAATTGGTCTATTCTATTTTTCTATTTATACTGTAGCGGACTGTAGCTAAGATAATATGGATTATGATCATACTCGCTTCGCGCCTAACTGTGAGCGTACTAAAGCTATAGTACATTAGCATTACATAATGAATGAATGAATGAATGAATGAATGAATGACTGAATGAAATGCACACATCATGAAATTAGCTCTGCTAACGCTACAGTACGTATCACTCTACTACAGTTGTTAACTTGCATAGCAAAAGACAGACAGGGGGAAGTAGCTTAGTTGGTTAAAGCGCCAGCCTGTCACGCTGGAGATCACGGGTTCAAGTCCCGCCTTTCTCGAGCTAAGACTTCTTTGGAACCGATAGTACAGAGTCATCTTCTAGAATGAGAAATAAAATCGCGATGCGATACGAGTGGTTCCGAAGAATCGAATTTCTACTAATTTATTGCCATTGCCAGTTACTGAATATTTATTTTATTCTAGAACCCGTTCTATGGAACCTTCGGTCCTATAGTAAGCTCTCTTCTCTATTCTATAAATGGCACCTACAGTACTGCTAAATCTAATACTATAGGCTTGACCGTTTAGAGAAGACTTTAAGTTAGCAGCAGTAGCAGTTCGAACGAATTGTTCCGAACTCGAGTTGAAGTCGAGAGAAAAGAACCAGCTAGCGCAGCCATAAGTACGAGCGCTAGTCAAACAGAAGATAGCGTTTAATATCGAGCACTGTTCATTTTTTTATCTATAAAGATAAAGTACTATAGCTCTAAATTAAACTGCTTCGCAGCCTATACTGCTTCGTCCGCTAACGCGGCCTAAATTCCCAAGGCTTAACGTAGCTACTATAGCTTCCGCGCCGTTAACGTAGCAGCCCTTCCCAAGGCTTAACGTAGCAGTACTGTAGGCGCGAAGCAGAGGCTTGACCGAAGGGAAAGAGGCACCGTAAGTAAAGGGAAAGGGAAAGAAAGTTCAGTCTCGACCGATTTAAGTTCAAATGGCTGTTGTTAAACTTTCTTAACCGCTATACCTAAATAAATATAAACACTATTACTGTAGCTAATGAAAAGTAATGCAAAGTGAACGCGATCTACCATAAATGGTTAGTGCTGATACTATAGGCGCCGTGGCAACCTATATATATAGTTCCTATTTAGTTTTAGTTTAGAACCAATGGAGGTATGGCTGAGAGGTTGAAGGCATTGGTTTGCTAAATCAGTGTGACAAGCAGCCACAAAGTATAATAGGGTGAGATACCCTAGGGCACAACCACTGCCCTATCCTATCACGACGTAAATAGCGAAGCTCGTGAGACAATGTAATGCAGCTTTAAATTCCGCAACAAGCCGCCATTGCAAGGATAAGAGCGCGCTTCGCGCCGTCCTTTCAACAAATGAATAGTACATACGAATTAACAATAAGGCCTCGTCACAAACACTCTAAAGCGGACCGGGAATTTAGATAAGTTGGTTTATTTAATAAATAACCAATTGCGAGATGGAAGATACTGCTGATTTTAGTTTCTTCGTGGTTCAAAAATCTTGCCGGGGTTTAGTTAAGTTCATCATGTGGAAAGAAAAGGTATACTCTGTGGAACTTGGGCGTCATAAATGAATCTTTATTTTTAATAAAGAGGTTAGAGAGAGCTTAATAAGTAATCCATTCAACCGTAAGTAAGCAGGCCGCGTTAGCATGTCTATGCTTCTTAACTTAAAAAGATTGCTGACTAGAGCGTGGGTAACTTGTAAATTATCTAACCAAGTATAGAAGCAAAGAAAGCACAAAAGCACTGGACTGCTAAACGTAAGAAGGCACTAACTTATACTGCTTTACGTCTAATCTAATTTCTTGCTTGAATAGATATACAGGTTGCTTGAGCCGTATGCAAGGAAACTTGCTAGTACGGTTCTTAGGGGGGGAAGCCTTTTAAGGTGTGCCTATCCCAATACATACAATACATTTGTATCATGGGTTCGAATCCCATTTCCTCCGTTACTTCTTATTTAATTTTCTTAAATTACTACTTCTTTCTTTTTTGTAGCTGTTTATTAACAGTTATATAAGTAAGCGCTTTGCTTAATGATTGATATGCATGCGTTAGTCTTTCTGCTGATGATCCGTAGATAAGCATGAGCAGTCTAACGAATGCTTTTCTTTGCTTGTCGCTAGACTACTATAGCTACAGTCTGCTTTACTGCTCTCCGAGCTAAAGCAGCGTTAGCAGACGCTTGACCGAAGGCGCGCAGCGAATGACGACGACTTCACTTCTTATCTTATAACAAACACATTTGATTTGTAACAAATTTGTATCTTTGTGTTTGTGTTTGTTTAGAGTAGCAATTTAAGAAAGCTACAGTAAGAGTTCTATTGATTGCGATTGCTTAAATTTTTCTTCATTCTGGCGGTTAAAGTAAAATTAATTATGAATTAAGCATTGCTAAGACCGAAAGAATTTATGCATTTTATCTAAAGAAAAGATACCGGTGACCGATTCGGACAGCGAAACCATAGTCAACAAAATTGAACTGCATTCATTGCTTATTCGCTCCGTTTAGAGTTGACTCTAACTCATGTCATGTTTACTTCGATCTTGTGAATGAGAGACTTACCTATTTGGTTTGGACAAAATCTTTAGATAGAAGATATTTTTATGGCTAAAGGCTTGACCGAAGGTTCCATAGAATTGGGAAGGCTTCTTCTTTAGTTCTTAATATCTGTAGCAATAGAAATTATGATTGCTTTTATCTAAAGAAAAACCTAGAACCAGTCCAGATCGGGCCCAATCGAATTGGCCAGACAGTATCAATTCTGATGAGTATGAAGTAAGGCGCATTTAGAAATCATTTTTTTTATGTCTCTTTTTCTTTAATCTTATGATCTATCTTATCTATGCATGGCTATGGTTTGACCATTTAGATTACACGGCACGGGGATTAAAAAAGGTACTGGTCTAGGTCACCCACTCCATAACATAAATAAGAATAAGAAAAACTTTAAATTAAGAATCTTTAGATGCTTTGCATTACTATAGCATACTGTAGCTTTGAACCAAAAAATTTGTTATTTATGGCTCCGGTCCGGCTGCTAACGCAGCCTGCCTATATTAATAAATACGGTTATAATATAATTGGTTAGACTCAAGCAATTTATGTCGGACAGTCTCGAGTGATTGATAGGCAGCGAGTCTCTCATCTAAAGTAAAGAGCTTTATATGCTATTATAATAGGCGCGAAGCGTATTATTAAATAATAATGAATGTGAGGGGGGCGTAGTTCAATTGGTAGAGCACATGCTTTGCACGCATGAAGTTATCGGTTCAAGCCCGTTCGCCTCCAGAGCAGTAGAAGCTGTAGCTGCTACGTTAAGCCGAAGACTTTAGGGCCGACTGGTTGGAGGCCGCTTTTGCGGCAGAGAATTTTTGACTAGAGACTTACTGTAGCTCCAGTATAGGCCCGGGCCCATGTAGCTCAGATGGTAGAGCATTCCCTTGGTAAGGGAAAGGTCTCCGGTTCAAGTCCGGTCGTAGGCTGCATAAATAAACAAGAGTTAGGCGTCTTTATTTAAATCTTTAAGTTAAGTACCATATATTCTTTTTTTATTTATTTTGTCTAATGCTTCGCGATTTTCAAGAATGAAAGAACGACAAGAAGACTGCTGTTCGAACAGTAGCGGAAAGGGTTAACGGAAAGCAGAAAGCGCAGAAAGCAAAGCGCAGAAAGCAAAGCGCAGAAAGCAAAGCGCGAAGAAATCCGCTAACGCGGCCTACTCGACAGCAGTCTTACTTAATATGTATCTAAGTCCATTTCATTTGTTTAGACCGCTTTTGCTTTAGCTATGTGACTGCACTGAGTACTGTAGCTACTGTAGCATTTACTATAGCATTAAATAATGGTTCTTTCTTTTGCTCATTACGAACACAGCGTTAGCTGTCTGAAGCTTTAGTATTTTAAAAAGTAAGCTAAACGGTTGCGAAGCAATAGCTTTCATTGAGTGCTTGTAGCCGATAGCAGTACAAAGCGGTCCAGTTAAGATAAGCAAAGAACTCGACTTTAGTAACTCAATGAACGGACCGAAGCGAGCCGAAATTTTATGAATACAATAATATAATGCAACAACTACAAGGCTGTTCTTGTCTTGTTTAATTTATTCTATAGGCTTGCTTTCTTTGCACTCAATATTATTTCTCTTCGATTTAGGCTGCTTTGTTTTGGTTTAGGCGCCGATAGCAGCTACTAGCAGATAAACTCTTTATAAATTTAAATAAATTAACAGCTTAAGGCCCGGACTGCTAACGCAGCCGTTTATGGCTATGGATATGGTTTCATGGGTATTAAAATGGTAAAATATTAAAATGGGTATGGAAAGGCAAAGCAACTCTTTTTGGTTGCGGTGCTCTTCTCTAGCTATATTATTAGCTAAAGCAAAGAATGGCAAGTTTAGCTAGCTGGTCGAGTAAACAGAGACTTCTAAATAGAAATAGACTTTTTCTTCTCTTACTAAGCAACTTATAGAGCTAAAGTATTTGAACGACTGCTGTAGCTGAACACTGGCGCTAGTGACGCCGGGCCTATAAAAAAAATGTATGATATATATGGCTAAAACAAAACAAATCAAGAATTTTACTTTAAATTTTGGACCGCAACATCCAGCAGCTCATGGTGTTTTACGTTTAGTGTTGGAAATGAATGGGGAAGTTGTAGAACGTGCGGAGCCCCATATTGGATTGCTACATAGAGGTACAGAAAAATTAATTGAGTATAAAACCTATCTTCAAGCTCTGCCTTATTTTGATCGCTTAGATTATGTCTCTATGATGGCGCAAGAACATGCTTTTTCTTTAGGTGCGACAAGAAAGAAGTTAACAGCTTGTGGCTGGAAAGGTCAATGTGGTGTGAAACACAGAGCATGACCCTTTGCTCTACCCTGCCTAAGCACGCGAAAGCGCCACGGAAAGAACCCAACCGTGGCGCAGTTTAGATAACTATAGCTATAGGATCCAGAGACTCTCGCTGTCGGCATAACATAGAATTACTATTTTTACTGTAGGCGCGACTTTACTGTAGGTGCCTACTGCTGCTTCGCAGCCTCTTTGCCTCCTAAAGTCGGCCCTCTCCCTTACTGTAGTCCCTCCTAAAGTCGGGCCTTTCCCTTCGGTCAAGCCTCTCCCAAAGGTCGAGCCTCGACTCCGTGTGAAGCCTTAGGAACAAGGTAATGATGCCGCTGGGGGCTAGTGCTTGGGTAAGACGCACACGAACAACGTAAGTAAATGAACAAGGCCTCTTTTCCGGTAACTGCCGGGCCAGCCTAAAAGCTGGTATGCCAAAGGAGCAGTCTTCCCTAAGGTTTGACTGGTAAGGGTCCGATTGCAGGGGGTAGAGTTCAGTTCGTCTGACGTCAAACAAAATTGTGAACTGTCCGGAACTTGGTAAGCCCGTATAGCTCTTGTATTATATTAAAAGAAGAGGCATCGCTGTGAAGAGATGTAACGCTGTGCGGGTAAAAGAGATGTTCAAAAAGCGAATGCTCTCGTGTAATGCGAGAGATAGGCCGCGTTAGCGGCTAAGCCGAAAGGCTGCTGACTTGACAATAGTGCGTGCTATAAGAAGCACCGAAGCATTGAGCCGTATGACGGGAAACTGTCACGTACGGTTCTCAGGGGGGGAAAGCTGGAGACGGCCTACCTATCCCAATCTGTAGAAAAATTGTGTAATTGTGAAGTACCCTTACGAGCTCAATACATACGAGTTTTATTTTGTGAGATTACCAGAATATTAAACCATTTACTTGCCTTAACTACCCATGCTATGGATGTAGGGGCATTAACTCCTTTTCTTTGGGCCTTTGAAGAACGAGAAAAACTCTTAGAGTTCTATGAAAGAGTTTCTGGAGCAAGAATGCATGCTAATTATATAAGACCTGGAGGGGTTGCTCAAGATATGCCTTTAGGTTTAAGTGAAGACATCTTTCGTTTTGCTGAACAATTTGCTTCTCGGATTGATGAACTAGAAGAGATGTTAACTAATAATCGTATTTGGAAACAACGATTAGTGGATATTGGAGTTGTAACAGCACAACAAGCTTGTGACTGGGGCTTTAGTGGAGTCATGCTTCGAGGTTCCGGTATTCGTTGGGATTTGCGAAAAGCTGCACCTTATGATGTGTATGACAAATTAGAATTTGATATACCTGTTGGAACAAGAGGAGATTGCTATGATCGTGTGCGGGGAGAGAGCCTCGCCATTACGCTAACGTCGAGAAGACGCCGTACCGGATCCATGGGTACTAATTCCGACTCGGACCACCTAAGCTGTCGCGCTGGGGGGTTGAAGCTCGAGTCCGGAAAACTTACTGCGAGTATGCCTACGTTAAGGAATCACTTAATGGTCCGCCCGAATGTAGCCAGGACCTTTGACCCTATAAGGTCAAGGGTGGATAGCCGGTCCTTCTACAGCACGAGTACCTTTATGACGATGGGGGGAAAGGGAGATCCCGGAAAAGGACAAGAAAACGGCCGCCCCGCGGAGAAAGTCTCCGATAGACCAGTGAAGGCTGAAAACAGGCGAATAAAAGATTCGCGAAACGTAATGGGAGGAACCTCCACAAGCTCGGGATACCCGGAAGGATTCCTTGAGCAGCGACGCGTCGAAAACCATTTACCCAACGGAAACCAGGACCTTGCGCCTAACGGGCAAGCTCAATCAGACACACCGTCGGAAAAAGTAATGGAAAATGACGCTACCTTTATTAGTTCTGAAACAGCCCCAGACGCTGCAAAGGTCGGTGAGCAACTCAGAACAAGAGTACTGAATAGTTACAAGGACAAAAGATACAGAAAACTCATAGATATAATAGCCGACCCAACCACACTCCTAGCGGCGTACGCCCGCATAAAATCTAAACCTGGTAATATGAGCCCCGGAGGCGACCCCGAAGGAGAAACCCTGGAAAGCATCCCAAAAGATTGGTTCGCACAAACGGCCGAAGCACTAAAAAATGGGACCTACACCGTAAAAGCCGCCAGAAGGGTAATGATACCTAAACCAGGTAAGACCAATCTGAGACCACTCACAGTGGCGAGCCCTAGGGACAAAATCGTTCAAGAGGCAGTAAGAATGGTGTTAGAAACGATATACGAACCACAATTTATACCGAACTCCCATGGTTTCAGACCAAGCAGAGGATGTCACACAGCAATGAAAGACATCCGAAAGTGGACGGGGGTCGAGTGGTTCATCGAATTCGACATAGAAAAGTGCTATGACACCATATCCCGCAAAAGACTCATGAACATCCTGGCCACACAAATCGAGGACCGCGGACTGTTCGGACTGCTTAACAAAATGTTCAACGCAAAAATAGTCAACGTGGAACTCGGAGGACCGAAAGGACACGAAGGACTTCCTCAAGGAAGCGTGCTATCACCCCTTCTATGCAACATCTACCTACACGAACTGGACAAATTCATCCTAGCGTACACTAAGGAAGCCAACGTTGGAACGGGGAGAACCGAAAACCCGAAATGGAAAAGCGCAAGGGACAAAATCAAACGTGCTGCGAAAACCTTTCAGGAAAGAATCCACGGAATGAACCGCCTACGCCGCTCCCAACTACGAGGCACCCTAAGAAAAGACCCGAACTACCAAAGACTGTGGTACATCCGATACGCCGATGACTTCCTATTCGGCTTTGTAGGAGATAAAGCCAAAGCCACCCAAATAGGAAAAGACGTAGCACGCTTCTTGAAACAGCAACTGGAGCTAGAAGTCAACCAGGATAAGTCGGGAATCAAACACGCTCAACACGAGGGGGTTAAATTCCTAGGATTCAGCATCCAATGCAAGGACGTAGAACTGTACTCTTTACGAAACGGGAAACACTTAGAAGCAGCAGTGCGAGCAGCGAAAAGACTCAAAGGAAACGAAACCGTTCGACAAGCTCGAATCCTAAAATTCTACGAAACAGCCGCCAAGAAAGCCATAGCTAAAACCCTACAAAAAGCACACAAAGAAAAGGGCAACGAAGGCACCTACAGTGTGTTTAACCGCGTAACAGAAGAACTTCGCGAAACCCTCAAAGGAGAACCGCACTACGACCTACACCGAGCCTCTAGCCCCAAAGAGATCCTATTAAACCCTTTGGTGAAAAAAGTCCTCCCACCAGAAGTAGTAACGGCAGCCCAACAACTAGACGACGGCCTCAAAGACTATTGCCAAAAGGTTAGCCGAGCGAAAGCAGAGGCCAAGACCACCGGTTCAACCGACAAGATTATAGGCAACCCTTCGGCGGGTAAAGTACAGATGACCAAAGTTAGAACTACCCTACCACCCCAAATCTATGCACCGATCCAAAAAGTAAAAGACAAATTGGAAAGAGAAGGGTACCTGCACAAAGGGAAACCTACACACAACCGCCGCCTGCTGGGAAGCAGAGACGACGAAATCGTCAAGTTGTACGGCGGAATAGCCCGAGGTCTCCTGAACTACTACAAGTGTGCGAACAACCTAACGGGAATCCGGAAAATCGTGGACTACCACCTGAGATACTCCTGTCTCATGACCTTAGCGGGCAAACACAAGACCTCGCTAAACAAAACCATCAGCAAGTACGGAAAGAACCTCGAAATCTTGATACTAAACCACAAGGGTACCTTCCAGAAAAAGATATACTTCCCGACTATGGAAGAGGTGCGAACTTTCGCAAGAGGGTTTGGCACGGCACCAAACGGATCCCCAAATTTCTGGGAGATAGTAGAGAGAGTCTACCTACGAGCATCTCGACAAATGGACAGGTGGGAATGCGCGAAAGAGGGATGCGAAAATAAGGACATAGAGATGCACCATGTGAGATCCCTAGTCCGTAAACCAAATGATAAGGGGAGTTTCTCCGTGAGGTCATCCGACGGAAAGAGAATCTCAGGTTGGAAAGCAATACAAATATCTCTGAACAGGAAACAAATCGCGCTCTGTAAAAAGCACCACGCAGAACTACATTCTGGCAAACTAAACCTGGCCGAAATATCGAAAGAGCGAATAACGAGATGGCTAAGCCATCCGGAAGAAGTCCAACTGTAAAACTATTCTCTCTGAATAAAAGGGGAGCCGTATGCGACGAAAGCCGCACGTATGGTTCTGTGAGAGGCGGAGCGAAGATAAAAGGTCGAATCCAGCCTACTCTCGTATTGTATTCGTGTTGAAGAAATGCGACAAAGTATTCGAATCATTATACAATGTCTCAATGCTATGCCAGGGGGCTTAATCAAAGCAGATGATCGTACCTATAGTACTCCATCACGATCTCAAATGAAACAATCTATGGAATCTTTAAGTGCGACTCGTTTCTGTGAAAAGGCGCCTATGCCGATCACAAACACCCTCACCCGGAGTGGGGTGAACTAATTAACCATGTGGGGGAAGAACCCACTCCCTTGGATCAGGGTGACAGCATCTCCCGCGAGCGCTGCTCTGGCAAAGCAAGGTTCGAAGCCGGGAGAAAAGGGTACTAGAGGTGCCACGTATCCCGAGCAATGGATGCTGGGAGCAACACATGTGAACTGGACGTCTGAAGCATCGTAACCCATAAGGCGCGCAGCGATGTTTCCTGCTTTGAAATCAATCTCAAAGCGTCTGGAACATCGGACAATGGAGCGAGGACTGAGCTATTTAAGGGGCCAGTCGATCCCAACTACGCTCTCGGTGTAAAGTCTAGGCTCCCAACTCCTAATATGGTTCTTTGGAACGAGGAAACCCCTATCATCTCACCCTCTGTCAACTCAAAAGGAGAGAGAGCGGAGCAGACGCCAGTCGCATGATGGCTAGGGAGTAAGATTGAATAAAAAGCAAAGGCCCAACCTGATAGTTGGGATAGGCTGACGTATTCGCGCCGCTTTATATATAATAGAACAAAAGAAAAATATATTTGCATATGCTTGAAATTAGTCAAAAAACTAGATGAAACCCAAATGGTCCCAACTAAATTGGAGGCTGCGAAGCAGAGGCTTGACCGAAGGTGCCGTGGCAAAAGGGAAAGACAAATATATGAGCAGACGCTAGAAAAGAAGGACGTGCATCGATCCGCTAACGCGGCCTAACAAACCTCTTGACTGATTGCAGTGCGGCGAGTGACTCAAGACAATAAAGGCGCCGTGGCAACGGCCGGCGTGGATGGAGTGAAAAGCCTTCCAAAGTATCCGATGGAGCAAAAAGCCTGAAAATGGTAAATCAGACCGGATTAGAAGAGTGTGCCCCTAATAGCAAAGAACTCCGTTAGGCATTCCAACAATGCGAGACAGAGCTAAGCCTTCCAAAGTCCTCCTGGCAATGGAACCGGAATGGGAAGCCTCGAGCCGAACAGCTATGGATTTCGCCCCGGGCGATCTTGATGCGATAGAAGCAATACACTTGTCAATCAATAAGAAACCTACTGTAGGTGCCTCGACGGAGATATTAGGTGCGAAGCATTCGATCGTATCAACCACGAAAAACTTCTAAAAAAGATCCTTCCCAATGATGGACCGCCAATTACGCGCTTGGCTGAAAGCTAGTTCTCTGGAACCTATAGTAGAACAAAGAACTGTTCCCCACAGAAGTTGCTTCGCAACCCCGCTCCAACCAGTCGCGGCCTCTACTGTCTAATATAGCCAAGATATGCTGATGGATTGGATCTGATCCCAGCAGGCCTGACTTTGGAAGGCAGAAGAAGGCCCGCAGAAGCTGCTAACGCAGCCTGGTCAGATATGCTGACGACTTCGTAGTACTCCGGAACGGCGCGAAGCAAGAACTGCTGCGCAGCCTGAGCTCTTGGCTAACTGCTTCGCAGCCTGGTCTGCTACGCAGCCAACCAGTCGCGGCCTCTATAAAACTGTATACACACGACTGAAAGGGCCACGGCGCCTTTTCTGGTCCGTCAATATCCAGTCCCACGCCAAGGGGAAGGCAAAAGACAATCTGGGTACCGAATACTGTGGTCATCAAGACAACATCACCCGAGTCCTTAAGGAAATCCGAAAGAACCTCACAAGACGTGAAAGCCCTGCCCTAATGGAAAGGCTACAGCCGATAATAACCGGATGGAGTAACTACTTCCGCTCTGTGGCTAGCAAAGAAACATTCTAATAAGGCTCTAATAATCTCATGAACTGGGCGAGGAGAAACCGCGACGAACCCGAGCGTGGATCCGAGACAAATACCTCTAGACCCAGAAAAAGATTCGGATACGTTCTTGATGACGATAGACTGGTTGGTCCACTTTGCAGAAACCAGTACGACACTCTAAAGTCATTTCCCGAACTACGACGGCAACTGGGTATACTGGGCAGTGAGGTTCCAGAGAGGAAGTAGAGAAACGCGCTCCTTTAGTTCATAAACAGGTTGCGAAGCAACTATATTTCACTCCAAACGATCAGATAGAAGTCCACCACATGAAGCCGAAATCAGAAGCTATAGTAATCGATACGTAAACTTGCAAGCTGCTTCGCAGCCTTCATTGTCACGATCAAGCGCACGGGCGGATAATAAACCGTCACGGCCATATGACTTCGAATTCTAGCGCAGGTCGAGGAGCTGTATGACGAGTAATTGTCACGTACAGTTCTGAACTAGCGGCGGGACGGGAGACCTCCTGCCGACTATAATTCCATCATTTCAAATTATATACTGAAGGTGTCAGCCCGTTGGCCTCTTCAACTTATACAGCAGTAGAAGCGCCTAAAGGAGAGTTTGGTGTCTTTTTAGTCAGTAATGGAACAAATCGTCCTTATCGCTGCAAAATAAGAGCACCGGGATTTGCTCATTTACAAGGACTTGACTTTATGTCTAAACATCATATGTTGGCTGATGTAGTTACAATTATAGGCACTCAAGATATCGTGTTTGGAGAGGTTGATAGATAACAAATGCTCCCGCTCCTAAAGCTACAGTATTTATCTTATTTAAAAGCTTATGCTTTTTTGGTCCATTTTCTGTTCCGAATTTAGATGCTTTGGCACCAGACTCTTCATTTTAATGAAGTTTAGCAGCTCCTAAACTCGTCTAGACAGGGTAGCTAGCATTTTCTGAATAGAATCGTTGCGCCGAAGGCGCAAGCCGCTACCAATGAGAACCAGAATCTTAGTTCTTGCGAAGTAATTAAATGAAATAGAAAGAATGAAAGTTAAAATTTCGATAGTATTAAAATCCTTTGAAGCACCACCACCAACACCAAATGGGAAAGAAAAAATGCGCCACGGCGCCTATAGTCTCGGGAGCGTGGGAGGTTCTACTACCCCAACAGATTATAAGCTGAGCGATGATAAAAACATTGAAGCAAAATTCACAGAAAGATCAAGTTTACTTTCGATTCGTTTACCTTTAAAACAGTCATTATACACAGTTTTACGATCACCTCATATCGATAAAAAGTCTAGGGAACAATTTGAAATGAAAATACATAAACAATTAATTAGAATAAGCACCGAAACTAAGCAATTAGGCTTTCTCTGGAACCACTTAAAATTTCATGAGATGTCTGGAGTTCAAATGAAAGTAATTTTTCATTATAAAACGCGTTTAATTTAGTCAATTCTTGCTTGATAATAATCTATTCGGCTATTTCATTGCGAAGCAACAAATGCTACTTCCGTTCTTTGCTTCCAAAACAAAAGTATTTACACGTTCGCTTCGTTCTATCGCTATAGCACTTTCTTTAGCTTAGACTGGCAATTAAAGCAGCTCTTGTCGGATTGTGGCATGCTTAATTTAAAAGAAGTTAATGAACAAAATAATGTTAATGAAAAAAAAACAAGCCTATGAATAAAATATGTTGGAAAGGAAAAGCCTTTAAACAATTAAGTTTTGGTAAAACTAAGAGTGCTGGCCGAAACTCTTATGGCTGTATTACTATATTCCATCGGGGGGGTGGTTCAAAAAGGTTACAGCGAAGAATTGACTTTCAAAGAAACACTCTATCGACAGGAGTTGTTGAAAGAATAGAATACGATCCTAATCGTTCTTCTCGAATAGCTTTAATACGTTGGTCAAGCCTTGAATTGAAAGAATCTGCGTCTGACGACGCCTTCGGAACCAATAGCACTTTTGGGCACGTTAGCCGGCCTTTGTTTGAGCAAAAGACGGCCGCTCCTGAAGTCGCGGCCTATAGTCCGCTTCGCGGCGTGGCAGCAGCAGTTAGGCGCGAAGCGCTTGGGAAGGTTCCAATGCATTCTTCTTTTACAAATCAAGTACAGGCTCGACCTTTGGTTCCAAAGAATAGCTTTGAACTTTGTTCCAGCGAAGCAAAACCGTTAGGTACTGGCGGCGATCTAAAACAAGAAAAGTTTTTCTGTATACTTAAGAAAGGCTTTAGGAGCCGTGCCTATTTTAGTTATATTCTAGCCTGTGATCAATTAAAGTCGGGTGATGAAGTAATGAACTTGCATTTGGATTCAGCCAGTGGCGTGCTTTGGCGCGTCATGGCGAAGCCATTTAGTCATGGCGCCGTGGCAAACATGTCTTTGTCCATCGCGAAAGGTGCGCAGCACGCAACAACAGCTAAGCAAGACGCCCCAGTGGCTAAAATACAAACAGAAAATCTGAAGTTGTTGGTGCCAAAGCAACGACTATACCAAAAAATAGGGACTAACAGTACTCTGCTAAACGCAGCCTTAGGAAGTCTCATACATAATATTGAATCATATCCGGGTCAAGGAGGTAAATTAGTTCGGGCAGCTGGAACTAAAGCTCAACTTGTTCAAAAGTTTGAAAATAGGTGCCGTGGCATTGTACGACTTCCTTCAGGACGCCAGTATTTGCTCGATTTGCAATGTCGAGCTACTATTGGTGTAGTCTCAAATACATCTCACAGTACACGGAAATTAACAAAGGCTGGCCAAAGTCGATGGTTAGGTAAACGACCTGTTGTGCGTGGTGTAGCGATGAACCCAATAGATCATCCGCATGGTGGTGGGGCGGGCCGCACTAAGGGAGGAAGACCTTCTGTATCGCCTTGGGGGAAACCGACCAAAGGCGCCAAAAAAAAGGCTCTGGCTCCTTAAGCAGTGGCTTTGGAGTAAACGCTACAGTAGGCTACAGTCAAGCTTTTAAGATAAGAAAAGAAGTACTAACCCAAATTCTCTTAGCAAGCGTGCTTCGCTAGCAATATTAAGTTCGAGTCGCTAGACGTAGCAAAGTGAGTCATTGTCCGCTAAGTCGCGCCTAAAGTCGAGCCTATAGTATCACTCACTCACTCTAATAGTAATTGATGTACTACTGTAGAAAGAATGCCTATCTACTGTGGCTACAGTCTAGAAGTAAGTGTTAACACAAACTTTGGTAAAAAAAAGAAGACAAAGAAAGACTATGACTCGTGCTGTATGGAAGGGCCCTTTTGTTGATCCTAGCTTACTTAGATCAACACAGATTAAACGAAAGGTTTGGTCACGGAGATCTTGTATCTTGCCTCAATTTGTAGGTTGTTTTACACAAATATATAATGGCACGAAGTGGATCGGTTTAAAGATAAGATCAGAAATGGTAGGTCATAAATTTGGTGAATTTGCCTCTACACGTGCCCGAAAGCAAGCGATGGAGCCATTGCGAAGCAAGCGAGCCGAAAGGCACGGTTCCAAAGAAAAGGAGCCGAAGGCCTAGGTTCTTTTTTATGTGACCTATAGTAAACGACGAATAGAAGGCCGCAATAAATGATACTATTGGTTTGAAAAAAAAGATAAACAAACTATGGCACAAAAAGTGAATCCTATCGCAGTTAGATTGAGATTCAACCGAAGTTCAGATTCCAGTTGGTTCAGTGATTATTATTATTCTACACTTCTTTACCAAGATCTCAATTTTAGAGATTACCTAAGCTCAATAAGACAGCCTAATGCAAACAAATTAGGTTTTCGGCCTGGTAAATGCGTTATTCATCATTTTCCTAAGAGAAGTCTTATTCATTTATTTTGCCTTGGAACTAAATCTCAACCACTAACGTGGCCTAAACTAGAAGTGCGGAGCGCTGCTTGGACTAAGCGAAAAAATCGACAACTTCTTGCTACAGTCCCAAAAAGAAAAATGTTGCTCCTCCCTCCTTTTGTCGGGCCTCACGTTGCGGCCACGGCGCCTTCTTCTTTGTTCCAAAGAATGGAACAACGTGCCGTACTTAAGGATCCAAAGACTATAGTAGCTTCTTTGGAAATTCTGCTCTGGTTCCAAAGAATTCGCGCCTTCCAAAGTCAGTTCTTTAGGAACCAAAATATCAGAAATTGTGATGGGTCTTGGTCTTCTTCATCAATTAGCCAAAAAAAGACTGCTATCGCATCCTGCTACGCACGTCAATCCTATAACTTTTCTAAGCAATCATTAAATCAACTAGGAGATGTGTTCATTGAGTCCCGTACTCATGAGCTTACTCGTAGCGGTCACGTTTCTTTGGCTGCGAAGCAGTTGGAAGAGCCTGGTGACGTGACGTGCGTAGCATCTGGCGGTGCTTCGCACCTATCTTTTAATAAGGCCGGCGCGACTATCGGTTCCAAAGAAGCACTCTGCTTCGCAGCCTCGGGAAGGAAGGGATTTCTGGCAAATCTGCTCGAGCTACACAAGGCCGCGTTAGCGGCTTTAGGCTGTTCTTTGGCACGAAGTACTACAGTAGGCCTGACCTTGGGAAGGTGCGAAGCAGTGGCAGCGACAGCAATGACGGCGCCAAAAGAACCAAAGCATCGAACCCGAAAAGCAGTTTTCAGTTTTCAGCCAGTGGGCCAACAATGGGTCAATCAAATACTTACTGGAAGTGGCTGGACTAGTTTCACTTTGGGTGCCTTCGGTCAGGCCTACAGTACGCATCTAAAATACACGACTTTGGCGAAGCCATCTATGAGACTTCGTACTACTGTTTCCCAAAGTACCCAAAGTAAAGGCACCCAAAGTAGTCCTTTTTCCCAAATGCCACGGCACCAAGGTCATACTATAGCCGCTCCGCTAAGTCGCGCCGTAAGTACTCCCGAGCAAGAAGCAAGCTTCGCTTGCAAATGCCACGGCACCAAAGGTCAGGCCTCTCCCTTCGGTCGAGCCTTCGTTCCACTGCTTTATTTCAATTATTATGCAATGCACTACTTTTTTCTTAAGAAAACTAACTCGCTTCGCGATGAAAAACATATCAACCATGCACAGGCCCGCGGCGCGACAAATGCTCTGGCACCATTAGCTAGAAGTCGTTACTTTTATCTGTCCAATGTACAATCTATACTTTCTGATAAAACAAGTACGTTTACTTCGCTGCGCCCTATTAAAGTTAGTTCTATTTTTCAAAGTGCTTCTCTGATTGCTCAGGAAATTGCTTGTAAATTAGAACAGAAAAAATCGTTTAGACAGATTTGTCGATCGATCTTTCAACAAATATCAATTTGTAAATATATAAAAGGAATTCGTATTAGCTGTTCAGGTCGATTAAATGGCGCTGAAATAGCAAAAAGTTCATGTAGAAAATACGGAGAAACGTCTTTACATGTATTTTCAGATAAAATTGATTACGCACAGACAAAAGCATCAACTCCCTATGGAATTTTAGGTGTAAAAGTCTGGATTTCTTATGTATAAAATATCACACACTCAAAATGCTATATCCAAAACGTACAAAATATCGTAAATATCAAAAGGGTAGATGCCACAGTGGCTCGGTAGATGGTACACAATTATCGTTCGGAAAATACGGGATTAAAGCCTGTGAAGCTGGACGTTGCGAAGCAAAAACCATAGAAGCTGCACGACGTGCTATAAGTCGAAAGTTTCGAAGAAGCGGTCAAATATGGGTGAGGGTCTTTGCAGATGTCCCCATTACAAGTAAACCAACTGAAGTTAGAATGGGAAAGGGGAAAGGAAACCCAACAGGATGGATTACGCGCATATCAGAAGGACAGATTTTATTTGAGATGGACGGTGTCACTTTTTCTAATGCTCAACAGGCAGCAGCGCTGGCTACCCAAAAATTGAGTTTATCTACCAAATTTGTGCAATGGTCTGCACTGTAGTACTGTGGCTGTAGGCCGCGAAGCGGCATGAAATGCATACTACTGTGGGAACTACTGTATACTCTGCTGCGCAGCCACGTTCCAAAGAATACGACTCTGCTAACGTCTTCTTCTTCGAACCAGTTTTCTTTTACTCTTCGCTTATATAGCCGAAAAGAGTAGCTAAGCTCTATCTAGTCGTAAACATAATTAGTTAGTTGCTTGCCGTACCGCTATCTTTTCTTGCCGATGCGGAGAGTCGAGTAAATTGCACTGCGTACTATAGGCCTGACTTTGGAAGGTGGAGGCCCGTAGGGCACCTTCGCTCTCCGAGTTAGGCAGACAGCAAATAGTCTTACTACAGCTTCCCTTCGGTCAGCCCTATAGTAGCGAAGCTATGTTACTGTCAGGCTTTGGAACATTATAAGTAAGCATTACATTACATGTTTATACATGTAATTACATGTTTATAATGTAATTACTGTAATTAATTAGATTGATTAGCTCGCGTTAGATTCGATTCATTTGAATCTCATCTTGTCATTACATTACTAAATAAAACAAGCAACTTTACTATGGGTTCAAGTCGACTTCGTTACCATTATGAAAACATATTACGTCAAGATTTGCTCTTAAAATTAAATTATGCTAATATTATGCAAGTTCCGCGGTTATGCAAAATCAACATGCTAACGCACCTGCGGGACCACGGTTCCGATAATTCTGTAAAAAGTGTAAGTTTGGCCTTGGAAATTCTTTGTGGGCAAAAATTTGTAGAACGCGGCGCCAGAAAACAAGTCTTTCTCCCGCTTAGGGGCACTAAGTATTCCCCGGCATCCCGACAGAACTTTCTATCGCTTCGCGCAAAAACAAAAACCGGAACTTTAGGCGCCAGAAGCGCACGTAGTTCTTTACGTTCGCCGCCTCTTATGTACAATTTTTTAGATAAGTTGATAACGATTATACTGCTTACGCAGCCTTTAACAAAAACAAGTTATGATTATACAATTCAAATTCAGGCTAACACTATTCAAATCACAATAGAAAAAAAATTGGGGGGCTTGTTTCCAGAAATACAAAATCACTTTGAGTTCTTTGAAAGTGCTCAAAATCTTCAGGTAATTATAGTAACTTCAGCCTTAACAGAAAATGAGACTCAACTTCTATGGACAGGTTTATTACAAAAAGAGATTTAAAAAGATGTCTAATCAAGTTATCCGAGATCATAAACGTCGATTACAACTAGCAAAGTATGAGTTGAAACGATTGCAGTATAAGGCTATCTGTCAAGATAGAAACTTAACAGCCGATCTACTTGCTAGCGCAACCTTAAAATTATCAAAATTACCTAGAAATAGCTCAAAAACACGAATACGAAACCGTTGTATAATAACAGGGCGCCCTCGGTCTGTATATAAGTTATTTCGTGTTTCTCGAATAGTCTTTCGTGAGTTAGCCTCTCAAGGAGCGCTCCTAGGTATATCTAAATCGAGCTGGTAGGTTCGTTATTTTATTGCTTCTACCTACGGCAAGCTTGCCGTAGCAGAAACCATACTTACGGTGCTACTTACGGTGCTACTTACGGTGCTACTTACGGTGCTACTGCTACTTAAGCTACTACTATAGCTATAGTATAGCTACAGTACGAGTTCTCTGGTTAGGTGACGTAGTCTTCTTCTCTCGGACGTAACTCGAAGAAAGAAATTGGACTGTTCTTTCTTTGGAACGGCTCCTACTACTGTGCTATAGACTGTTATATAGTAAGAGTTATATAAAACTATAGATGGCCCACTCTATAGTAAGCTATAGTAGCACTGAATAGGCTGCGCAGCAGAACAGTACTAAAGAGAAGATAGGCTGCGTTAGCAGAACAACAATAAATATAATATTTTGTTAATGAAAATAAATGAATGATTCGAGTCTAAAGAGTTTTATAATTTATGAGCTTTTGTACAAAAGAATTCAAAGAATCGAGTTCAGTCGAGCGAGTGCGCTTTTCGCTACGGAAAGGGCTCACGTGTCCATTAAATTAAAGTAAAGAAAGAAGTTTGCTAGTCTAAATAGATTAAAGAAGTTTGCTTTGTACTGAAGCTACGGAACGTACTGTAGCTACAGTCAGCTGCGTTAGCAGACTACTGATTCTTTCTTTGTTACTGTAGGCGGCGACTTTACTGCCACGGCACCTTCGGTCAAGCCGTAAGTACTTTAGATTAGAAGCGAAGCGTGGTTAACGTTATCTGCACGTACTGTAGTTTACTAATGCTTAGTTCGAACCGATAGTACCGTATTATATGCTAACCAGTCTGGTGCCAGAGCACTAAAGAAAGTGAGCTAACAAAGATAACCGAAACACTCACTCTATTATATAAATATAATAGATTAATTCTAAGCTACAGTAGCAAAACCGAAGCGTTAGGCTGCGGAGTACTGTAGCTATTGATTTTTAATTCAAAAATACAGAAAGATGGAAGCTAAATTTGTTTGTTTTTTAGAAATAATCGGAGTTGGATATAAAGCTAATACTGATAATGGTACTTCTTTAACCTTAAAGCTAGGATTTAGCCATGATATTCGGCTTAAAGTTCCACCTTCGGTACGTGTGTATTGTCCGGGCCGGCCAACTCTTATTTGTTGTACTGGTTGCGAAGCAAAAACTGTAACACAATTTGCTGCTATAGTAAAGAGCTGTAAACCCCCTGAGATCTACAAAGGAAAGGGTATACGCTATCGAAATGAGATTATAATTCAAAAACAAGGCAAGAAAAAATAAATCATGTCATATATTTTAGGATTGCTAACGCAACCAACAAAAAAAGTCAGAATAGCTCTAACTCAAATTTTTGGAATCGGTCCAAACAAAGCATTACAAATATGCGATAAATTGGGTCTCAGTGATACTTTTAAAGTCACTCAATTAACTAAAAATCAGATTGATCAAATCATCTTTATAATTAATCAAAGTTATTTAATTGATTCTGAACTTATAAGGATAATTCAAAGAGATGTCAAAGGTGCCTTAAGCATTGGCTGTTATCGTGGTTTCCGGCATAATGATGGACTGCCTCTTCGAGGCCAAAGAACTCACACTAATGCTAAGACTAGCCGGAGACTCTCCCGTCGAGCCTCCGGCAAACATCAAAACGGCACATATAATTTGCATTGATAACGATGACTACTATAGCTATAGTATTACTTAGTACTATAGCTATAATGCTTACCAAAGAATGGTTTCTTTCTAAAAACATATGTTTCGGCTGCTCTGGTTCTTCGGAACCGAGCGAAGGTTCGGTTAAGCTTTTACTATAGCTACAGTAACGTATTGCTTATTTAATACTAAAGAAAGAACTACTACTTTTCTTCAATTTAAGATCGGCTATAGCTTGCCGTTACAGTGAGTATTAAAGAAGAAAGCGAAGCAAAGTTTAGCTTAAGCGTTCGGGCGGACTCGGAGCGGACTGGCATTCAATCACATTGTATGTATTGTTGCAGTGGGCAGCAGTTTGACAGTATTTGTCAGCGAAAGCGATGGCCGGCTAGAACAAGTATTCTATTTCTTTCAATATATGTGTGTTATTTATCTAGAAAGACAACACAAACTTTTATAATTTTACCAAAGAAAAGAAAGTATGAAAAAAACATCTACACAAAAAAAACATGCCATTGCACATATTCAGTCTACCTTAAATAACACTATAATAACTATAACAGATTTGAAAGGTAACACTAAGACTTGGTCTTCATCAGGCGCGACGGTTGGAGCGGGGTCGCGCCGTTCAACTAATTACGCAGCTCAAGCTACAGCGGATCATGTTGCGCGAGCGGCTATTCAATTAGGTATTAAGTCAGTAGAAGTTAAGATCAAAGGGTTAAGCTACGGAAAAGAGTCTGCCCTACGTGGTTTGCTACTAGGTGGATTGTTGATTACCAGAATAAGCGATATAACACCAATGCCTCATAATGGCTGTCGCCCACCTAAAAAACGTCGTGTATAGTTGCTTCGCAACCTGGTCTAGCGGCTCCGCTCAGTCGCCGCCTACAGTAACTAAAGTAAGCTATAGTAAGAACTCGACTATGGTATTAGGCTAGCTCCGACACATGACTACACTACAGATTTTTTGCTTCGTCATGCGCATCTTTAGATCTTTAGTCGTAAAATAAAAGAAGTAGCTACTATAGGGCCGACTGGTTGGAGGCAAAGAGGAGGGCCGACTGGTTGGAGGCAAAGGGAGTGTAGCGTTAGCAGCACTACTATAGCAAGCAACTATATAGAATAGAATAAAAATAGAAAAACTTCTGAATGTCGGAGCCAATATAAAGACAAAAATAAAGAAGATTAGCAAAGAATCTATCTTAACTTGTCTGTGCATTCATCAGCTTTAGCTAGTAGATCATTTATATAGAAAATATGTCTCTGTCTTTTGCTCTGGTTCTTCAAATTCAAATTCTTCAAATTCAAATTCTTCAAATTCAAATTCTTCAAATTCTTCTACTTTTGCTTGTAAAGAGCAAGCGAGCTTTATTTAGTAGCGCCAAGTATTCGCTTATTAAGCTTCGGATAGAATTGATGAGAAGATCTAAGTAATAGCAATTTAGTAATTCCCCAAATTGTGTGCTCTGTACTATAGCTACTGTACCGTTAAGGTCCGGAGCTATAGCGTTTCACGTTCATGGTTCGAATAGCTGTTTATAAATAATGCGAGCTAAACTAAAACTCAATTGGACCAGACAAGCGTTAGCAGTAAAAGGCTGGCTAGTCTGCTTCTGCTGAGTCTAGAAGAACTACTGTACTGTAGCTAGCCGTACTAGACTCAGCCTTACTAAAGTCAGGCCTGACCGAAGGTGCCGTGGCACAAAAGGCCTGACCGAAGGTGCCGTGGCACTTTAGGCGCCGTGGCCGAAGTTGCTTCGCAACCTTCCGTGCCACGGCACCTTTAGCTACAGTAGCAGCAGGTTGCGAAGCAACTTCCCGCTTCGCGCTACTGTAGTTCTCTGGAACCTACAGTAGAGGGAGAGGGCCGACAAAAGGAGGCTGTGCTGTGTGACTAATGCTCATCTCATAGAAGTAGTGTAATAATGATCTTTGTTTTGTTTGATATAGAAAAAACGATTATGTTAGGAGCGAAATTAATTGGCGCTGGAGCTGCAACAATAGCTTTAGCTGGAGCTGCTATTGGTATAGGAAATGTGTTTAGTTCTTTAATTAATTCAGTGGCACGAAATCCGTCATTAGCTAAACAATTATTTGGTTATGCTATCTTAGGTTTTGCTTTAACTGAAGCAATTGCTCTATTTGCTTTAATGATGGCTTTCTTGATTTTATTTGTATTCTAATGAATGGCGCTGCGTAGCAGCGCCCCTTTCAAGATCGATCTGTTCTCGATTGGCCGTTAGCGACGTTCGAAAAACTCTTTATAATAGATTTTGGTTCGAACGCTTTAGGTTTTATATCTTTACTAGTTCTGCTGGAATCGACTAAAGCGAAGCGAATTAGCGCTTAGCTCTTACCGTTTTAGTTTAGCTATAGTACTAACTCGGTAACTAGACTGCTAACTGACTGCTGCTGCTAACGCAGCCGTAAGTACGAGTATGTATGAACGATGCTCTGCTTCGGCCAGTATAGTACTCCGCTAACCAAGCAAAAGCATTTGATTTGACAGCTTGCCGTAGCAGTATTGCACGGCACATCATGTAATGTATGTATGTCATTAAACAAACAAACTGGAAATACTAATTAAATGGCAGGCGCGCAGCGCAGTACAGTATACTTACGGCTGCGTTAGCAGCTGCGAACGCAGACTATAGTAACGTTTCAGCAACTTGCCGTAGCATGACTGAATTTCAATCGAGCGCTTATAAAGTAGCTCGTCCGAGTGTAGGGCTTATAGTTTAATCGGTTCAAACGCACCGCTCATAACGGTGATATTGTAGGTTCGAGCCCTACTAAGCCTAAACGACAGCTATAGTAGAGTGCTACAGTACTACTGTACTATAGCCCCCAGCCAAAGCAGCGTTAGCAGTTGCGACTGCTAGTCCAGTTGAGTTGGCCAGCTATTCAGTTCAGTCAAGACAAGACTGCTACGGCAAGCCAAAGCAGCGTAAGTAAAGAGAATCGTGTCGTATTACTATTACGGCTAGCTACAGTAGTCTTCGTTCCAAAGAACTATAGTAATAGTAATAGTAATACGATACAAGCATGGCACATCACAAATTAAATTTCGCTTCGGTCGCACGTCACAACTCGCATAAACATTTAATAAATTATTAATTAATAAATATAAAGAAAGAAAGTAAAGAAAGAACTCTTTTTAGTTCATTTAAACTATATTTAGATCTGCTTTAGCTCGGCCCACGCACGCTATAGTAGCTAAATAAAGCGTTTTGCTCGATGCTCTGGTTTCGGCTCTATTAGATAGGTTGCGAAGCAACTATACTCAACCACTAACGTGGCCTGACCTTGGGAAGGACTGACCTTGGGAAGTATTTATTTTTTTATTAAATATGCCGCTATAGCGGAGTGGAGCGAGCAAAGAACTGGTGAACGAAGCTCTATAGTAGTAACATATCTTTTCTTTTCTGTTGACCAACTAATTTAAGGTCAGCCGATCTTAAATTATAACAACTGAACTGGTGATGTTACTCTTACAGGGTGTATAGCTCAGTTGGCAGAGCATTGGGCTTTTAACCTAATGGTCGCAGGTTCAAATCCTGCTACACCCAAACAAATTTGTTTGCTTTGGTGATCTAAGTAGACAAAGCAGCTTACTTACGGCTAGCAGTCTAACAGTTCTGAAGGTTTAGCATCGGCGGCTATGGCGAAATTGGTAAACGCACCACACTTAGGATGTGGCGGTCTTTGACTTTGTGGGTTCAAGTCCCTCTAGCCGCTTGGTGATCTTAAACGGGACCGGAAAGAAAGTTCTATAGAACAGTGCTATAGTGCTACCACTCACTGTGCTACAGTACGATCTACTATAGAAAAGAAAAAAATAGTACTTGAGCGGATATAGATTAAAGGTAAATTGTCTGCCTTCCAAGCAGAGGATATGGGTTCGATTCCCGTTATCCGCACTGTCTGCTCTTTCACTATAGCTATAGTATTTGGGAGTCAGTATACTATTTAATTATACTATATATATAATTAAATAGTTCATTGTGTCTACAGTAGAGCACAAACTCAGCTTGCTTAATTTCAATGAAGCAGCTGCGATAGCAGAACACTATAGTATAGAAAAGACTCTGCTTGCTCAATCAACAGCAAAAGAATGGTGTTATGGTGACATGTACTATAGTAAAAAATAGTAGCTTTCCCGGTGACGAAGTCTCGGACCCGAGACAGCTTTAGTATCCGAAGCGAAGGTCCGCGATGCTTATGACTTGCCGCAGTGCAACTCCGCTACTTCCCTTTGCTAACGCAACCTATAGTACTACAACTTTTTTATAAGGAAAAAAAAATATTAAAATATATGTATGGCTTACTCAAAATTTAAAGTTTGTCGTCGAATAAAAGAAAATATATGGCAAACCAAAAAGCTTACTCCAAAGCAAAACACTTTAATTAGTAGATTAAAAAAAAATACAAATCGAAAACAATCTGATTTTTCCATAAGATTACAACACATGAAAAAATTATCTCTTTTTTACGGCCTTCGGGCTGCGGAGCAGCTGGACAATCTAACTTATAGCTACTTAGATAAACAAAAGAGCCTCTTATTGAATCTTGAAACAAGATTAGACGTAATTCTTGTTCGTATTAACTTTTGTTCTACTATTTTTACGGCAAGACAATTGATAGCACATCAATTTATTTGTGTGAATTTTCATGTGGTTGCGATAGCAAGTGCGACTTTAGGAGCAGGCGATATTTTATCAGTAAAACCTAGTCATTTGGATTATGTGAGATCTCTTATTAGACTAAATCAACAGAATAATCGAATTGCTAACGCAACCTATCATCTTGAGGTAAATTATAAGACACTCAATGCTGTTCTTTTGTACGAACCCAGTCAGATTCATTTTCCATACAAAATAGAGCTAGATCTTCTATTTTAAGAAATTTAATTCTCTATTTTAATTTATAGAGTTTAGCTGATTTTTTTACTGTAACAACTGGTCAAATTTATAGCTTTAGTTCTTTGGACCCGTGGCACGAAGCAACAGATTTTTTATTTTCTTTTAACCATGCTCTGCTTCGTTCCGAAGTACTATAGCATAAGCAGCTGCGTTAGCAGCAGAGCAGAAGCGAAGAATACTGTTCGAACGATAAACTTCTAAAGTAGCGAAGGTTAAGAGCATGTAGACTGTAAGCTAAGCAGCGGCAAGCGTCAATTACTATTAAAGTGTATCTTCGCTAAACTTCTTTCTTTATGTCTTTGTTTGCTCGAGTACTATATACAGTACGTACTAATAGTGAGGCTGCGTTAGGGAATAATAGAGTTTAATCTGCTAACGCAGCCTACTGTAGCATAGAACAAACACTATAGTGTTTATGCAAAGCGCTGCTAACGCTACAGTAAGCAGCAGCAGCAGCAGCAGCAGCAGTGCAGTGCAGCACAGTAAACCGAAACTATAGTATGCTATGCTATGTACTCTTTCACGGTACTGTAGGTGCCTTTACTGTACCCTCCTACTGCTTCGCAGCCTTTACTACTGTAGGTGCCTACTGCTTCGCAGCCTTTACTTACGGTGGCCACTACTACTGTAGGTGCGACTTAGCGGAGCAGCCTCTCCCTTACTGTAGGTGGCTACTGCTGCTTCGCAGCCTCTTTCCCTTCGGTACTGTAGGTGCCTCTGTAGGTGGCTACTGCTGCTTCGCAGCCTCTTTGCCTCCTAAAGTCGGCCCTCTCCCTCTCCCTTTCCCTTCGGTCAAGCCGTAAGTACTATTTTAGAAGAAAAGGCTGTAGTACTATAGTTTTCTAGTAATCTAAACCATTTCTTATCTAAAGTACTATAGTGAGTATTCTTTCTATTTAGAATTTTTAGACTTCTTTGCTCTTCCCTTCGGTCAGACCTCTCCCTTCGGTCGAGCCTACAGTACACTTTCTAGTGGTACTATAGCATAGCAGCTGAGACTTCGTTACTGTAGCACTGTACTTACGGTGACGAAGTAACAGTACTATGAGTATAGAGTCGTTAAATTAAGAGAGTGCGGAGTACGGCTAGCTACAGTAGTGACTGAGTCACTGAAGGGAGCATTTATATTTAAGTCGGATTAAGGCTGTAAAGATAGTTAACTCAATTATAACATAAATCGGTAACCAAGCTGCCATTTGACACCAAATGTCCGGGGGTGTTACAAAAGCCGCAAATAAGACTGATAAAAACAAGAATGTCCTTCGATGTTTGATGCAATCTTGTAGATCGATTAAATTGTATTCTATACAACATATTATTAATACAGGCAGTTGAGAGCATAGAGAGGCTATCAAAAAAAAGCGTAATGTCAAGATAATAAAATCATATATCTTAGGCTGTAATTTAATTATTAAGAGGCCCCGTGAGGCTGCGTCAGCAGTACTTAATTTATATAAAAAAAACCAAATAAACGGCATTATCCACTTTAAGGTTAGTAAGAACACGAAAAAAAAAGCAAATCCACTGAGGCGCAACGCGTTACTTAGTTGTGCTCTTTGAGTTTCGTTACAACTTGGAATGAAAAAACACCATATTTGATAAATTAAGTATGGTGTACAAAAACAAAAGCATAGTAAAAAAGAAGTTGTAATATAAGTATTTAAGGATTCTGTGAGTTGGGTACATATAAAGATTGAGTTTGGTTTGGATACTAACAGAAAGGGCTTGGTTAAAACAAACAATAAATATTCAGAAAACCAATAACAGTAACCACATGTTACAAGAATACAAAGGAGCGTCCACGAAGCACGGATTCTAGCTTCCTTGAAAATAAGATCTAAAGAAGAATGCATAGTTTTTCATTTATATTATAATAACTGGCCGGGAACCAGCGGTTGTAGTGGTGTGCTGTATTTATTTAATAAGAAGAATTAGTAGGCGCCTATAGACTTCCAGTCAGCCAGCTGGTAATAAAAAGTTAAGAAAGCAAGCAAATGCACCCTACAGGATTTGAACCTGTGACCTTCAACTTAGAAGGTTGTTGCTCTATCCAACTGAGCTAAGAATGCATCTTTTATTCTAGTGATTTTGTTTGAGTAATAAAGAAAAACGATTATAAATTTGATAGATGCTTTGTACTCTCAATTGAGATGAGAGTGCCATTCTTACTCTACTATAGTTCTTTGGAACGGCTCGCTAAATCAGCTAACAAGTCAAACCATTACGGAAAACTATAGTAAGAAAGCTCAAGCTTACCGAATAGCGGTTCGCTTTCTTAGCTGGAACCGAACCATCACGGTTACGGGCCGTCAAAGAAAAGCAGAAGCAGACTAGACTCAGCATTACTATTAGTAATACGGCAAGCTTCGGCCACGGCGCCTCTTCCCAAGGTCAGACCTAACGGAACCGGAAGTACTAGGGCCGGTCCATCATGTTCCAAAGAACCGGGCCTTGGAAAAGCTCAATGGATCGAATCAAGTAAGTTCGAATGCTCTGGTTTGGTCGCTGTTAGGCGTCGTCAGACGAGTAACCAGTAAAAAAGCTATAGTGAATGACGTCATGTTGACGGACCAAACAGTTCACTATTTAATTAAAAAATAAGCTAGACTAAGTGAACTAAATATACGAATTGACTCGGTAAGCTCCGCTTGCTAAATAGACTAGTCTGACGTGTCTATTTATAGACTCTATAGCTCCACTCGCTATCGATCGATACGGTTAACGACTGGCGACGGGTAGGCAAGCAGTAAGAGTTAAACAAAGAGTTAACCGAGTCGAGTGTCGTTAGAGCTATAGTATTCAGTCTATTTTTGTTTAACTTACTAGTTCGGTCGTTGAGTATTAAAGAAGTTCCGCTGCTTTGCTTTCTCTGATACATAAATAAATTACTATAGCGTGCGTAAGTATAACACGTACTGAAGCAGTCTTTTCTATACTATAGTTCTTAAATTCTTCTGGTCTCGTTTCACTTAGTCTAGTGCTTTAAGCGTAGCTCAAGCTTAGCTCAATATTATTATTAATATTTTTACTCTAAACTGTTAATTAATAGCTTGCCGTAGGGAGAGTGGCTGAGTGGTTAAAAGCGACAGACTGTAAATCTGTTGAAAGTCTTCTACGTAGGTTCGAATCCTGCCTCTCCCAGATTAAATTTAATTTTAAATAAGAAAAAAGCGAGCCGTGGAGCAATTGAGACTAGACGAGTCTTTATATATAAATATATCTTTGCTATAGCAAGCTTAAAGCGTTGCCTTACAAGCTTAAAGCTGAGCTTCTATTGGCTAATACTGTGGCACCGATAGTATTACGGGTTAGCAGGTTAGGCGCCGTGGCAATTTCTTTCTTTTATTTAAAATAATAGAAGGCAGCGTCTACTTCTTCTACTTAGATACTAAAGAAAGCTTACTATAGGCCGCGTTTAGCGGAAATACATTCATTAGCTACACTAGTTTTAGAGCAGTTTTGTTTATTTAATATTTATTATTGAGCTGACTAACGGATTTGCTGAGTTAATTCTCTGCCTCCTCTTTACTGTAGGTGCCTCTTTCCCTTCCCCTCCTACTGCTTCGCAGCCTCTTTGCCTCCAACCAGTCGGCCCTATAGTACTGTAGCTTAAGTAAGGGCTTACTATACTATTGGCTGCGTAGCATCGCAGAACAGAGAGATTACTATTACTGTAGCTACAGTAGGAAGACTACAGTAGCTAGAAGAAAAAGAAGAGTAAAAAAGAAGAAATGCTTATAGCTCCACTTCTATATCTTCTCTATACAGCCATAGTTCATTATCTAAAGTAAAGAAAAGAAAGCATTAGCAAGCAAACTTCTTTATAAAGAACTTTAGTTCTCTGGAACCTTTAGTACCACAGTACTATTCTTTAAGCTAGACCGGCACTATTTCTAGTTGCGAAGCTGAGTATACGTCTAACGTGACTACTATAGCTTTATCTAATCTATATTGTATTGTTCTATTTGATTGAAGAAATAAAAGGGAGAGTGGCCGAGTGGTTAAAAGTGACAGACTGTAAATCTATTGAAAAAAGTATAATCGAACCCTCTCCCTTCGGTCGAGTCCAAACAAAAGAAAATACTTAGCCTTTCATACAATTAAATAGAGTCAAATTTCTTTCTTAAAGTGCTCTCCGAACCGTACAAGATAGTTGCCCATCATACGGCTCACTAGTACTTAGGCTGCGCAGCAGTTAAAGAAAGTTTGCCGTTGTCTATCTAGTCTCCGCTAACGCTCAGTCGAGCCAGCTGGCAGCTACATGTAACACTTGATTAGCTAAACATTATGTAGAGCAGTGCCATTTCTTTTCTTTATAGTTTTAGTAGCAAAGAAGAAAGCAAAAGAAGAGTGGGCCTTAGTACTATAGCTAGATTTAAAATTGGCCGAGGTCTCGAACACTATACTATAAAGATCCACCAAAGCAAAGAAAAGAACCAGAGCAATGATAAGTAGTCTCAAATGCCACGGCACATCTGCTCTGCTGAGACTTCGTCACGTAAGTATTTACGGCAAGCTTGCCGTAGCTAATGCCACGGCTAGAAAGACTTCGTACTGTAGGTCTGACCTTGGGAAGAGGAGCGGCTAGTACGGGCCTTCCGATCCGATGCGATGATTTCTTAACGTTCGAATCTGCTCTGTAGCGTCAGCAGTACTACTATAGCTATATATGACTATAGAACGACAAGTTCTAAACTCTAAAATTTCTAAACTTCTGTTGTGTTGCCAGTGGACAAAACCCTAGTCGGGCCTATAGTACGGGGTACTGCACGGCGCCTTACTGTTCGAACGCCTTTTAAGTACCGTTAGCAATTATTCTTGGTCGATCGACTGGGAAATGGTATCAGCAAGTTGACATACGATAGAAAAAATTTAATTAAATAAAGATATATTATATAATAGGCAGCATAAGACAATTAGATTTCTTCCCTCTCTCGCTTGCCTTTTACAAGGGCCCTTTCGGGCATGCCAGTACTATAAATCCTCTGACCTCACTTGCCCCCGTTCGAACCTTACTCGTTTAATTTCATGAGCGGTCGAGTGCAATGAGCAATGATCTCACCGGTGCTACCTGCAGGCACCTTAGTACTTCGAGATGTCATTTAGTACCCTGTCCCAAGAAAGGTTATCAGTCTCCCGGTGGCGCCTGTTCGTTATTTATCACCGTCAGGCGGGTGACTTGTTTGCTTAGGGTTTATGGCCATTAATAAATCAGCTGCACTCGCTACTCAAACACTTGACCGACTTTAGCTATAGTAGTTAATATACGTCTCACATAGCTGATGCTAGCAGCATCTTTAGAGTGGTAGTCAATTCAAGCAAGTATCTGCCACTAAACTTTATAATTATTGTATTGCCCTAAGCCCCCAGGCACGCAGTGGGCCGAAAGGTACTCTGATTTGCTACTATAGGTGTCTGTTAGCAGAGACTATAGGTTCCTCATCTCTAATCTAAGCAATTTGGTCCAAGTCAAACACATGACAAGTGCTAACGCACGCACACATGCTAAAGCTACTTGGCGTCAACAACATGCTTTAATTTGCCTGCCCTTACGGGTTAAGGATGAGTTGCTTTTACACTGCAGGCGCGTTAGCGGTCGCCCTAAATTCGACTGCGATAGTGCCTCGTATTCGAAAAGTAATAACTAAAATAGCCAGTCCAATAGCAGATTCTGCTGCAGCCACAGTTAAAATAAATAATGCAAATAATTGACCCATCATATCATCTAAATATACAGAAAACACTAGGAAATTTAGATTAACAGCCAACAGCATCAATTCTATTGACATTAACATTATAAGTACATTTTTACGATTTAAGAAGATACCCCAGATACCTAAAAGAAATAGAATCATTGAAAAAGTTAAATAAAAAACTAGATCCATAAAGTTGTTTTTTTCTTTAAAGAAAATAAGAAAATCTATAATAAATATAATGAGCTTGGAGTGCGCTATTTGGAACCAACACCACCTTTCCCTTCGGTCAAGCCTCCCTTTACTTACGGTGCCTCTTTGCCTCCTAAAGTCGGCCCTCTCCCTTCGGTCAAGCCTTTGCCTCCTAAAGTCGGCCCTCTCCCTTCGGTCAAGCCTTTGCCTCCTAAAGTCGGCCCTCTCCCTTCGGTCAAGCCTCTCCCTTCGGTCGAGCCTATGTCTAACGAAAAGAGTCGTGTTACTCCTTCCTAAAGTCAGTCCAACGTTCTTTTAGTTAATCCATTCGAACTATAGTACTGATTCTAATACTTTGGCTACAGTACCAAAGAACGTTTTAGAATAAAAGAGAAGCAGAGCACAACACTATAAAACTTAAACTACTCGCGGCCTATAGTAGCTTTAGTCGCAGACGTCCGCTACTATAGCTAGCCGTAACTGAACTATAGTTTTAAACAAAGCTCTCGCTTTGCTCGACTTGCCGTTCAAAGCTCTTTGCTCGAGTTCGTAATTCATTATCTTAATAAATGAGTCGGACCTATCTAATGGTTGGTGAGTGAGTGCGACTTCAGTAGACGTTCCAAAGAACTACAGTACGTGGGACGTGGTACACAAAGAACTTAAGTACTTAAGTAGCTTTAGTAAGCGCATAGCAGCTGCGTTAGCAGCGTGTTCGAAGAAAAGAAACGAAATAGAAGAAAGCAGTAACAGGCGCCGAGGCACGGTGCACTATATATAAGAATGGCAATATATATTTAAATCACTTATTCTTTCTTGATTTATACACAATTAATGCTTGTAGTTCAATTGGATAGAACACCAAACTTCGGATTTGGGGGTTGAGAGTTCAAATCTTTCCAAGCATGCGACTAAAGACCGAAGCAAAGAAAGACACAATGCTCCGTTTAAGTCTGTCTTTTTGTTATAAGATAAGTTAAGTCACTAACCAGTACGGTTGCTAAGTGCTGCGAAAAATTAAAGACCATTTATTTTTAATTTTTATTTGTGTTGTGACCCGGTCTCTTTTCAACTAAAAAGGTGACATTTCATTTGTCATTTGGAATAAGTCTTAGTACTATAGTGTGCGTCTTGTTAAGGATTCGGGGACGGGGGACAGTGATGACTGTAAATGAACACGGGACTGCTTCGCAGCCTTTACTTACGGTGGCCACTACTACTGTAGGTGCGACTTAGCGGAGCAGCCTCTCCCTTACTGTAGGTGGCTACTGCTGCTTCGCAGCCTCTTTCCCTTCGGTACTTACGGTGCCTCTGTAGGTGGCTACTGCTGCTTCGCAGCCTCTTTGCCTCCAACCAGTCGGCCCTCTCCCTCTCCCTTTCCCTTCGGTCAAGCCTACACTTTCTTTATCTCGGGGACCGGCTCCGCTTTCTTTGCTGCTAAAGGCTTGACCGAAGCTACAGTAAAGTATGAGTAAACAAATCTATCCGGAAAAGTTGCTTCGCTTTACTTTAGTTTAGTTCGAACAGTACCTTCTTGTCCGACTTAGAAATGAAACTAATCTAAAGGCTATTGTCTAAATTTGATTTGAAGAAGAATGCAGCCTACTGCTTTCTGCTACTAAAGCTTTAGTAGCTCGATCGGCTAAAGTAATCATCGCAAACCACTCGACTGAAAATAAAGAAAGCAGATAAAGACACTATTGCTTTGCTTACGGCTAGCTATAGTAATTCTTTTTGATGGATTGCCACTACTTACTATAGGTTCCAGAGAACTAATCTAATCTAATCTAATCTAATCTAATCTAATCTAATCTAATCTAATCTAATCTAATCTAATCTAATCTAATCTAATCTAATCTAATCTAAAATGGTTCGTTGGTTCGCCGTGGCAGAAAGTTTAGATAATGCATGGAACGAAGGCACCAACAGTATGATCTAGTCTAACTATATCTAAACTAAAGCGTTTAGTCTATAATCATTTATGTTATAGCCATAGCCATTAAATCTTATAGCCATTAAATCTTATAGCCATTAAATCTTATAGCCATTAAATGTATGTATGGGTCAGGTAGCTCGGTTGTACATATAGCATATGAATATGGCCCACTGGCACTATAGTACCGACGTACTTAAGGTGCCTACTGTAGCTATAGTAGCACTGCCGGCCGTGGCAACTGTACGGCAAGCTATAGCTTAAGCAACAAACAAGGTGTAGCGCAGTCTGGTAGCGCATCTGTTTTGGGTACAGAGGGTCATAGGTTCGAATCCTGTCACCTTGAATGAACCATAATTAGATTAGAAAAAACACATGATGAAATGAAGATCAATCGACCATTATCACCTCATCTTAGTATATACAAACCACAGCTTACATCTACTTTGTCTATTTTTCATAGAATTTCTGGAGGATTCTTAGCGTCTATTCTATTATTTACTATTTTATGTTTAAAGATATGTGACCTTGGCTTAAGTTATTATCAAATTTATTGGTGTCTTTTTTATCTTTTTAGTTACTTTGATTGGTTTATCTTTAGTCTAGCAAATTTGGCCTTATTGGCTCTATGTTATCATATGAGCAACGGAATTCGTCATCTACTTTGGGATTTTGGATTTTTTTTAGATTTATCAAAAGTGTACATTTCAGGCGCGTTAGTGGTGATATTAAGTGCAATCCTTTTAGTTGTATTAAATATTTTACGACTTTATTTTGTTTAAAAAAACAAGTACAATACCATGAATTCCTTGGAACCTTCGGCCTTGGCCCATTGGCTTATTCAAAGAGCTACAGCAATCTTGTTATTACCAACTATTATTTTCTCTGGAACCTTTCAGATGGCCTTAATTTGTTTAAATATTTTAGTATTTTGGCATCTTCATTTAGGCTTAGAAGAGATTTTAGCAGATTATGTTCACCATGAGGTTACACGAAATCTAATTTTAATACTTCTAAGAGTTCTTCTTTTAATCATTATCAAATATGTGTTCGTGTTCGTGCTAACGCATGTATAA